GTGAAGCTTAGGTAACACTAAGTGGAGGTCCGAACCGACTGATGTTGAAAAATCAGCGGACGAGTTGTGGTTAGCGGTGAAATGCCAATCGAATTCGGAGCTAGCTGGTTCTCCCCGAAATGTGTTTTGGCACAGCGGTTGATGCTATAGCTTAGGGGTAAAGCACTGTTTCGGTGCGGGCTGCGAGAGCGGTACCAAATCAAGGCAAACTCTGAATACTAAGTGTGTAGTCAACCAGTGAGACAGTGGGGGATAAGCTTCATTGTCAAAAGGGAAACAGCCCAGACCACCATCTAAGGCCCCTAAATAATTGCTAAGTGGTAAAGGAAGTAGGAATGCTTATACAACCAGGAGGTTTGCTTAGAAGCAGCAATCCTTTAAAGAGTGCGTAATAGCTCACTGGTCTAGTGATCTTGCGCCGAAAATGAATGGGACTAAGTAATTTGCCGAAGATGTGGGATGTTTTACATCGGTAGGGGAGCGTTCTGTTTTAGTTTGAAGCATCAACGTAAGTGGGTGTGGACAAATCAGAAGTGAGAATGTCGGCTTGAGTAGCGAAAACATTGGTGAGAATCCAATGCCCCGAAAACCTAAGGTTTCCTTTGGAAGGTTCGTCCACGAAGGGTGAGTCAGGACCTAAGGCGAGGTTGAAAAACGTAGTCGATGGATAACAGGTTAATATTCCTGTACTGTTTATTACTGATATTGAGGAACGGAGAAGGCTAAATCATCCGGATGTTGGTTACCGGTTTAAACTTGCAAGGTTATGAGAAGTAGCGAAAATACTTTGAGCTGAGCAGTGAATACAGATACTAAGGTATTAAAGTGATTGATGTCATACTTCCTAGAAAATCTCATCATATCTTAAGTAATAAATACCTGTACCTTAAACCGACACAGGTAGGTAAGTAGAGTATACTAAGGGGCGCGAGATAACTCTCTCTAAGGAACTCGGCAAAATAGCCCCGTAACTTCGGAAGAAGGGGTACCCTTGTAGGGTTGCAATAAATAGGCCCAAGCGACTGTTTATCAAAAACACAGGTCTCCGCGAAGTCGTAAGACAATGTATGGGGGCTGACGCCTGCCCAGTGCCGGAAGGTTAAGGAAGTTGGTTAGTGTTTACATGAAGCTAACGACTGAAGCCCCGGTGAACGGCGGCCGTAACTATAACGGTCCTAAGGTAGCGAAATTCCTTGTCGGGTAAGTTCCGACCCGCACGAAAGGCGTAACGATTTGGGCACTGTCTCGGAGAGAGACTCGGCGAAATAGAATTGTCTGTGAAGATGCGGACTACCTGCACCTGGACAGAAAGACCCTATGAAGCTTTACTGTAGCTTGGAATTGAGTTTGGGTTTATTTTGTGCAGTATAGGTGGGAGGTTATGATATTATATTTGAGGATATAAAGGAGCCATCAGTGAGATACCACTCTAATTAAACTAAAATTCTAATCTTGAAGCCGTTATCCGGCCAAGAAACAGTTTCAGGTGGGCAGTTTGACTGGGGCGGTCGCCTCCTAAAAGGTAACGGAGGCGTGCAAAGGTTTTCTCAGGCTGGTCGGAAATCAGTCGTAGAGTATAAAGGCATAAGAAAGCTTGACTGCGAGACCTACAAGTCGAGCAGAGACGAAAGTCGGCCTTAGTGATCCGACAGTACTGAGTGGAAAGGCTGTCGCTCAACGGATAAAAGTTACTCTAGGGATAACAGGCTGATCTCCCCCAAGAGTTCACATCGACGGGGAGGTTTGGCACCTCGATGTCGGCTCATCGCATCCTGGGGCGGTAGCACGTCCCAAGGGTTGGGCTGTTCGCCCATGAAAGCGGTACGCGAGCTGGGTTCAGAACGTCGTGAGACAGTTCGGTCCATATCCGGTGCAGGCGTTAGAGTATTGAAAGGATTTCTTCTTAGTACGAGAGGACCGGGAGAAACATACTGCTGGTGTACCAGTTATTGTGCCAACAGTATACGCTGGGTAGCCAAGTATGGATTGGATAACCGCTGAAAGCATCTAAGTGGGAAGCCTACCTTGAGATGAGTACTCTTTAAGATCACGGTAAGATTAACCGTTTGATAGGCGTTAAGTGTAAGTGTAGTAATATATTTAGCTGAGACGTACTAATAGATCGAAAATTTGATTTAATATATATATCTTTTTCATATATACTTCTATATACAAAAAAGTTTAGCATATTATATGTAATTATTATAATTTATGTCTTGATATTTATAGCGCAGTGGACCCACTCCAAACCATTCCGAACTTGGTTGTTAAACTCTGCAGCGACGATGATACTTGAGAGGACACTCTCCGGGAAAGTAGTTCAATATCAGGGCTCTATTATTTATTAGCTATGCGATTTTAATTTTACCTGAGTATCCCCATTTTCTTAAGTTTAGTATTTTTTTATGCTCAATTTTTGATAATGGTATTATTTTGCTAATGGCATTTTTTACATCCATACTAGTAAATTCTCTATTGTTATAAAATCCTGTATACATTGCATCTATTATTGATTGTTCTATCTCTGCTCCTGAAAATCCTTTACTGATTTTAGATAAATAATATATATTATACTTATTCCAAGTCATTGGCCTACATTTTTTTAAATGTATTTGAAAGATTTTAAGTCTTGCTCTAAAGTTAGGTAAGTCTACAAAAAAAATTTCATCAAATCTACCTTTTCTTAATATTTCTATTGGTAGTTGATTGATTGTATTTGCTGTTGCTACAATAAATACTCCTTGTTTTTTTTCTGAGAGCCAAGTTAAAAATATGTTAGTTACTCTTTGCTTTGTCCCACTATCATTAGTAGTATTATGTTCACTAAATATTTTATCTATTTCATCAATCCATAGAATACATGGAGAGCTTTTTTCACAAATATTAATGACCTTTGCTATTCTATTTTCAGACTCTCCTAATATGCCTGTAAAAATTTTGCTGACGTCTAATCTAAATAAAGGCATATTCCATTCATTTGAAATTGTTTTTGCACTTAATGATTTGCCTGTTCCTTGAATTCCTACAAGTAATATTCCTTTTGGTTTTTTTATTCCATATGATTGAGCTTTTTGTGTAAATGCTAAATTTCTAATTTGTAGCCAATTTTTTAAATTTTGTAATCCTCCAACTTCTAATCTATTATTCTGTGATGAATAAAATTTTAATCCCTCTGTTTTCTGTATAATTTCTTCTTTTTCTTGTAAAATATTTTCTATGATTTGATTTTTCTGTATATTATTTAATATTAATTTAGAGAGTGATTTACGTATCTTATTAATTGAAAAACCTGTATATGCCATACAAATTGTTTCTTTGTATTTTGATTTATCTGTATTTTTTTTATATAAAAAACGATTTAGCTCAATTGAAATTTCTCTTTTATTAGGTAGTGGCATTTGTACATATATAATGTATTCCTTGAGCTCATTTGGTAAATTAATCTCTGTTCCACTTAATATTACATATTGATTACTTTCGTTTAAATATTGATATAAGTTTTTTAACTTTCTATGAATACTAATATCTTGAAGAAAAACATGAAAATCTTTTAAAAAGAATACTTTAGTGTTGTTATCATATTTTGTAATTGTATTTAAAGCTTCTAATGGATTTTGCTTACACTTAGATACATAGTTAGGGTTATCTGTGTAACCATCTATGAAGTTCCATGAATATATTTTTGTTTTAAATATTTGGTCAGTTGTATATTTTAAAATATATTCTAGTCTCTCCTCTTCTTCAGTGGATATATAAATTAAAAAGTTGTTTGATATTAGTTTGATTTTAATCTCTTTTTCAAAGTCCATTTAAATTTTTAATTTATTGTTAATGTTGTATACTCTATTGATAAGTATAGAGTACACTGTATATATTTTATTTAATTAACTTTTTTCTTTTTTTCTGTCTTTTTAAATTAATGATTCTTCTACCACTTTTTGTTCTCATTCGACTTAAGAATCCATTTTTTCTTTTTTTCTTTATTGCAGTAACAGTTTTCATTTAATTTTTTATTGTTTTATAATTAATTTATACTAACTATTTTTCTATTAATTATATATTCTTTCATTCAAGTTTGTATAATATTTTTTTGATTTATTTATGTCTAATAATGTTTTATTTTTTCGTTTGTATTTATCAATCATTTTAATATTTTTGTCTATTTTTTCTTTCTTTCTTTCTAGATATTTATTGAGGTTAGTATCTAATAATTTACAGTTTTTATGTTTATTTAATAAGTTAACAAAAGAAATTAATTTAAATGAAGATAATTATATTACTCTTTTTAGTTTTTATATATTGCGTGAAAATTTATTCTTATCTGTTGCTTTATCTGAGTTAATGTTAGAAATAGATAACCACTTAATTGAAAAAGATTTGGTGCATGATTCCTTAGCTTATTCTTATTATAATAATTCTTTTTATGCTATTTCTGAATATTATTGCCTCAAAATTTTATCTGCTTCTCCATATAATGATAAAGTAATTCTAAATTTAGCAAATATGTATTCTGGTTTAGGCTATAAAGCAAAAGCTAATAATATGTTTATTCGTGCTAGCAAGTTAAAATCTGGTGACTTATTGTCTAAATAATTTATAGAAACATTTACAGAATATTTCTTTAATGAATTGAGTCGGGATAGCAGGATTTGAACCTGCGTCATCCTGCTCCCAAAGCAGGCGCGCTACCAAGCTGCGCTATATCCCGTTAGTTTCATTATATATAAGAACCTCATATCTGTCTAGTTGTTGTCTTTGACTAATTTATATTATTTGCTCATGGTATAAGCTATAAATTTAGTATAGCTTATTTGTTAGCTTATTTAATTCGGATACCAAAACATCCCTTTGACTCCATCTGGATCTATAATAAAACCTATATGTTTGTAAAATTGTACTACTTCTGGATCTGCAAATAAAGTAATTGTACTTATATCATGATCACGTAGTTGCTTTATTACTTCATTCATTAAAGTTCTGCCTAGTCCTTGACCTTGAAATTCTGGATCAATTGCTACATCCCAAATTGTTGCATTAAATGATCCATCAGAGGTTACTCTGGCAAAACCTATTAGTTTTTTTTTACTTTGTTTATAGTAAAATAGTGATATGATTAAAAAGCTGTTATCTAATGCTAGTTTTACCTTTTTTAGTGGTCTTCTAACCCAACCTACTGAATCACAAAGCCTTTCTAAATCATATAAGTTAACGTTTTGATTAATAGTTAAATATATGTTTTTTCTTTTTTTGTTTTCTGTAATGAATAGATTTTTTTCTTTGTTGAATTTTAGCGAATCTTTAGATTTAAAGAAAAATTTCCAAAATGTCATTATTTTTATGCTTTATTATTGCTTAAAAACATTTATTATTTTATGTTCAAAAAATGTTACTTTTTATGCATAAAATATTTATGTGTATTATGATTTTATATTATAGCGTATTTTTAATTGTCTATATGATTTAACTATTTGTTATTGTATTTATATTTTGAAATCTAAGGGAAAATAGTTGTGAAAAAAAATATAGTAATTTTGTTATCTGCTTTTATCTTTTTATTTATCTCTCAATCTGTATCTGCAGAAGTTTCTGGTCTAGTTCCTTGCAAAGATTCTCCGGCCTTTGCTAAAAGATTAAAGCAGTCACTAAAAAAATTAGAAGTTCGTTTATCACAATATGAACCTTCTACTCCACCTGCTTTAGCTATTAATAATCAAATTAAGCAAACACAGAGTCGATTTGATAAGTATAGTAAAGCAGGGATTTTATGTGGTTCTGAAGGTTTACCACATTTAATAGCTGATGGTAGATGGAGTCATGCAGGTGATTTTATGTTACCTGGTTTATTATTTATTTATATTACAGGTTGGATTGGATGGGTAGGCAGAAGTTATTTACGTGCTGTTAGTTTATTAAATAAACCGTCTGAAAAGGAAATAATTATTGATGTTCCTTTGGCGATGAAATTTTCTTTGTCTGGATTTACTTGGCCATTAGCTGCTTTGCAAGAGTTTACTAGTGGTCAACTATTAGCTTCTGATGATGATATTTCTATTTCACCACGTTAATTATAGCAACAAAATTTATTTATTAAGGAATAATTATGGATAATAACTTTATGAAATATTTATCTACAGTACCTGTTGTAGGTGCAATTTGGATTACATTTACGGCAGGTTTCGTGATAGAAATTAATCGTTTTTTTCCTGATATTTTGTCTTTTTCATTTTAATCATTGTTGATTTATAAAGTAAATATTCTTATTTGATATAAATTTTTATTCTTTCTTTAGAGTATTAGTATATGTTGATGAATTATTTGCTATATTTTTGTTAATATTAAATTTAAATTGTGTAAATTTTAAATTTTTTATATATTAATTATTATGAGTGTAGTAACTAAAGTAATTCTTAATGCTGATAATGAATTAAGATACCCTAGTATAGGTGAACTCGAAGGATTAAAAACTTATTTTAATAATAGTGAAGAAAGAATTATAATTATTTGTAAATTAAGAGATAAGCAGCAAGATATAATTAAATTGGCGAGTAAAGCTATTTTTCAAATTCATCCGGAGTATCTTGCACCAGGTGGAAATGCTGAAGGAGCACGTAAAAGATCTTTGTGTTTGCGTGATTATGGTTGGTATTTAAGATTGGTTACTTATGGAGTATTATCTGGGGAAAAAGAATCTATTGAGAAACTTGGTATTATTGGTGTTAAAGAAATGTATAATTCTTTGGGTGTCCCAATTTTAGGTATGATAGATTCAATAGAGTGTTTGAAAAATGCATCTTTGGAATTTTTATCAGATTCTCAGGCTAATTGTGTAGTTCCGTATTTTGATTGTATTATACAAGGCATGTCTAGTTAGCCAATTTATGATCATAGTTGATTGATATTAGTTAGAATGTTATAATATACTTAAGCTCGAAATTTTACATAGATAATAAGTGAAGTTTGTCAGAACTGAAAAGTAGCAGCAATTAACTTAATAATCTAGGTATCTTTTCGGGTTTTTGTTATTTTACCTGGTCTGCGTGCAATTATTTATCATAAAGTTATTTTAACATATTCAATTTAAATATTATATTTTTAATATAAGTCGATTGTAAAATTCATATGAAATCGTTAATGATTCAAGGAACGAAAATACTTGCTACAGGCTCTGCTATTCCTTCTTCTAGTTTTAGCAATAATGAGATTAGTAAAGTTGTTGATACCTCTGATGCATGGATTGTAACTCGTACGGGTATTAAAGAAAGAAGATTATTAAAAGGGATTGATAAGTCTATTATTGATTTAGCTGTTCTAGCATCTAAAAAAGCTTTAGATAAAATTTCAATGGACCCTTCTCAGATAGATTTAATAATTCTTGCTACATCAAGTCCTCATGATCTTTTTGGAAGTGCTAGTAAAATACAATATGAAATAGGTGCGCTAAATGCTGTGGCTTTTGACTTAACAGCAGCATGTTCTGGATTTGTTTTAAGTCTTGTAACCGCTTCTCAGTTTTTGCAAACTGGTACCTATAGAAATGTATTAGTAGTTGGTGCAGATGTTTTATCCAAGTGGGTTGATTGGTCTGATCGTAGTACATGTATTTTATTTGGTGATGCAGCTGGAGCAGCTATATTACAATCGTGTTCTTCTACTGATAATTCCATACTTAGTTTCCAATTAAATACTGACGGAAATTATTCAAAGCATCTTTCTATTGCTTATAAACATAACATTACTCCTCATTCTAAGCTTAATTTATATCAAGGTTCTTTTAAACATATATATATGAATGGTAAAGAGGTTTATAAATTTGCAGTTTTTCAGGTTCCATTAAGTATATTAAAGTGTTTGAATTCTTTAAATATGTCAGTAGATGAAGTAGATTGGTTAGTTTTACATCAAGCCAATGAACGTATTTTAAATGCTATTGCTGAAAAATTATCAATTAGTAATAATAAAATTATTGCTAATTTGCATAAGTATGGTAATACTTCTGCTGCTTCTATACCGCTTGCTTTAGACGAAGCAATACAAGAAAATAAAATATCTCATAATGATATTGTTGTCATTGCTGGTTTTGGTGCTGGTTTAACATGGGGAACTATTATAATACGTTGGTAATCTATATTATCAATCACAATATTATTGCCTATATATATTAAAATATAATTATAACTTGTATAATTACTTGATTTTGTAATCAAGTGATACAATAATTTTAATTATATTTTATTATCAAATCAAATAAGGATATTTGAATGACTTCATCTTTATCTAGTTTTTTAAATAGTCTAATTTTAGGAGCTGTAATAGTTGTTGTACCTATTGGTTTAGCTTTAATTTTTGTCAGTCAAAAAGATAAAACTCTGCGAGATTAGATTATCTTGTATAAGTTATTAAACATACTTTTATATATATAACAAGTTAGTTCTACCTAATTTGTTATTGAATATTAATTAATCTTAACTCATTTTCTTTATTTTTATATATTATGTCTTTATCTAGATGGTTATCTCAGAAAAAAACTTTGCTTAATGATAAGAATATTAAACATATTGATTTAAATTTATCTCAAAATCTTTGGACCAAGTGTAATCAATGTAGTTTGTTGATGTATCGTAAATTGCTTGAATCAAATTGTAAAGTCTGTCCCAAATGTAATTATCATTTCCCAACGTCAAGTCATGATAGGATTGAGCAATTGTTTGATTCTAATAGTTGGAGCCCTATTCATACTAATTTATCATCAACTGATCCTTTAGGTTTTTCTGATCGTAAGCTGTATAGTGTAAGGTTATTTGATATGAAATTTAAGACAGGTTTATCAGATGCAGTGCAAACAGGAATAGCTTCTGTTAGGAGTATTAAAGTTGCATGTGGAATTATGGATTTTCGTTTTATGGGTGGTAGTATGGGATCAGTAGTAGGTGAAAAACTAACTAGATTAATTGAAAGAGCTACTTATGATAATTTGCCTTTAATAATTGTGTGTGCTTCCGGTGGCGCTAGAATGCAAGAAGGTATGTTAAGTTTAATGCAAATGGCTAAAGTGTCTTCGGCTCTTTATAGGCATAGTGAAAAATCTTTACCTTACTTTACTATTTTAACATCACCTACCACAGGTGGTGTAACTGCTAGTTTTGCCATGTTAGGTGATATTATTATTGCTGAACCTGGTGCTGTAATTGCTTTTGCTGGTAGAAGAGTAATTGAGCAAACAATTAAAGAAGATCTTCCAGATAATTTTCAAACCTCTGAATATTTATTTAAGCATGGGTTCATTGACTTAATTGTTTCCAGAACTAAGCTGTCTGAACAGTTATATAAATTATTGTCTCTGTACTTTAATTCTAATTCTCTTCATTAATTTTAAAGCATATTTTTTATCCTATATTGTAATATATATATCATAGTAATATTTAAAAAATTTTAATAAATTTATTCAATTTATTACTTGAGTTTAGGTCTTTAATTTTTTCTCAAACAGTAGATTTAATTAATATTCTAATACTTTTATTATTTTTTATTAAGTGAGTGAACGATGATTAAAAAAAACACGATTTTGTTATTATCTACGGTTATTTTTATATTAGTAGGTTGTTTTATGACACCTGTTTATTCAATAGAGTTAGACGAAGCTACTAGAACTGTACCATTTGATTCTTCTAGTAAAACTATTACTTTGACGCCTGAACAAGTTAAAAGAGGTAAACGTTTGTTTAATAATTCATGTGCTCAATGTCATAATGGTGGAATTACTAAAACAAATCCGAATATTGGTCTAGAGTTAGAATCTTTAAGCTTAGCAATTCCGGCAAGGGATAATGTTGCTAGTCTTATTGATTATATGAAAGATCCTAAAAGTTATGATGGTCAAAATTCGATAGCTGAGCTTCATCCTAGTATTAAAAGTGCAGAGATCTTTCCGAAAATGAGTAATTTAACTGATGAAGATTTATTATCTATGGCTGGTTACATTTTATTACAACCAAGAATAGCTCAAGAAAAATGGGGAGGTGGTAAGATTTACTACTAGTTTTTTTATTTTATTTATCTTTATATATAAAAAAAGGATATAATTAAATTGTAAGATAGTTTTATTTTTACAAAAAACATAAATCTATTTGTTAAATTTAATAATGATAGGATATTTATCATGAGATTTTTATTTTCTTTATTTTTAAGCTTTTTTACTGTATACACGTTAACTATCCGTTCGTCATTTGCTCAGGAAATTGATTTAGATGCAGGTGCACAGCTTTTTTCTGATAAGTGTTTGGGATGTCATCTTGGTGGTAATAATTCTGTAAATCCAGAAAAAACTTTGAAATTAGAGGTTTTACAGAAATTTACTAGAGATAGTATTGATGCAATTAAGTATCAAGTTGAAAATGGCGGTGGTGGAATGCCTGCTTTTGGTGGTAACTTATCTGATGAAGATATAGCTAATGTTGCTCATTTTGTTTTAAATACATCTAAAAACAATAGTTGGTAATTTTATTAATATTATGCAGCTATGAGTAAAAAATTAGGAACTAATTTTTTGCTCGTATATTTAATTTATTTATAATACCTTTATCAATCAAAAATTTTTTTAATGTCACATAGTTTATACCCAACCGTGTTATATTTACAGGATGGAACTCTTTATAGAGGATTTTCTTTATTTAAGATATCACCTAGTTTTGGTGAAGTAGTTTTTAATACAGGTATGACTGGTTATCAAGAGATTTTTTCTGATCCGAGTTATGCTGGTCAAATGGTTGTGTTTACGTATCCTGAAATAGGTAATACTGGATTAAATAAGTATGATAATGAGTCTAATTTCATACATATTAAAGCCTTGATTGCTAGGAATATCTCTTCATTTTCCAGTAGCTGGAGATCTTGTGTCTCTCTGCGGGATTATATTATTCAAAAACAGATACCTCATATATTTGGTTTAGATACAAGGTCTTTGACTAAGCATTTAAGATTATTTGGGGTGACACATGGTGTTTTATTGGATTTTTACGATAAAAGAAAAATTAATGTGTTTAATATAAAATCTATAAATAATATAGACCTAGTTAGAAAAATAACTAGTAGAGTAATGTATGATGTTCATAATAATTTATTTAATAACTTAAATGATTTTAGTTGTATTAATTTAAAATTAAGTGATTCTAATATTGTTCCTAGAAAATACAAAATTTTGGTATTAGATTTAGGTCTTAAGTTTAATATTTTGAGGAAATTATTGTTGTCTGGTTGTAATTTATTTATTGTTCCAGCTACTTGTAATTATGATGATATGATTAAATACAATCCAGATGGTATTATTTTATCTAATGGTCCGGGAAATCCCCTATTAGCTAATTATGTTATTGATACAGTTAAAAGATTAGTTAAGTTTTCCAATATTCCTATTTTTGGTATTTGTATGGGTCATCAAATTTTAAATATAGCTCTTGGTTTACAAACTTTTAAACTCAAATTTGGTCATAGAGGTTTAAATCATCCTTGTGGTTTAAATCATTATTCAGAGATTACAAGTCAAAATCATGGATTTGCTGTTAATCAAAATGCTTGCGTAAATCAAGATGTTTTAAAAATATTCTCAGTAAAATATCTAAATTTAAATGATTCTACTGTTTCTAGTGCTTTTCATAAAAAACTTCCTATTTTTTCTGTTCAATATCATCCAGAAGCTAGTCCAGGACCACATGATTCTGAATATTTATTTGAAGTTTTTATTAAATTAATGGATATTATTGGTAATAAATTATAATATTTTAGTTACCATTCTATATTATTAAATAAATAGTATAAAGCTTGTGTACCTCTTAATTGGTTAAATAGAGGTAAGTGTCCTTCTGGTGCATCTATTGTCCACATAAATTCTTGTGGATATCTCTTCATTGTTCCTTCTTGTAGCCATTGTATTTTTTCCCACAGTTTGTCCCATTTTTTATTATTATTTATCCAAATTTTTTTTTGTACAGAAAACCCAAATTTACCTTTTGAGTATATTTTCCATAGTAAATCTAGAGTAAATAAATCTTCTTTTGATATAAATTGAATATCTGTAAAATATAACCAACTTTTCTTATTTTTAGTTTTGACTTCTACTATTTCACATAAGCATTTTTGTGTTAATTTATCTGCTTCTTCAAATTCTTTATTGATTAGCAAGTTTTGTAAGTTTTGGTAATTGATATGTTTAAGTTTTTTTGAATTTATGGCTCCATGAGGTAATTTTTGTATTAGTTTTTGTATAATTTGCTTATCATCTGTTTCTATGATCTTTTGATATATTAGTCCGTCTATTATTTGAGTATTATTATTTGTTAAAGTAGAACGTTTAATTATCTCATTTATTATTATTTTTCTTCCTTGTTCATGAATTAATATTTCATCAATCATTTTTTCTATTTCACAAGTGATTATTGAATAGTTCTTTCTAAGTATTACGATGATTTGTTCTTCAGTACATGGTAATTTATTTTTTTTTGTTGTCATGAATTAGTTAAAAAATTTATTTTAAGCATTTATAATGTAATTTTATTGTTATTATATAAGTTTTTGATTTATATATTTATTTATAAATTTTTATTTATTTAAATAAAAAACTATTATTCTCATTAATATAAGAATAAGATTACTGAGTAAGTTAATTGAGCAATATAAAAAGTATTTAGCTATTTGTATAAAAAATCTTTCAGTTTTTGGTATTAATAAATCTTTAAGTTCTAGCCAAAATAGAAATATTATTTTAATTTGATTTAAATTTTGAATCGTTTTACCTTTTGATAAATATATATATTTAGAAATAGTACCTTCTGAGCTTATAATCCATACTTTTTGTCTTTCATTATAGAAAGATTTGATATCATATATGTATGATTGTACTAGATGTTGCCATTTTAAGTTATTTAAAAATAGTATTGTTGATCTATTTGATGTATATAATTTATTACATATGTTTTGTTTTTTTAAAAATTTGTTAATATTTATTGAGTTATTTAGATGATATATTATTTGTTTGATAACTATATTTCCAATTTGAATAATAAAATTCTCAAGTAAAACTTTTACATGATTATATGGTGTATATAATGTTTCAAATAAGAATGTGTTATCTTCTATGTATGATGATCCAAAGATTAAGTATATTAGTAAATAATCTGTTAAGTTATTATGATCGTATTTTAATTTACTCTTATTAAATGTTGTATCATTAAATTTAAATTTAAAAAAAAAGTTACTTGATACCCTATTGATAAAAACTGCTACAATTTTTTTGTTGAGCTGTATTAGCATTTTAACATCTAGGTTGATTTCAATCATGTCCAAAATTAATTCTTTAAATTCACTTAAAATAGATTGTAAAAGTTTTGTTCTAGTAATGTTATTTAAAATATCTAAATATAAGTAGTGTTGACTTTGATTATTTGTCCTTAACATTAATTTTTTTTCTGTTTCAATAAATAAATCTACTACTGCGTTATTTAAACTAATGCTTTGTCTGTTGGGCCAGTATTTTATTATCATTTTGTGATACATTGTATAGTTTTTAATTTAATTATTTATTATTGAAAAAATTTTTCATGTTTGTTATTTTGTATTACAGTAATTTTTAGAGTTTAATTATATTTTTTTATAATTATTTTTATTCCAATTTTTAATAATGTATAATTATCATTTTGCTTTTGCTAGTCAAAGTTTTTTTCTTGATCAAGAACCAATAGAAGAGATATTACGTGAGCGAACACAGTATTATAACAATTGTGAAAAGGAGATCGATTTTTGGTTTGTTTTAAACCCCAATTTTTTAAAGTCATTAGATGATACAATAAGTCATTATGATACAAATCAATCATTAGCAGCAATAGTATCATTAGATCAACAATTTATACAATGGTTAAAATTAAGGCTTATATTTGTTTCTATTGGAAGTTTTAAATCACAATCGGTTTTTCTTCCTTATTAGCTTTTTTAGTATAAAAGTTATTAGTTTTCGTGTGGTGTTACAAATAGTGTTAAAATTTCTCTACTAAAAGTTTCTGCTGCTTTAGATTTATATCTATTTGGATGAACAATAATAGAAAGCATTCGTTTTACCGTCACATTTTTTATTTTTGCCCAGTGGATGATTCCTAATTCTAGTTCTTTAGCTATTGCTGATACTGAAACAAATGCTGCTCCTAAACCTGATTGAACAGCATTTTTAATTGCTTCTATTGAATTTAGTTCCATTTCTATTTTAAATCTGCTGCTATCTATATCATGTTGGTGTAAAATTTTATCGATAACTTTTCTAATTGTTGATTGAGTATCTAGTGCTATAAATCTGAGTCTGTATAAATCTTCTTTTTGTATATTGGGTATTTTTGAAAAAGTATGTGACGTTGGTAAAATTAATGCTAATTCGTCCTCTGCATATGATGTGATTTGTAGTATATCTTTTAATTCGTTAGGGACTTCCCCACCTATAACAGCTAAATCAACTTGCCCATTAGCGACTCCCCATGATATTAATCTTGTAGAATGTACTTGTAGTTGTACATTTACCTGTGGATACCTTTGCCTAAAAAGTCCTATTAATCTAGGCATTAAATAAGTCCCAGTAGTTTGACTTGCTCCTATTACTAATGATCCTCCTTGTAAATTTTGTATATCTTCTAGTGCTCTACAAGTTTCTTCACATAAAGCTAAAATTCGACCTCCATACCGTAGTAATAAATTTCCTGCTTCTGTAAGCGTTGCTTTTTTACTTGTTCTTTCAAATACTGGTATATTTAGTTGTTTCTCCAAGTTTTGAATTTGTAGACTAATTGCTGGTTGTGATACGTATAAACTATCTGCTGCTTTTTTGAAGCTCCCTTCTTTAATAATTGCTTTTAAAATTCTTAACTGATCTAATGTGAATGGTAAGTCTCTCATTGCTGTATGCCTAATTTTTTTTATTCTTCATTATAATTTTTAAATCTTGCTTAATTTATACTATAAAGTTTATTTTTTTTATATATTAATTATCATTTAGATATAGTATTTATAATATATACAGAGAGATTTTTTATATTAACATAATTTAATAAAAACCTAAGGAAATTTTATATATGGATATGAGATTAGTAATTGTATTTTTACCTTTAATAGCTGCTGGTTCTTGGGCAATTTATAATATAGGTCGAGTTGCTATTCAGCAATTTCGTAGTATGTAGTATAATATAATAAATATATAGTGTGATTTTTTTATCTTAGTAGAAAACTTTTTATTCAAAATTTTCTACTTTTTAGATATTGCTTATTTTTTTATAACAATTTGACATTTTATTATGGCTGTTCCTAAAAAAAGAACTTCAAAGTCTAAGTCCCGTAAAGCTAATTGGAGAAAAAAAGCTTTATTTGCTAGTCACAAATCACTGTCATTAGCTAAGTCATTGATTAACGATAAGTCTACTACTTTTATTTACAATAAGTCTTTAGATAATTATAGGTTGAATGAAGTAGTTTAATCTAATTATATATATTAATACAAACTACATTTACTTATTATGATGTTGCGTTACTTAAATTTTAATACTTATATTCTCAAGAGTGCGAATATAAGTTTCTTGATTAAATTATCAGCAATCAAAGATATTTGGGTATTTAATTGTATTGAAGGTTCTCAATTTAACTTTTTAAATCAAGGTTTTAAAATTAATAATGTTTCTAAAATTATAATACCTAATTTACATATTTCAAATATCTCAGGATTGTTGGGTCTATTATCTACGTTAAATTTGACAGGAAGAACAAAGTCTCTTCATATTTATGCTCCGATTGATTTAAAATATTATTTAGATTTAGGCAAAAAGTATTCTAAAACTAATTTTAGTTATATGCTGTACATTCATGTTTTAAAAACAGGGTTAATTATTAATCAATATGATTGTCGAATATATGCAATAAATTATCATAGTTGTTATGAATTTTTTATTATTCAATCTGAACAGTACGGTACTTTCTATTTAGATAAAGCAATAAACAATCATTTATTGCCGGGTCCTTTGTATGGTCAGTTGAAGAAAGGTTTTAGTTTTCTATTTCCTGATGGATTCATTTTACATGGTTCTAATTTTACCTCTTGTAATACTTTAGGTTCTCAAATATCTTGTTTATTCTCATCTTTTTATAGTAGACGAGTTTTTGAAAGTATTCATAACACTAGAGTAATATTATTCATGTGATTCTTTTCATAAAATACTATACAATTGTTAGTAATTAAATTTATTATATTGATAAATCCTTTAATCTTTTTACAATTAATTTATGACTTATGCAGTGATTGATGTTGGTGGTAATCAAATAATTATTGAGCCAGGAAAATTCTATGATGTAAATTATATTACTGCTAATCCTGGAGATATAATCAGTTTCAAGAGAGTTCTATTCTATTCTAAATCAGGTGATTACAATATTGGTACTCCTTGTTTAGATCAAATTTTCGTTAAAGCTATAGTTTTAAAGCATTTAAAAGGTAAAAAAATAAAAATTTTTAAAGTAAAACCTAAAAAAAACAATCGTACTAAAAAAGGTCATCGCCAAAAATTGACAAGAATATTTGTACAAGATATTCTTGATTAAAGTTTGTAATTGTTTTATAAATTGTTGAAAATTAACAAAATAGATATGGCACATAAAAAAGGTAGTGGTAGCACTAAAAATGGTCGTGATTCAAATTCTAAAAAGTTGGGAGTTAAAAAATATGGTGGTGAAACTGTTAAACCTGGGCAAATTATAGTTCGTCAAAGAGGTAGTCGGTTTAAATTAGGGCAAAATGTTAATCAAGGTAAAGACTATACTATTTATTCTATTATTAGTGGAGTAGTAAAATTTGAAGTTTATAATAAGAATAAACGTAAAGTAAGTGTAAATCCTAATTAAGCTCTAATAATGTATTATTTTTTTATAATATTATTTTAGTTAAACAGAAATTCATGTAAATGAATTTTCATTATTTTATGAATGGTAAAAAAAATTATAATTTCTTATTTCAATAATATTGCAGCTACTTTGCAAACAAGCAAAGTTCAAGAGGTTATTTTAATTAATAAGATTTATCAAGTAAATGATATATATCTTGGTATAGTTCACAAGATTTTTTCTAGTATTAATGCTGCATTTATTAATTTAGGTCAAGATACTAAAAGTGGTTTTATACATATAAGTGATATTAAAACTTTAAAAAGAGGTCAAAAGTTTTTTTCTATCAATGATTTATTATCTATTAATCAGTTGATATTAGTGCAAGTTGTAAAAGAGCCTACATTTCATAAAGGGCCGCGTTTAACATCTAATATACATTTACATGGAAAATATATAGTGTTATTGCCTTTATGCAATATAGTTTTAATTTCCAATCATATTTATGATAGTAATGAACGAATACATTTGTATTCTTTAGCTGTATTAATAAAACCTCAATTAATGGGATTAATAATCAAGTCTTGTGCGCAAGGAGTTGCTGAATCACTAATATTACAAGACCTTGATTTACTCATTGAGCAATGGTCTTTTATTCAGAAAAGAGTTCTGTTAAATTCTATGCCTTGTCTAATTTATAAAGATGAGGATTTAGTAAAAAAAGTAATTAGAGATTGTTATGACAAGTCTATAAAAAAAATAGTAGTTGATTCTATAGATGCTTTAAAGTTGGTTTATTATTATCTAAAAAAATGGTCTTATATTTCAACTTTAATTGATACTAAGGTTCAGTTATATGATAGGCATTTCTGTATTTTAGACAAATTTGATATTAAGAATACAATAAAGCACTTGCTTAAGTCTAAAGTAAATTTACTATATGGTGGTTCTGTTTTTATAGAATATTATGAAGCTCTAACAGTAATTGATGTCAATTCAGGCTCTTTTAATAAGTTATATAATTCTAGTGAAACAATCCTGAGAATTAATTTTTATGCTGCAATAGAAATAGCTTATCAACTAAAAGTTCGTAATATTAATGGTGTTGTAATAATTGATTTTATTGATATGTATTCTCAAAAAGATCAGTTGAAATTACTTGAACACTTTAATAAACTTTTGACTTATGATGATTGTAATCCAAAAGTGGTTCAGCTCTCTGAGCTTGGCCTACTTGAGCTAACTCGTAGACGTAGAAGTCAAAGTATTCGAGAAATATTTGATTTTTCTAATCTTAAAAGCGTAAACTATTCTAGTTTTTCCTTTATTGATGATTTATACTATAAGTTATTTTTTAATATATCTCATGAGGATTTGAAAAATCAAGTTTTTTTCAATAAGAATATTCGTTCTTTATTTTTTACTAAACAATTCAAGTTGTGTAAAATTTTAAAAAATAAATTCATTATTTCTTATAATCCTTTATTAAATAAATATTTCTCATTTATGGATCGTACAAATTTATTATGTTTTTTTTATCCGAAGGCTAATTATCTTTTGCCTTTACTCTTTTATTATCGACTTACTAGTTTACAAAGTTTTGATTATGATTAACATGATGTGTTATTAAATGTAAAAAATAAAACAAAGCTACAATGATTTGTAAAAAATCATCGTAGCTTTGTTTTACTAATTTATTATTTTCATATCAACTTGTTTTACTTAAATTAATTATCCGTTAATAGATGGTGCAACTAAAGCTAATGGTAAAGATTCTTGAGATGCTAAGTCCAGAGGGAAGTTATGAGCATTACGTTCATGCATTACTTCCATACCTAAATTAGCTCTGTTTAAGATATCAGCCCAAGTATTAATTACACGACCTTGGCTATCAACAACTGATTGATTAAAGTTGAATCCATTTAAATTGAAAGCCATTGTACTTACAGACATTGCTGTAAACCAGATACCTACTACTGGCCATAAGCCTAAGAAGAAATGTAGTGCACGAGAGTTGTTGAAACTTGCGTACTGGAAAATTAAACGACCGAAGTAGCCATGAGCTGCAACGATATTATAAGTTTCTTCTTCTTGGCCAAACTTATATCCATTATTTGCTGATTCATTTTCAGTTGTTTCACGAATTAAACTTGATGTTACAAGAGATCCATGCATAGCACTGAATAAAGATCCTCCAAATACGCCTGCAACACCTAGTTGGTGGAAAGGGTGCATAAGGATGTTGTGTTCAGCTTGGAATACAAGCATAAAGTTAAATGTACCAGAGATACCAAGAGGCATACCATCAGAGAAGCTTCCTTGACCAATTGGATAAACAAGAAAAACTGCTGCTGCTGCTGCTACAGGTGCAGTAAAAGCAACTGAGATCCAAGGGCGCATACCTAAGCGATAGCTTAGTTCCCATTCACGACCGATGTAGCATAATACACCTAGTAAGAAATGAAGAACAATTAGTTGGTAAGGACCACCATTATATAACCACTCATCTAGAGAAGCAGCTTCCCAGATAGGGTAAAAATGAATACCAATTGCTGCAGAGCTTGGAATAATAGCTCCAGAAATAATGTTATTTCCATATAATAAAGAACCAGCTACTGGTTCACGGATACCATCAATATCTACAGGAGGTGCAGCAACGAATGCAATGATGAATACAGATGTAGCAGTTAATAGCGTTGGAATCATTACAACACCGAACCAACCGATGTAAAGACGGTTTTCAGTGCTAGTAATCCAAGTACAGAAACGTTCCCACAGGCTTGCGCTTTCGCGTCTTTCTAAACTAACAGTCATATTAAATTATTTTGATTTAGGATTAATTGAAGATACTTCCCAAGTATTTTTTACCTGTTAAATATATTATTACAAGATTATGTAATACATGTAAAGTGTTTGATAAAAAAAATTGTTTAGTACACTAAGTTGTTTTTATTAAGAAATAAGTCGTTTTGTTTTTTTTCTCTTGTTTCAGAATATAATTATTGTATTTATTATCTTATTGTTATACTACACATATGTCACACTTTAGTAAAATAAAAACAAACATTACTAATTTTGATAATTTAATTAAAACTATTAAAGAATTAGGTTTTAATTATAGACTTTTTAGTAATACTATAAATTATATATATACCAATCAAGAAGTTAAAGAGCAAGATATATTAATTTATAAATTGAATGAATGCAGTAAAGAAAATCATATTTTCACTTTTGTATGGGATGTTAATGAATATCATTTAGTCGTTGATTTACAATTATGGAGTTTAGATATGGATTTTAGTTATTTAATTGATCGCCTTTTTCAGCAATATGCTTATAATATGGTAGTTGATACAAGTTATGTTAGCGGTTTTCAAAAAATTAAAGAGAAGTTAAATGATGATGGCTCAATTAAATTGACTTTCCAAAGATGGAATAATGGTTAGTTTTATGTTATTGTTGACTATATTAATTTACGCAATATTGCGGACGGAGAGACTCGAACTCTCACGAGATATTCTCACTAGAACCTAAATCTAGCGTGTCTACCAATTTCACCACGTCCGCGTTAGTTTTTTATTACAAAATACACTATCACTTTTACTTAATAAAAACAAGCTTCTTGATTTATTAATAAACTTGTTTTTTTTTTATATTAATGTTAAATTTTTATTGTTTCAATTCCTCAGTAGCTCAGTGGTAGAGCGATCGGCTGTTAACCGATTGGTCGTAGGTTCAAATCCTTCCTGGGGAGTCCTAATTTATTCCCAATCTATTAATTGTATATAAATTAAGTAGCGATGATTATTTTTTTATCTTTATATGATTTTTTTGATAGCTATTATGCCTTTTTTTATGTTTTACAAAAGCAATTATCTTTTTTGTTGTTTGTATCAAGTAATGAGCAAGGTATTTTATTTGCTATGTTATTGTTCTTTCTTGGATTGATAACAGTTTTTACTCCGTGTTTTCTTTCTTTATTGCCCTTAGCATTATCGTATATTAATTCTAAAAAAAATTATGGTTTAAATATAAGTTTATTTATTACTGGTTTATTAACAAGTTTTTTGATTTTAATTGTATGTACCAATTTCGTTGGTTTCTCTTTTTTTATTTATAAATTGCCAGTATTGTCTTATTTAATTCTGATTTTAGTTTCACTTGATCTAATGAAAATTGTAAATATTTCAAAGTTGACTTCTCCTTTCAGTCAGTATATTTTGATGTTTTCTGTTGATAATACGTCTTTACAAAGTTATTTAATGGGTTTAATCATTGGTTCTAGCTCATTGCCTTGTAATACCTCTATTATAATTGTAGTAACATTATTACTAAATAAATTAAATAATATTTTTCTATTTTCACTATATTTATTAATGTATTTAACTGGTTGTGTCTTTCCATTACTATTAATTTTGAAAATAGAATTTGATTATCATAAATTTGCTTTTTTATTTTTTATATGGAAATCTATCTTTCCTGTAACTGGATCCTTTCTTTTTGTTTTTTCTTGTTTATCTTTATTAAAAGTTATATTTATTTAAATATTATCTAAATGTGGTATTTTGATTATTATGAATTTCTTTGTTTATTATGAGTAAAAATTTTATTTGGAAGTCTTTAAAAAAGCTAGCAAATTTAAATGTTGCTATTTTTGTTTTATCAATGATTATGTTTTGCTGTATTTTGGGTTCTATAATTGAACAAGATAAAAGCTTTTCATATTATCAATTTCACTATCCTTCTTATTATTTCCTGATCATTTTGTTAGGCTTAGATCATGTTTTTCGAACTTGGTGGTTTATTGTAATATCTAGCATTTTTATTCTTAGTTTACTTGTATGTACATTTTCTACGCAGTTACCTAGTTTAAAAAATGCAAGACGTTGGAAGTTTGTATATAAGAAAAGTGTTTTGAGTACGAATAAATATTATTTGAAAAATGCAAATGATTATAATTCTTCTTTTACTAATATTATTTATGGTTTAATCCGCTTGAACTTTTTTGTTTTTTATAGAAATAATTCATTGTATTCTTATAAAGGTTTATATGGTCGTATCGCTCCTATTTTTGTGCATTTTAGTATTACAGCAATTGTATTAGGATCTGTTTGTAGCTTTCTTTTAAGTTTTGTTGTACAAGAAATTGTTCCTAAAGGTGAAGTTTTTCATTTAAAAAATATAATACATGGTGGTTTCTATAGTTATTTGCCGGCTGATATCGTTTTTCGTGTAAATGATTTTTATATTAACTATAATTTTAATGGTTCTATTAAGCAGTTCTTCTCTTCAATATCAGTATATTTTCATAATGGTCATTTTTTGTCTTCTAAAATAATTTCTGTTAATAAGCCATTAAGATTTTCTTCAGTTACATTATATCAAACTGATTGGCAGATAGATGCTATTAGAATGAATATTGGAGGAAGCTATTGTACACAGAAAAAATTTGTAAAAATGAATATAAATGGAAAAAGTTGTTGGTTATCTAGTCTATCTCTAAGTCATACAGCTAATATATTTTTTGTTGTATTTAATTTAGATGATCAGCTTCTAGTTTGTAACGCTGAGGGTTTAATTTTACAAAATGTCAATGTAGGTGAAAAATTTTACATTAATGATTCATCTTTTATTATTCAAGATATAATTACTAGTACAGGTTTACAAGTCAAGGTTGACCCAGGTATCTTTTTAGTTTATTTGGGTTTTTTTGTAATGATATTAAGTACTTTCATTAGTTATATTTCTTATTCTCAGGTTTGGATTTATAGTAGTTTTGAATCTTTAGAATTTTGGGGTTCTACTAATAGAGCTTCATTGTTTTTTGAGCAGGATATTGCTTATTTAGATAAAATATATTTATATTATTTACTTTATACTAATAAGCAAACTATTAAAATTCATAAAATTTTAATCTAATAAAAAGCTTTGTAGTATAGATTTGCCTTCTTTTGTCCATAAGCTTTCTGGATGAAACTGGATTCCTCTAAGTTTTCTATGAATTTTATGCCTACATCCCATAATTGTTCCATCTGATGTCCATGCTGTGATTTCGAGATCTTTAGGTAAGTTTTTATTACTTATTATAAGGCTATGATATCTGCTAGCTTTAAATGGGTTATTTATATTCTTAAAAATATCTTTGTGATTATTTATGATAAGACTAATTTTTCCATGCATGGGTTTGGAAAGTTTTTTTATTACTCCACCATATACATATCCTATTGCTTGATGTCCTAAACAAATTCCTAATATTGGTATTTTATTTGAATATTGACGAATAATTTCTAAGCAAATTTTTGATTCTTCGGGTCTTCCTGGTCCTGGAGATAATATTATATGTGTTGGATTAATTTGGTGAATATCACGAATTGATAATTCATCATTTCTTGCAATGATGATCTTATAGCCTAAATCTCCTATATATTGTGCTAAGTTTTGGGTAAAGCTGTCGTAATTATCTATTATAATAATCATGTATTAATGTGATATTTGTTTAAATTAATTTAAGAGTTCCATCATGAGGAGAGCTTGCATATGCTTGTGTTTTTTTACTCATTTTCCCTGATAAATAGCATTTTCTTCCTGAAATCACTGCTAGTCTCATTGCATGAGCCATCATTGGAGGATGTTGGGATTTAGCTATTGCCGTATTGAGTAATATTGCAGAGGCCCCCAGTTCCATTGCTTGATTTGCTTCACTAGTTGTACCTATTCCAGCATCTACTATGACTGGTATTTTTGCGTTTTCTATAATTGTTTGTATATTGTATAAATTTTTTAATCCTTGTCCTGAACCTATTGGTGAACCTAAAGGCATTATTGTTGTGCAACCTATATCTTCTAATTGTTTTGCTAAGATAGGATCAGGGTATATATATGGTAAAACACTAAATTTTTGATTTACTAAGTATTCTGCTGCTTTTAATGTACCCATAGGATCAGGCAGTAAATATTTAGAATCTGATATAACTTCTAATTTGATAAAATTATTATCTATTTGTCCTATCCTTTTATTAATTTCTTTGCCCAGTATAGCTATTCTAATTGCTTCTTCTGCTGTTTCACAGCCAGCTGTATTAGGCAATAACCATAATTTTTTCCAATTTAAGCCATCTATTAAATTACTTTTTCCCATTTTTTTTGCATAATGTGTTCTACGAATGGCTACAGTTACTATTGAAGTTTTGCTAGCTTCAATACTTTCAATTGCTTCTTTAATGTTTTTGTATTTACCCGTTCCTATCATTAATCTTGATTCAAATGTTTTATCTGAAATAATTAAACTATCTTCATTGTTTTTTGTATTCATTTGAAATGTTTGTATTTAATTTAAGTTATTAGGTGGTATTACTTTTGTTTTCTTTTATGTTACATTATAATATTAGTATTGATTAGATGTTACTTATGAACTTTTCATATATATATGAACTTTACAAATACTTATTTAGTAACCTTATGATATTGTTGATATGTTTAATTATTTTTTATATTTTATTATTAGCATAATTTTTATACTGTTATTTGTTGTTTGTTGCTACCAATTGTATTTATTTTTTTTAAAGAATTATACATTGCATAGTAATTCAATAACTTTGATTGATCGATTTGTTTCAATATTACCTTATGGTTTACCATTGTTAGAAGGTTTACAAAATTTTGGACAACAAATTTTACCTGATTATCCATTTAGTTTGATGAGTATATATAAGAAAACATTTATGCCTTTAGTGATTTTTTACGTTACTCATCCAGCATTAGCTTTCATTCTCTTTTTTGTACTTTATTACTTATTTGTAAGATCTAAAAGTCCAATACCAAATCGTCCCTTTGTTCGTTTTAATGTTTTACAAGCAATATTATTATTTTTAATTAATTCTTTATTAGGCTCTGCGTTTAGAGCTCTTCCAATAGAGTTCAGGGTTAGTCTTTATGGTTTAATATTATGTAACACGCTATTTTGGTTTGTTTTGTCTACAATTATATATGCAATTGTAAAATCTATAGAAGGTAGTTATGCTAAAATACCTGTTATTTCTCAGGCTGTTAGAATTCAAATTGATAGCCCATAGTTAATTTGTTTTTTATTTTATTAATAAGGAGAATAATATTATGAAATATTTAAATCATTACGAAACTATTTACATATTAAAGCCAGATGTAACTGATAATATTAATTTGTCTTTAGTTAAATATTATAGGATGCTGCTAAAGCAAAAAGGTGCTATAAATATCATTATACAGCATAGAGGGAGACGTCATTTAAGTTATAATATTTCACATTACTATGATGGTATATATGTTCAAATGAATTACCAAGCAAATGGTAATTTAGTTAATTTTTTAGAAAAATCTATGCGTTTTAATGATCATATAGTTAGGTATTTAACTATTAAGCACGATAATCTTCAGCCCATTAACATATATTAAATTAATTTAATATCAAGAAATATTTTTAGTGATTTTACTTAATATATATAGTATAGTTTTTTTTATTTATACTGTATATTATTGATAATATTTTCATTTGAATTTACACAAACTTTTTATAATTTTTGGAGGTTTAATGTGATTACTGATAGTCAAATTTTTATTGCTTTGTTATTTGCTCTGGTGTCAGCAATCTTAGCTATAAGATTAGGTACTGATTTATACCAATAATTATTTATTAACTTTTGATAAACTAGTGAATTTTTGTAGATGCTACTTGTGATTTTATATCATTAAGTTATGCATCTTGTAAAATAATTATATTCTTATTAATAAATAAGATTGTGAAAATTACTTTAATTGGTATTAAGATAATGTTGTATAAATTTAATCTAAATTAAAATTTATTGTGAATAAAATAAAAAATCAAGCTCGTCCTGTTTTTCCTTTTACTGCAATTATTGGTCAAGAAGAAATGAAATTGGCTTTAGTTCTGAATGTTATTGACCCTAAAATAGGCGGTGTAATGATAATGGGAGATCGTGGCACTGGTAAGTCGACTACTATTAGAGCAATTGCTGATCTTCTACCTGAAATAGAAGTAGTAAGTGATGATATATTTAATTCTCATCCTTATGATTATGATATTATGTCAGATTTTGTTAAACAACAAATTGAAAATAAAGTTGATTTTACTACTCAATTTGTTAAAGTACCAATGGTGGATTTACCTTTAGGTGCTACAGAGGATCGTTTGTGTGGCACTATTGATATTGAAAAAGCATTGAATGAAGGTATAAAAAGTTTTGAGCCTGGTTTGTTGGCTAAAGCAAATAGAGGTATTCTTTATGTTGATGAAGTAAATTTGTTAGATGATCATCTAGTTGATATTTTGTTGGATTCTGCTGCTTCTGGTTGGAATACTGTTGAGCGTGAAGGAATTTCTATAAGGCATCCTGCTAGGTTTGTATTAGTTGGTTCAGGTAATCCTGAAGAAGGTGAGTTAAGACCACAATTGCTTGATCGTTTTGGCATGCATGCTGAAATCAGGACAGTAAAAGATCCATCTTTGCGTGTTCAAATTGTTGAACAGAGAACTAAATTTGATCAGGATCCATATTCATGTATAAACGAGTTCTATGATAAGCAAAATACACTTAAAGAATCCATTGTATTGGCACAAAAAAAATTGTCTAATGTAGTAATTGACTATGATTTAAAAATGAAAATTTCTCAAATTTGTGGTATTTTGAATGTGGATGGTTTACGTGGAGATATTGTAACTAACAGAGCAGCAAAAGCTTTTGCTGCATATCAAAATAAAGATGAAGTAGATGTAGATGATGTAAAAACAATAATAACTCTTTGTTTACGTCACAGATTACGCAAAGATCCTTTGGATACAATAGATTCTGGTACTAAGGTAGATAAAGTTGTTAATGAAATCCTTATTTAGTTTTTTGTATTCTGATATTCAATGGATTATAGGCTTAGTAGGATTCGAACCTACATTAGAGACTTAGAAGGTCCCTGTCCTGATCCCTTAGACGATAAGCCCTTTATATCTTTTGTGTTGATAATTTTTAGTTTATTGATTGATTTATATTGAGTGGGCGGTACTGGACTTGAACCAGTGACCACCTGCTTGTAAGGCAGGCGCTCTACCACTGAGCTAACCGCCCTTCGCATTTAAACTATAATAAATTAGCAAAAAAAAATCAATATCAATTTATTTCTTGATTAGTATTTGAATTGAACGAAGTCGAGTTTTAATATTTTGTTTGTAATCATACCTTGTATTTAAAGCTATATAAATATGAAAAAGTTTATTTGTAGAATTAAGTTATTTTTTAAAGTATTAGTATCTTTAGCCAATCCTATTATTTTTCTTCGATTGAATTACAAGTTGTTATTGGATCAAATAATACTAATAGGACCAAATTCTTTGTTAATTACTATGGTGACTTCTTTCTTTATTAGCTTAGTTTTAAGTTTACAAATTGTTAAGGAATTTTTGTATTTAAATGCGACTGAATTAGTTGGTTCTATCTTGGCTATTTCTTTTATTAGGGAGTTATCTCCTGTTTTAACTTCTATTATAGTTATTGGTAAAGTTGGATCTTTTTTTACTTCTGAAATTGCTATGATGCGTGTTACAGAGCAAATTGATGCTTTATTTATATTAGGTATAAACCCAATTCATTATTTACTTTTGCCTCGTATATTAGCAATTCTGTTAATGTTACCTATACTAAATTTATTTTCTTTGTTTACTACGTTCATGAGTAGTTCTTTTATTTGTTCTATTATTTATTCAATTCATCCGAGTTTTTTTTTTCAATCTTTATTATATAGTTTTTTATACCTTGATATTTGTAAGTCATTATTAAAAACATTAATATTTGGTTTATTTATAGCTATCATTAGTTGTGTATGGGGTATAACTACTAAGGGAGGTTCAAAAGGAGTTGGTTTATCAACAACATCTTCTGTTGTTACTTCACTTCTTTTTGTCTTTATTTTAAATTTTTTTTTATCTTATTTTATGTTTAATAATTTAGTAAGTTCTTTTGAACTTTTGTAAAAAAATTTAATTTATTTTTTTATATTTGAGAAGAATATTTACTATGTAATAAAATAAATATGATATGTATTACAATATTATCATATATATTACTTAAGTATATATTTTCATATTTAATTTTATGTATTATTTATGTATTTTTAGCTAGGAGGTATTTCTATGTCAGGAGGATCAACGGGTGAGCGTCCTTTTTCTGATATTATTACAAGTATTCGTTATTGGGTTATACATAGTATAACAATTCCTGCTTTATTTATTGCAGGTTGGTTATTTGTTAGTACGGGTTTAGCTTATGATGTTTTTGGTACTCCTCGACCTAACGAATATTTTACTCAAGATCGCCAGCAGGTTCCATTAGTAAATGATCGTTTTAGTGCTAAACAAGAGCTTGAGGATTTAACAAAAGGTATTTAATTTAGGAGAAATGTATGACTAAAAAAAGTTCTAATCAGCCAATATCATACCCAATTTTTACTTTTAGATGGTTAGCTATACATGGTATAGCTATTCCAACAGTATTTTTTTTAGGTGCTATTACATCTATGCAATTTATTCAAAGGTAGGAGGTATTTATTATTATGAGTGGTCCTAATCCTAATAAGGAACCAGTTGAGTTAAATCGTACATCTTTGTTTTGGGGTTTACTATTAATTTTTGTTTTGGCAGTTTTATTTTCTAGTTACTTTTTTAATTAGAAAAATTATTAATTTGATTTAGTTGAGTATATTATATTTTTTTATTTGATTTTATAATTTAATTATTGGAGAATTAAGTGATATGTCAAACACAGGTAGAGTACCATTATGGTTAGTAGCTACTGTTGGCGGTATATTAGTTATTACTGTATTAGGAATCTTTATTTATGGTTCTTATTCTGGGATAGGTTCATCCCTTTAAAGTTCTGACTATAGTTGATGAATGCTTATTAATTACTTGTTATTTATAAACCATCTATATACTTATGTATAAAATGGTTTATTTTATCTTTATGAAATTGAATCTTGTTCGATGTAAATAAATAGTAATGCCATTGCTATTCCAGGAAATATTATTCCTGTTAAAGGCACTAAAATTGATGGTAGGTATGATGTTGTCATTGTTTTTGTTATTATGTTATGTATTTTGTTTGCTCAAAATATTATAGACTTTTAATATACAATTATTATATTGGATCTTTATTCAATATCATTATAATCTTAACATTTTGTTGGATCTTATGATAACTTTTTCTTTTTTTATTTCTTATATCTGTTAACTATTTGTTATTAAATTAATTTATTTGAAAAATTTTATGGTTAATATTGAAAATAATAATGTACCAGTGAGTCTTGAGGCTATGTTAAAATTTTCCGAAGCTTATGCAAAACGAACTGGTACGTTTTTTTGTGTAGATAAGAGTGTTACTGCTCTTGTTATTGAAGGCCTTGCTAGACATAAAGATCAATATGGAGCTCCACTTTGTCCTTGTCGTCATTATAATAGCAAAGTTAGTGAGGTTTCAAGTGCATATTGGAATTGTCCTTGCGTACCTATGAGGGAGCGACGAGAGTGTCATTGTATGCTATTTTTACCTAAAACCAATGAATTTGCTGGCAATCATCAGTTATTTGATATGGAAATTCTATTAAATTCATTTAGTTAGATAAACATCATATAAATAAGTTAAATATTTATACTTATTTATATATTTAATCTTATTTATTAATATAAAAGTTAAAAAGTAATTTTCTATAAATTACTCTTATTTAAAGAAAGTAAAATAATTACAGCTGGTCCTACAAGAACAATGATGCCTAGCGAAACTAGTTGTCCAATAACTTGCCAATTAATCATAATATAATTCCTTATCAATTTATTTTGTTATAATATATGTTGTCTTTTATTTATAAATTATATACTTTATTTTTTTATGTGCTTGGTTTCATACAAATTTTAATATATTTTTATGCTTAAATAGAACCAATTGTTATTAATAAAAAAAATAAAATGATTATAAGTCATTATTCTTGATAAATTTAATGATTTGCTATTAATTTTATTTATGACTTTGATGATTTTGGAATTTTCTAGATACATTTGAAAGTTATCAAAACAAAATAACTGTATAATCTTAATTTGTAATAGAAAATTTTGTGTCTTAATTTTCTGATGGCTTATTGCCGTACGTTTACAATGTTGACTTTTTAAATACAACTTAATGACGCTTTGTTTTATGTATTCGTTTTGGTAATAATAATGATGAATTAAAGATTTGATGTTATACTCAATATTTTTATGCAGATATTTTTTGATATATGGTATTAATTCCTGACGAATTCTATTTCTCTGAATTTTATAAACGTAGTTAGTGCTATCTGACCATATTGGTAAATAAAATTTTTTGCAAATCCAATAAATCATTTCTCTGTCTAGTTTGAGTAATGGTCTTAAAATGAATGTGTCTTGAAGAATTTTACTTTTTATTGCTAAATTGTTTAAACTTTCTATACCACTTCCTTTAATAATATTTTGTATAAATGTTTCTATTGTATCTGTTGCATTATGTCCAGTTATAACTAATTCAAATTTGTACTTTGCTGCATGTTGTAAGATAATATTATATCTAAATGTTCTACATTCATCTTCTGATAATGTTATTTTACTAATTTGATAAATTGTAATACTTGATTTCATTAATTTTATATAGTTTATGATGTGTTTTATTTGTTGAAGACTAGTTTGTTTCCATTGATGATCTATATAAATATATGATATTTGTAATTTTATTTTAAACAATTGCTGTTTTAATGTTTCTAAAATGTTGATTAAATAAAGTGAGTCTTGACCACCAGAAATAGCTAGTAAAATATTCGTAACGTTATATTGTATAATAAAATATTTAATTAAAGTTCTAATTTTTTCTAAATCAAGTTGTTTCATTAAGTATTTTGTGGTTGTGATAATATGCTTATTATGTTATTTATTTATATAGATGGGTTGCTAACTCAATGGTAGAGTACTCGGCTTTTAACCGATTAGTTCCGGGTTCGAGTCCCGGGCAACCTACTTTAATTCTTTTAAATTGTTACTTAATTAGTTTATACTATATTATCTATTTATGAATTTAATCTCTCAAATTTTGCAAGAAAAACGCCAAAATTCTAATTGTGCTTTAATTCCTTTTGTAACAGCAGGATATCCCAGTATTGAATTAACTATAGAAACACTTTATATGCTTGATAAAAGAGGAGCTGATATTATTGAGTTAGGTATACCTTATGCAGATGCACTAGCAGATGGTCCATTAATTCAAAATGCTTCTAAATTAGCTTTAAATAATGGTGTTTATATTGATCAAGTTTTAGATTTACTTAGGACAATTGAGTCTAAAATAGATGCACCTATTATTATATTTACTTATTATAATCCTATACTAGTGCGTGGCTTAAGTTGCTTTATACGAGAAATTTCTCAATTTGGGGTTAAAGGGTTAATTATTCCAGATCTTCCTATTGAAGAAACGGATTATATTATACATTTGTGTAATGATTATGAACTAGAATTAATATTGTTTATCTCACCTACTAGTTCTAAAAATAGAGTCATGAACATTCTCTCTAAAGCTCCAGGATGTGTTTACTTAGTTAGTAGCACAGGGGTTACTGGAATTAGAGAGTCTATTAATTCTGATATTACTTTTTTATCTAATAACATTAATGTTAAAACTGATAAGTTGGTTATGCTTGGTTTTGGTGTTTCTTCACCTATTCATATATCTAATATATTAAAATCAACATTGCACGTAGATGGTATTGTTGTTGGAAGTGCTTTTACTAAGATATTATCTAACTATTGTTATTCTGACTCTTTAAAAATAATTGAAGAATTAGGCAATTTTTGTGAAAAAATGAAGTCAGTGATGATTTAATTCATATGACTATTAATTATCTGCTTCTGATTACCCCCAGGGGAATTCGAATCCCCGTTACCTCCGTGAAAGGGAAATGTCCTAGGCCTCTAGACGATGGGGGCACAATGATTATTACTAATAGAATAAACAATTTTATATTTTATGTCAATCTTATTGACTTAAATTTTTTGATACTATGCATCAATAATTAACCTAGATCTCATAATTAAATATATGACAGTTTGTCTTATATAAATTATCATATTAATAAATAGATGAAATGCTTCGTTTTTATATTCAATTAGTGGATCTTGTTGGCCATAACTTCTCCATCCAATATATTCTTTCAAAAGATTCATTTTTTCTATATGTTCCTGCCATGCTTGATCTATTTGTTGTAGTAAGTAATATTTTTCTAGTTGTCGAATTAAACCAGGTCTCAGTTGTTCTAAATAAATTTCCTTGAGATCGTAGCTTATTCTTAATTGTTCATTTAAGTAATACTTGATTTCATCAAAGTTCATGCTTGATAGATGTTGTGCGCTATTTTTGAGATTTAATAATTTTATAATTTGTTGTAAAGTATTTTTCTCTTTGTTATTTTTTATATATATTGTTAACATTTCTTCTATAGTGTATTCAGCATATTCTAGGATACAATCTCTTGTGAATGTAGAGTTTAATATTTTTTTTCTTTCGTTATATATTGCTTTTCTTTGATTATGAATTACATCATCGTATTCATATAATTGCTTTCTAATATCGTAGAAGTATGCTTCAACTTTCTTTTGTGCTGAGTTTAAACTTTTTGTTAATAGAATTGATTCTATTGGTGCTCTGTCATTTATGTTGAGTTTTGTTACTAAGTTTTCTATTGTATTGCCACCAAAAATTCTAAACAAATTGTCTTGCAGGCTTAGAAAAAAACGTGACGTACCTTGATCGCCTTGCCTACCAGCTCTTCCTCTTAGTTGATTATCAATTCTTCTTGATTCATGTCTTTCTGTTCCAATTACATATAATCCTCCTAATTGTAAAATTTCTTCTTTTTCTTTTTCAAATAGATTTTGATAATTTGTTAGTAACTTTCTATTTATATTTTTTAATCTATTTATGTATTCTAGTCTTGTTTCTATCTTATTTATTTGCAGAAATTGTATTTCATCCTCAGTTAGTATTGATGTTATATTATTATTTTTTATGTATTCGTTATCTTTCTTTAATTTCAGCTTTTCTATTGTTAATTCAGTAGTCTTTTCTGGGTTACCACCTAAAATTATATCAGTTCCTCTTCCAGCCATATTTGTTGATATTGTGATTGAACCTTTTTGACCAGCTTGTAGTATTATTTCTGCTTCTTTTGATACGTTCTCTGGTTTAGCATTTAGTAAGCTGTGTGGTACTTTCATTTCTTTAAGCATTTCTGATAATAGTTCCGATTTTTGTATACTTGTAGTTCCAATTAAGGTTGGTCTTTTTATTCTATACATATCTAAGCATTCATGGGCTATTGATTGCCACTTATTATATTCATCTTTGTATACAAGATCAGATAAATCTTTGCGAATACATGGCTTGTTTGTCGGTATACTAACTACATTCATTTTGTATATGTTTAAAAATTCATTTTCTTCTGTCTTAGCTGTTCCTGTCATACCAGCTAACTTTTTATATAAAAGGAATAAATTTTGATAAGTAATTGATGCTAAGGTTTTATTTTCTGCTTCAATTTTTATATTTTCTTTTGCTTCGATTGATTGATGAAGTCCATCACTCCACCTTCTACCGTCCATGATTCTACCTGTAAATTCGTCTACTATAATTACTTTATTGTTTTTAGTAATATAGTCTTTATTTTTTAAAAAAAGCTCTTTTGCCTTTAAAGCATTAAGAATATATTTTATCCAATGACTTTTAGTATCATATAAATTATCTATTTGCAATATCTCTTCGCATTTAGCAATTCCTTTATCTGTTAAAATAATGCTCTTAGATTTCTCATCAATTGTATAATCTATTTTATTTGTTAATAAATTGGATATACTATTGGCTTCAAGATATGGTTGATTTTTAGCCTCTATAACTCCCGATATTATTAATGGAGTTCTTGCTTCATCTATCAATATAGAGTCTACCTCGTCTATGATTGCGTAATAAAAGTTTCTTTGAACTATGTTGTTCTTATGGATTGTCATGTTATCTTTTAAATAATCAAATCCAAGTTCGCTGTTTGTTATATAAGTAATGTGACTGTTATATTCATGTTTTCTCTGATTTGTATCTGTGTTCTGGGTAATTAATCCTATTTTTATATTTAGATATGAAAAAACTTTTTTTGCTAATTTTGCATCTCGTTCTGCTAGATAATCATTTACTGTTATTATGTGTACTCCTTCTCCTATTAGGCAGTGTAAGTAAGAAGGTAATAGTGCAACTAGTGTTTTCCCTTCTCCAGTTCTCATTTCTGCTATATCGTTGTGATTTAAGATTATGCCTCCTAAAATTTGTACATCAAATAGAGTAAGATTTATTGCTCGAAAAATTGCTTCTTTTACAGTTGCAAACGCTTCAACTAAAATTTGATTTGTGTCCAAATTATAATTCCGTAATTTGAGTTTTAAGATTTCGGTTTGTTTTGCTAGTTCTTTATTAGAGTATTTCTTTAAAATTGCATATTTTTGGTTAATGCTAATTACTGTTTTTTTGTGCTTATTGATGGCGTTGTAAGGGAATAGTTTAAGCATTAGTTTATACCTTTATTTATTTGAGTTATAATTAAAAAAAACATAATTTTTTTGAGAAAAATTCTTGTATCAAAATAGAGGAATTATTTTCATAGTTTAAGTTATATTTTCTTCCCCAGATTGCTTGTTTAGATCTGAGTTCTTTTTCTAAATTTTTGCAATAACAATAATATAATTCATTTATTTCTTTCTGTGTGTCTATTTTTGAGTTAATGAAAGATTGACCAATTGGTAAATCTCTTTTTATTTTATTAGTCTTAAACTCTTTTTCTTTTATCGTCCATAGAGATCTAGCAAATGTTATTTTTGTATATACAGATGTTTCTAGCCAAACATATCTAATCCTTCTGTGAATTTTTGTTAATTTTTTCTCATTTTGTTGTAATAGTTGAATTTTGATTTTTTGATTAGTTAAATATTGTATTAATCTAGTATGTGATCCTTCATTAATTACAGCAATTTTGAGTGAAATTTCAATTGATTTAGATATTTTAGTACTTATTAGTTTATTGTTTTGTAGTTGTAGTACGCATATAGGATGAAACGTATTAAAATAAAATTCCATTACTTTTTAATTTATTCTGTTAAGTGTGTGCTTTTGCTGATTTTTTATTAATGATTTTCCATTCATTTCCTGTGGGCTTTTGATATTTAATATATCTAATATAGTAGGTGCTATATCAGCTAAACTACCACTAGATTTTAGTGAATATGTTTTGTGTTGTTCTTTTTCTACAATCATGAAAGGCACTGAGTTAGTACTATGTGATTTACATGGTTGATTATGTTCGTCTATCATATAATCTGCGTTACCATGGTCTGCTGTGATAATTAGTGTTCCGTGAACTTCTTTAATTTTATTCAATAGTGTTTTAATGCATTTATCTACAACTTCTATTGCATTAATTGTTGCTTTTAGATTTCCAGTATGCCCAACCATATCGGGGTTTGCATAATTTACAATTATTAAGTGATAAATATTTTTATTGATTGCGTTTATGATACTATCTGTAATTTCGTAAGCAGACATTTCTGGTTGTAAGTCATAAGTTTCTACTTTAGGACTGGGTATTAGTTCTCTATCTTCGCCTGGAAATGGTTCTTCTACTCCTCCGTTAAAAAAATAAGTTACATGCGCATATTTTTCAGTTTCAGCTAATCTTAATTGTTTAATATTATTATTTGATACTATCTGTCCTAAAAAATTTTTTTGGTTTGGATTTGGAAAAACTATTGGAAATTTTAAACTTGAATCATATTCAGTAAATGTAGCAAATAGAAGATTGTTAATTTTTTTTGTTATGAAACCTTTGAAGTTATCTTTAGCTAAGGATTGAATTAATTGCCTAATCCTATCGGGTCTAAAGTTAAAAAATAATATTCCATCGTTGTCTGTAATTTTACCTTTGTATACTCTTGTTGGTGGAATAAACTCATCAGATATTCCCATTTCATAAAAATGATTGATTATCTGTTGATAATTTTGTTCTAGTATACATTGATTATTTTCTGTAAGAATTTTATATGATTTTTCTGTTCTTGACCACCTACAGTCTCTATCCATGCTATAGTATCTTCCACTAATAGTACAAATCCGTATATTGTGATGACTTTTAATTTCTTCATCAATTATATCTATGAATTTAATCGCCACTTTTGCTTGTGTGTCTCTTCCATCAGTTATTAAATGTAAACATATTTCATGATCATATTGTTTAGTGATTTGTATAATTGCTTTTAAGTGATCAATATGAGAATGCACACCACCGTTTGAGCATAATCCTATTATATGTAATTTAGATTTTCTTGTATGAACTTGCTTACATAATTGATGAATTATTTCGTTTTTAAAAAATTCTTTTGTATCTATTGATTTTTTTATGCGTACTAAATCTTGATTGATAACTCTTCCAGCTCCAATTGTTGTATGTCCTACTTCTGAATTACCCATTTGATTTTTTGGTAACCCAACATCTTCACCTGATGCACTCAATAAACAGTTTGGGTACTCTTTCCAAATTTTATCTATATTTGGAGTATTTGCTATTTTAATGGCATTCCCTTTTGTTTGTTCTGAATAGCCCCATCCATCTAGTATTGTTAGTATTATAGGAGAAATAGTTTGATTAGACATATCAAGCAAGTTATATTTAATGATTTTTAATTTTACAGGAATAAATGAATATTGATTTTATATCTTGTTTAAAGTTTTTTATAAATATTGTCAACTAGAAATAATTGACTTAAAAATTTATTATTTCTAGTTATAGAAGTGTTTATTTAATGTTGATTGTAACTTTTTTTAATATTGAATTATTTAACTTAGAACATTTATAGCATAATCTAAGTAAGTATTAGCCTCATTTGCTGCTTGTCCTGAAAGTCCATGAGTGTTTTTGACATACTCAATAGCTTCTATGTACCAGCTAGGAGATAATTCAAAGCTTCTGTTTATTTCTTCTAAACCTGCAACTAAATATTCGTCCATTGGCCCAGTTGCTCCAACAACTAAGCAGTATGTTGTCATTCTTAGATAGTATCCAATATCTCTCGCGCATTTTGCTTTACCAATAGCACTAGATGCGTAAGTTGGACCAGGCATTTGAGTTACATATGGGAATTTTGTGTATACTGCTTGTGCAGCACCTGTTATCAATCTTTGTGCATTTGCTGTTAATACTTTAGCTGCTTCTAAGCTTTGTGATGCTCTTTGGTAGCGTCCGTTAATTGATTGTAATTCTGCATTACTTAGAAATCTACCTTGGCTATCTGCAGATGCTATAGCTTCTGTAATAGGTGTTTTCATAATTGATTGTTTCCTTAAGTTGATGAATTTTATGATCTTGAATTTTTTAATTATTTATACTACAGCAGCAGCAGCTCTATCAAAATATATACTAAGCTCAGAAGTTAATGAGCTGCAATCTCCTGCTGGCACTCCGCTTAGTTCATTGACTAGGCTAATTGATGCTTCTTTCATTTTTTGTACTGCTACAGCTACTGATGAGCCTGGTGTTCCAAGTGCTTGATAAGTTTCTCTAAGCCCATTTAAACATCTGTCATCTAGTACACTAGAGTCACCTGCAATCATTGCATAACTAACATATCTTAAAATAATTTCCATATCTCTTAGACATGCAGCCATACGTCTACTAGTATATGCGTTACCTCCTGGTTGAATTAATTGAGGTTGTTCAGCAAAGAGTGCACGTGCAGAGTTTGTTACTATTGCAGAGGCGTTAGAATTAATTTTGTTTACAGCATCTAATCTTTTATTTCCTTCTATTATTATTGTTTCTAGCGCATCAAGCTGTTTGTTACTTAAAAATTCACCACGTGCATCAGCTTGTGCTACTACTTTTGCAAAAGCGTCTAACATATTCATTTCTCCTTTTTTTATCTATTGTTATAATATATATTATATATCTTTACTTTAGATATAATATTATAATAGAAGCAGATATTTTATATTAAAAAATATTAATTAGTTGTTTTTCTGCTATTCTTATTTTAGTCTTCTAAAATCTCTGGCGCTGTAATTTCATCAACCATTTCAATAATAGCTTTGATTATTGGTTTGTTTATTGGATCATCAATTATATCTATATCTTCATATTTTCTTCTTTTTGCTCTATTAGCTACTTGTATTGTTATCTTGTATCTATTTTGTGCTAATTCTAAAAGTTCCTCTGTTTTATATGTAATGTACTGTAAATCAATTTTGCTATATTCTTCACATTTATTCATTTCAATCCTTTTATTCTATTTCTGTAAATTACTTTAACGTGTATATTTTATTAAAATTTATGCAATACTATAGGAATAATAATTTAAATGTTTATTAATTGTAATATATTGTAGATATTTTATACTCATTATCAGTAATAAATATCTTTCTATATTCTTGTTTTTTAATTATATGTACTAAAGTTGTATTTTACTATTCGATTATAATTTATACTGAATATATGCAAATATCAAAAAATTTTACTTATAAACTAAGCCAGTTCTTAGGTTTTCCTTCTGTAGTTAACGAAAGAGATGCATGTGGAGTTGGTTTTGTTGCGAAAATTAATTCTTTACCTTCACGGGATATTGTTTTGAGTGCATTAAATGCATTAAATTGTATGGAGCATAGAGGTGGTTGTAGTGCTGATGGTAAGTCAGGTGATGGTGCAGGGATTACAACTGAGATTCCTTGGAATTTATTTTCATTGTCTTCTGTTAATAATGATCAAGAGAATAAATCATTAGCTATTGCTATGATATTTATTATTCAAGAACATCTTGAATATATTAAAAGTGTATTTGAATGGACTTTAGGTCAATATCATTTTTTTATTATTAAATGGCGTTTAGTTCCTGTAGATTCGAGTGTTTTGGGTGTTAATTCTGCTAGTCATGAGCCTTGTGTAGTACAATGTATAGTAAAATATAACGGTCATCAAATTGATCAGTTAGAAAAATTTCTTTATATTGTTAGAAAGAAGGTAGAAAAAGTTGTAAGTAATACGAATTCAAGTATTTATAAGGATTTCTATATTTGTTCTTTTTCTTCTAGTTTAATTACTTATAAAGGCATGGTTCGGTCTGAAGCCTTAGCTAATTATTATCTTGATTTACAAAGTAGTAGTTATTGTAGTAGATTTGCCTTATATCACAGAAGATTTAGTACGAATACAATGCCCAAGTGGTCATTAGCTCAACCTATGAGATTTATTGCTCATAATGGAGAAATTAATACTCTTTTAGGCAATCTTAATTGGACTAAATCAAGAGAACCTCTATTTCTTGATGATTCATGGAGTAATTATTCAGACGATTTAACACCTATTGTAAACCTATTTAATAGTGATTCAGCTAATTTAGATGCTATTGTTGAATTATTAATAAAGTCAGGTAAAGATCCTGAAGAGGCTTTAATGATCCTTATTCCTGAAGCGTACCAGAATCAGCCTGCTTTAAAGTTGTTTCCAGAGGTTCTTGATTTTTATAAATATTATAGTAATTTACAAGAACCATGGGATGGTCCTGCTTTAGTGGTGTTTAGTGATGGTAAAAAAGTTGGTGCTACTTTAGATAGAAATGGTTTAAGGCCTGCTAGATATTTTATTACTGATGATGGTTTAGTTTCATTATCATCTGAAACTGGTATTTTTAACGTAGGTTCTTCTAAAGTAGTTCAAAAAGGTCGTTTAGGTCCCGGTCAAATGCTTTCTGTAGATTTGTGTAATAATCTCATTTTAGAAAATTTATCTATCAAAAAAAAGGTATCGCAAAAGTTTCCTTATAAATTATGGTTACAAAATCAACATATTAAAGCTGAGTATCAGAACTATGAATCTGATACTCATTCAGATTTGATTTATATTTCTCGCTTACATACTGCTTTTGGTTATTCTAATGAGGATGTTGAGCTGGTTATTGAACATATGGCTAGCTCTGCAAAAGAACCTACTTTTTGTATGGGGGATGATATTCCTTTAGCTGTTTTATCTAATAAACCTCGATTAATTTATGATTATTTTAAGCAACGTTTTGCTCAAGTTACTAATCCAGCTATTGACCCATTGCGTGAAAGTTTAGTTATGTCATTAGTTACTCATCTGGGCCCAAAAGCTAATTATTTAGAGCCTGATGAACAAATGGCTAAATCACTTTCTTTAGAATCGCCAATAATTAATGAGAAAGAATTAATTTCGATTGCTAAAAGTATATTTAAAGTTTCTTATATTAGTACCTTTTTTACAGTAAATTCTTCTACTGAAAGTTTTAATAAACAAATTAAAGTTATTTGTCATCAATGTGCTATAGATATAAAGAATGGTACACAAGTAATTATTTTGACTGATCGTATAGATTCCTTAAATAAGGAGAATATTTTTATTCCTCCTTTATTAATTGTTGGTGCTGTTCATCATTATTTAATTAAAGAGCGATTAAGACATAAAGTTTCATTGGTGATTGATACGGGTCAATGTTGGAATACTCATCACATTGCTTGTTTAATAGGTTATGGTGCTAGTGCTATATGTCCTTATCTTGCTTTTTTAACTGTTCGTCAATGGTGGCAAAATCCTAGAACGCAAAAATTTATGATTAATGGTAAGCTTCCGAAAATTACTATTGAAGAATCACAGAATAATTATCGTAATGCTTTAGAAAAGGGATTATTGAAAATTTTGTCTAAAATGGGTATTTGTTTAATATCAAGTTATCATGGTGCACAAATTTTTGAGATTTTAGGTTTAGGTAATGATTTAGTTGATTCTTCTTTTCTTAGTACTACATCTCGGTTAGGCGGTATAAATTCTATAGAGTTGTTTGAACAAACTTTATCCATGTATCGTCTTGCTTTTGTTACTAAATTGCCTAAAAAGCTTCCTAATTTGGGTTATGTGCAGTATAGACCTGGCGCAGAATATCATGTAAATAATCCAGAAATGTCAAAAACTTTGCATAGAGCAGTACGTAATTCAGATGTTAATTTATATAATAAATATATTTTTTTATTAGAAGATAGAGAACCTTCTAATTTACGAGACATGCTCTCTATTTTTAGTAGTAGAAAAAGTATTAATATTGATGATGTTGAGTCAGTTGGTGTTATACTTAATAGTTTTTGTACTGGAGGTATGTCTTTAGGCGCTTTATCCAGAGAGGCTCATGAAACTTTAGCTATAGCAATGAATAGGATTGGTGGAAAATCTAATTCTGGTGAAGGTGGTGAAGATCCTGTTAGGTTTAAAGAAATTAGTGATATTAATACTGAAGGAGTTTCGGAGAAATTTTCATATCTTAAGGGATTAAAAAATAAGGACATTGCAAGTTCTGCAATTAAGCAAATAGCATCTGGTCGTTTTGGTGTAACTCCTGAATATTTAGTAAATGCTAAACAATTAGAGATTAAAATTGCACAAGGTGCAAAGCCTGGAGAAGGAGGTCAGCTGCCAGGTAAAAAGGTAAGTCCTTATATAGCTACTTTGAGAAATTGTAAGCCAGGAGTTACTTTGATTTCTCCTCCTCCTCATCATGATATTTATTCTATTGAGGACTTAGCTCAATTAATATTCGATTTACATCAAATTAATCCTCAAGCGAGTGTATCTGTTAAATTAGTTGCTTCAGTTGGTATTGGGACTATTGCAGCTGGTGTTGCTAAAGGGAATGCTGATATTATACAAGTTTCTGGTCATGACGGTGGTACTGGTGCTTCTCCTTTAAGTTCTATAAAACATGCAGGTATTCCTTGGGAATTAGGTCTTACTGAAGTACATCAAACATTAGTAGATAATAATTTAAGAAATCAGGTAATTTTAAGGGTAGATGGTGGTCTAAGAACAGGTAAAGATATTATATTAGCTGCTATAATGGGTGCAGAGGAATTTGGTTTTGGAACTATTGCAATGATTGCTACTGGTTGTGTAATGGCTAGAATATGCCATACAAATAATTGTCCTGTTGGTGTCGCTACTCAAAGACAAGACTTGAGAAACCGTTATCCTGGTATACCTGCAGATTTGGTAAATTTTTTTACTTATGTTGCACAGGAAGTTAGAGAGATTTTAGCTAGTTTAGGTTATAAAAGTTTAAAAGAAATTATTGGTGTAACTAGTTTGTTATCTATTAGTTCAAAAAAATTAATGAAAACGAGTAATTTAAACTTAGATGTTCTATTAAATTATTGGGATTCAAGTAAAAAACTTAGTTTTCATCATGATATACATACCAATGGTCAGGTTTTGGATGATTATATTTTAAATGACCATAATCTGGTGAATGCAATTAATACGCAGTTAACTGTTATTAAAAATGTTTCAATATCAAATACTGATAGATCAGTTGGATCTAGAATTTCTGGTTTGATAGCTAAAAAATATGGTGAAAAAAATTTTAAAGGTAATTTACAGATTAATTTTTCTGGTATAGCAGGTCAAAGTTTTGGCTCTTTTATTTGTAACGGTATGTATTTGAGCTTGATAGGTGAAGCTAATGATTATGTAGGTAAAGGTATGAATGGAGGAGAAATTATTATTTCTCCTATACCTGAATATAAAAGCCAAGCTTCAAATTTTGTAATTATTGGTAATACTTGTTTATATGGTGCAACAGGTGGTTACTTATTTGTCAATGGTCATGCAGGAGAGAGGTTTGCCGTTCGTAATTCTGCGGCTGAAGCTGTAATAGAAGGTGTTGGTGATCATGCTTGTGAATATATGACTGGAGGTTTAATTGTTGTTTTGGGTATGGCTGGACGTAATATTGGTGCCGGAATGACTGGAGGTTTAGCGTACTTTTTAGATGAAAATGATGAATTTATGTCTAAAGTTAATTTAGAAATTGTTAGAGTTCAAAAACTTTTGACTAAAGAAGCAGAAGACAGTTTATTAGATTTAATTGAATTATATGAGATAAAAACTAAAAGCTTAAAAGCAAAAAAAATTCTCGATAATTGGAAAGATTATATTCATCGTTTTTGGCAAATTGTTCCACCTTCCGAAGAAAATACACCTCTTACCAATATTGAGTATTCTTCTTATTCAAGTATACTAAATTAGTTTTGTATATTATAATTGTTATTTAGTTGAAGTTTTCTTAATATATTATAATACTTTATATTAAATAATTTATTTTATGATAAGTTGTAAACTATATTATTTGAAATTAATAATAAATATTATATATATTAAGGAATAGTTAAAACCATATGGCACATAGCGTTAAAGTGTACGATACATGCATTGGATGTACTCAATGTGTTCGTGCTTGTCCTTGTGATGTATTAGAAATGGTTCCGTGGAATGGTTGTAAAGCTGGTCAAATAGCTTCAGCACCTAGAACAGAAGACTGTATTGGTTGCAAAAGGTGTGAGACAGCTTGTCCTACAGATTTTTTGAGTGTTCGAGTATATTTAGGTGCTGAAACTACTCGTAGTATGGGACTTACATACTAAATAAATAAATAGTTGCTATTAAATTCAATAATTATTTAAGTATATTTATGCTTGAATAATTAATTTATCTTTTCATAGTTTATCTTCTCCTCTGTAATCATCTTCACTAATAATTATATTCATGAATTTATCTAGTATTCAATTACATAATTCTTTTCGATCTAAAAATGTTATTAAAGTTATAACTGGTATCCAAAACACTAATATTTATCAAATTGCTCAAATAGCTAAAGCGGCTGACTTGGCTGAAGCAAGTTATTTAGATGTTAGCGCTAACATTAAAGTAGTTAAATTTTTAAAATCTTTTTCATCCTTACCTTTATGTATCTCTTCAATTGATCCAATTGATATTTATAATTGTATTTCAGCAGGTGCAGACTTAGTTGAAGTTGGCAACTATGATACTTTTTATCATAAAGGTATGTATATTACTTCCTTGCAATTAATAGAGCTAGTAAAAGAAATTAAGTATTTAGTTGGTGATGTTGATCTTTGTGTGACAATACCTTATTATTTGGATTTGAATGAGCAAATTTGTTTAGCTCAATTACTAGAGTGTTTGGGTGTTAATGTATTACAAACTGAAGGTGTATTTACTAATAATTTATATAATTTACCAAAAAAATTATCAGGATTGACAGGTTCATTATCATCTTCCTTATTATCTACGTATTTTGTATCACGTTCTGTTAATATACCAGTTATTACTTCATCTGGAATGAGTAGTATGTTTGTTTCTACTGCAATTAATTGTGGTGCATCTGGTATAGGAATTAGTTCAACTATAAGAAGTAAACATAATATCATTGAGATGACCAATTATATTAATGAAGTTAAAAATTCTATGTTGACTAATAATATTTATTTGTATCAAATGGAAGAAGATGTATCATTAGATAATATTTCAGAACAAGTATTAGCACTGTAAAAATTTTATATAATATATAAATAATGAATAAGGCTTTTAAGTTTAATAATACAAATTTAAAAAAATACTTGAATCTATTTATGTTTATTTTGTGTATTATTATTTTTACTTTTTCTTTTATTGGCTTAAGGCAAAATAAAGGATATTTTTTATTTATTGAATTTAATGATGCATATGGACTAAAAGAAGGTACAAGTATTAATCTAAGGGGTGTTAAAATAGGTTATGTTAGCCGTATCACTATTCATTTAAATAAAGTTGTTGTATTATTAAATATTAAAACACAAAAAACTATAATTCATAAAAATTCTATATTTGAGGCTACTCAAGTTGGTCTTTTTAATGATATAGTAGTTACAGTGACACCTTTAGATTATATTAAATCCAACAATTTAACTTCACAACTTATTTTATCTAAAGATTGTAAGTCTTTATCTGTTATATGCCCTAATTCATATGTAAAAGGTTATAAAGGTATTAATTATGATGATTTGATAAGAGCAACCACTAGAATTTCTCAAAGATTTGATGACCCACGTTTTTTTAACTTACTTTATTTATTATTAAAAAGTGCTATCAATATTTCCGATGAATTACTTCTTTTAATTAATGATTCATCAATTTTATTTTATTGTTGTTTTGAATTGATGAACTTTATTGTATTGAAATTTCCTTTTTTATAAAAAATTTAAGTTTATTTTTGAATTTATTGCTAATTAATATCAAATAATATATTTTATTTATGGTTTCTAGAAAAGTGTTAACTCTGAATTTTTTAAAGCCAGTACGAGAATTTGAGTCTAGGTTACAACAATTAGAAAAGATCTTGTATTCATATAGTCAGTTTAAGTTTTCTCATTCAATAGAGCAAAAAATTCAACAATTACATTATGAAGTAAATGATATAAAAAATAATTTGTTTACCTCATTAACTCCACTACAAAGATTACATTTAGTACGTCAATCTGATAGACCCACGACATTAGATTATATTTCTTCTATAATGGATGAATGGGTTGAGTTGCATGGTGACAGAGGTGGTAATGATGATGCTGCTATAGTGACTGGAGTAGGTAGTTTGGATTCGAAAACAGTTGTTTTTATAGGTCATCAAAGAGGTAAAGATACTAATGATAACGTTATTAGAAATTTTGGAATGGCTTCTCCTGGTGGATACCGCAAAGCTCTTCGATTGATGAAACATGCTGATAGGTTTAACTTTCCAATTTTAACTTTTATTGATACACCTGGTGCTTGGGCAGGTATTGAGGCAGAAGAACTTGGTCAAGGTCAGGCTATTGCAGTTAATCTTAAAGAGATGTTTTCTTTTGATGTTCCAATTATATGTACTATTATTGGAGAAGGTGGTTCAGGAGGAGCATTAGGCATAGGTGTTGGAGATGTTGTGTTGATGCTTGAGTACGCAGTCTATACTGTGGCAACTCCTGAGGCTTGTGCTGCAATTCTATGGAAAGATAGCACTAAATCTCCAATAGCTGCAGAATCATTGAAAATAACATCTTCTGATTTAAAATTATTAGGTATTATTGATGGTATTGTTAAAGAGCCTATAGGAGGCTCTCAAGCTAATCCTGAGCAAGCTTATTCTGTTTTAAGAGAAAAAATTATTCTAGAGTTAAATAATTTACTATCTTTATCTAGTGATTATAGAAAACACATGAGATATCATAAATTTCGTAAAATTGGTAAGTTTTATGAGTTTCCTTTGCCATAAAGGTAGTATTTGATTTTTCATTTAAGAGAAAAAATTGATACTTCTTAGTCCTAAAATTGTTCCAGCTCCAATTATATGTCCTAAGCTTGTAGTTGCAAGCAATTCTGGTAATCCAAGGCCTTCTAATCCTAAAATTGGTATAGATGGTCCTAGGCCTCTTATTTTTATTGCATATCTACCAATTCCTATACTAATTAAATTAGATAATATCATAATAGTTGCAATTTTTGCTGACCATAATTCCTTCATTGATATAATCTCGAATATGCTATAATTATTGGGTTCCATGAGTTGGTTATATATATTTTTTTATCTAACACTACATAAATTATAATTGAATTTATTTAATTCTTTACTTTGTATAAGATATATTAAGGTTTTATGATAATAACCATCCATAGCTATGTAGTCCCTTGCCAAGAAAATTGACACCTAGGTAACATATCCATATAATTATAAAACCTAATGATGCTATAATGGCAGGTGTCTTACCATTGATTTGTTTATTGAGTCTAGAATGTAAATATATCGCAAATATTATCCAAGTTATTAATGCCCATGTTTCTTTTGGGTCCCAGCTCCAATATGTACCCCATGCATCATTTGCCCATATGGCTCCAGATATAATTCCTATTGTTAATAAAGGAAAACCAAATCCTATTATCCTGTAGCTTAAATTGTCTAGTAATTGCATAAGGTTGATTCTACTTAGTGAATTGTTGCTATTTAATGATCTTAGTATTTGTTTTTCATTGTTTAATTCATACTTAAAAAAAACTTTTTTTAAACTATTATTTGAATTACCTTGTATGTTAACAATTTTATTACTAGAAATTATTAAAAATAATATAGAAAGTAGAGATCCAATAATTAAAGTCGCATAGCTTAATATCATTACCGTTACGTGCATCATTAACCAATTAGATCTTAAAGCTGGTACTAAAGGGCTAGCAACTTTTATTTGATCAGGTAATGATAAGTTAGTAAATGCTACTATAAATAATACTACAGGAATAGTAATTGCACCAATTAGTCTGTTTTTTGTCTTACTTTCTAAAATTACTTGAATTAACGTTATCGACCATGCTAAAAAAATCATTGATTCGTATAAATTACTTAGCGGAAAATATTGATTGTATATCCATCTTGTGAGTAGTGATAATGCTAATATTATATTAATTAGAATGGTTAAGCCTGTACATATGTAGTTTATTCTATGATTTTTAGTAATGATTAAGTTGGACCAGTAAATAATCAATCCTATAAGCAATAGCCCAAATGATGTGTTGGTTAAAGTGTTTTCTAGTAAATTTGCGTTCATTTTGTTTCAATATCATTTTAATTTTGTGCTTATAAGATATATTATAATCTATAAAGTTTAATTCATGTATCTATAAAAATAAAATCGGATTTCTTATATAAGAAATCCGATTTTATTTATCTTATAAATTTACTGAGTAGTTAATGTTAGATTAAAGAGTTAATTAAGTAATCTAATGCTGTGCAAAATTCAACGCCAGCTTGTGCACTCATATCTCTAGGAATACATAATCTATCTCTGATGAATACAAATGATGCAACATATGCTGCACTAGGAAGATTTAAAGTTCTATAAACTTCACGAGCTCCAGCAATTCCCCATTCATCAAGCGGACCTGTTCCACCTACAACTAAAGTGTAGTTGATTAAACGCATATAGTGATCAACATCTCTATAGCATTTGTTAATTTTTTCTTGACTGTCACCAGCTTCACCAGAATTTTTTAAGTAACCATATTTACTGAAGCAAGCATCTCCACCTTCTTTTACAACTGCTTCATGATTTGAACCTAACTTCTCTGCAGCTTCTAATCTTGCTGCAGCACGTTGAATATTTCCTTGTACTGATTGTAAATCAGAAGTAGAAGGATAGCGTCCTGCAGCGTCTGCAGCACTAATAGTAGTAGTGATAACTGATTTCATGTTTATCTCCTAAATCTTATATCTTGATGATTTAATGTTTTTTAATTAATTTACTTTTATATTAGCTGATTGCTGCGACAACTCTATCACAGTAGCTAGATACTTCTGATGCTAGTGCAGAACAATCACCTTCAAGAGTGTCTACCTTTCTTTGAGGAGCAGTATTGTTAACAAAACAAACAGCAGCTGCTTTCATAATAGTAACAGATCTAACAGAAGAATTTGTTGGTACACCTAGAGCAATATAAGTTTCTTTTAAGCCATTTAAACAACGATCTTCTAATACAGATGCGTCTCCTGCAAGAAGAGCGTATGATACATAGCGTAAAATAATTTCTCCATCTCTTAAACAAGCTGCCATACGGCGATTAGTATAGCAATTTCCTCCTGGAGTAATTAGCCCTGGATTTTCACAAATCATTCCAGAAACAGCATCAGCAACTATGCAGCTAGAATTACAAACAATAGAGTTTACTGCATCTAGACGTTTGTTTCCATCATTAATAAATGTTTTTAGGGCTTGTAAATCACTTCCACTTACATACGCTGCTTTTGAATCTGAATTTACTACAACTCTAGAAAATGCATCAAGCATTGAGCTCTCCTTAATTTTTTTATTTTCTTTTAGTATTGAGTAATACTAGGTTTCAGCTGCTATTTTTAACTAGCTGATGTATTTGTATCGAATTATAATATAAAAGAGATATATAGTAAATATATAACAAATTAATATTAATTAATATTCAGTGTTATTTATTAATTGCTTGTATTCTTAATACAATATCTAATGACATTATCCTTTATCATCATTTTTTTTAATACATATGTTAGGTATTTTTTTGTACTTTTTTTATTTAGTAAATTTATTTGATTGATATAGAGTGCTATTTTAAATTCTTGTTCTAATGTTAATCTATTTATGTTATTCATTTTAAACTCTTTTCGAATCTGAGATTATATTTATTATTTTATACGACATATAAATCTTTTATTTAAATTTATTTTATTAGTTTAAATTTCAGTATAATATTGTTATAAACTTTATTTTATTGCATTAGTATGAAATAATTTATCTGTTATATTTATTCGCTAACATATATTCCTAAAGTGTTTATTTAGTTTGGTACTTATTTACTATACTGATATAATAAAAAAAATTTATTGTTTTTATTAGTTTAGAATTAACATGGAGACTGGTTTATGTCTATTCCTATTTTAAAATATTCTTTGTCTACTCATAATCATCGAGTTAATAGTTTTGAGTTTTTATCAGGAGAAGAGCAGCCTAAACTATATACAACAGAAAATTTACCTTCTTCTGTTGAATTAGATGAAATTATCTGGGCATGCTATAGACAAATTTTTAGTGAACATCAAGCATTATCTAGCACTCGACAACCTTTTTTAGAATCCCAATTAAGATTTAGTCAAATTACAGTTAAAGATTTTATTAAAGGTTTATTATTATCATCTCAATTTCGCTATTTAAATTATGATGTTAATAATAATTATCGTTTTGTTGAGATGTGTGTTCAACGTATTTTAGGTAGAGATATTTATAATGAGAGAGAAAAACTTGCATTTTCTGTTGTAATAGGTTCTAAAGGAACTGAGTTTTTTATTGACTTGCTTTTAAATAGTGATGAATATTTAGAAAACTTTGGAGATTACACTGTTCCATATCAAAGAAGACGTATTATTTTTCAAAGAAATAAAGGAGAAATACCTTTTAATTTAAAAACTCCGCGTCTGAATTATAGCTTTCTTCCTAAACAATTTATGCCTCAAGTATCTTGGTCAGGTCCAGTTCGCAGATTTAGACCTCAAGAACAAATACCTAAAGCTGGTGATCCAGCATTGTTTTTGAGTATGCTTAATGATATTTCATTTATATAGAGTGTTATAATATTTTTTTACTTTGTATCAGAGACAGTTAATTATTTATATGATACTAAAATTTTCATATAATATTAACTATTAAATTCTCTGATATTTAATTTATTGTAGTTATAAAATATAATATATTAACTACCAAGTTTGAATGCATCCACAAATAATCCGTATATAATTCCTATCTTCATATTATTCAGTAACCTAAATATTAAAAATTTATCTGTGTTATTTGTTTTATATATAAATTTATTAATTAGCTCATTCAATGTAACAATTATGGAGCCACTCATAATATTCCAGTCTCCTGTTTGTGCTGGTATGGTTGATAAAATATTTGCAAAAAAAAACCTAGCATTAAACTTAGTATACTTATATTAAATAACACGAAGTCATAGTATAGTTGTCTTTTTAAAAATTCAAGTATATTAAAAGATTTATTCATTGTATGTGGTGTGGTATTACTTTGATAATTAATTTATTCATATGTTTTGTTCACTTAAGCTCGTGCTTATGTATTCGAATGGCTTAATAAAAATTTTGTGATCTCTTAAATTAATCTTTTTGTCCTTTATTTCATTGACGACTACTTCTTTGAGGATTTCTATACTTCTTATTACTGGTCCTATTGGTACACTTAATGAAATATAAGTTTCTTTTAATCCATCTAAAAGCCTTTCATTTAATATATCAGTATTGCCTGCAATTAGTGAATAGCTTACATAACGTAAATAATAATCAATGTCTCTTAAGCATGTTGCATATCTTCTCGTTGTGTAGGAATTGCCTCCAGGCCTTAATAACTCTGGTTGTTCTGTGTAGAGCCTATTAGCTGTTTCTTTCACTATTTTAGAGGAGTTACTGGTAATAATTTCTGTTGCCTGTAATCTATCTATAGCTGTGTAGAAATAAATTTTTATTTCTTCTACGCCTACGGAATCTAAATATTTTCCTGTTATATCGTATTTGTTTAAAATGTTAGTTATTGCATCTTGCATTATTTTGTCTCCATAGCATTTAACTTGTGGCTCTGATTTTTTACTTTATATATAATATAATTAAATTTTAATACTAAAACTTAATTTTTTGATATTTTGATAGATAATAGTCATCTAATAATTCGTATCTTGAATCAAGAAAAAATTGAAGTTCATTATTTTCATTATATTAATAATAATACTTATAATTACCCGGTTTGTTTTACGGTTTATTTTAGTTCTCTAAATCAAATATTTATATTATTATCAATATTTGTGAATATTCAACATTTATGTACATATCATAAATTATATCTAGGTCAAGAAATTTCTAAAGCTAATTTATCTGTTAATTTACAACAATTATATATTCAGAATTAATAAGAGTAAAAGATTGTTATGTCTATTTGACTGTTGAAATTGGCATAAAGTTTTAACAAAAATATGACATTTTTATATATAAAAAGGAATAGGTTAAATTAACTTTTAAAATCTCTTTTGAGGAGTCGAAAGAGATTTTAAGTTACAAAAATAGAAAATATTATATTTATGAGTTCTTTTTAAAGACTGCAACAAAGTCAAATAAAAATATCTAAATATCTATGATATCGAATAAACATCACAAATTATAAAAAGATTTTATAGATAGATGATACAAGAATAAGCTATAACATTATTTTTGTATGGAATCACAAAGAATATACTGAAGGAATATATAAGATATCTAATAAAATAGGGAAAAAAATATATAAGTATCAAACATTTGAGAGCATTCCTTTCTTTTATGCTAAATATACTATATATAACTTGGTTTTGATATAGAAAAATATAAAGGAAGGTGTTGAAGAATAATGATTTCTAAATTAGCTTAAACTAGACGTTTCAGAAGATTTTCTTGTACTGATATTGGTCCTGTAAAAATATTTTAGTTATACTGATTGAACAGAAAAAAAATTTCAAGCTTTCAATAAATTAATATATTCAATTTAGAAAAAAATTGTTGTATATATAAGCTATCTTGAAATTTATTTGTAATATGGTATATGGTATAGAGTATAGTTAAGGAACTAATAATACTATTTAGGCATGTAACTCAGTGGATAGAGTACCAAATTCCGACTTTGGTAGTCGAAGGTTCAAATCCTTCCTTGCCTATATCTATATATAGCTTGTAGTTTTTTGATTAAAAAATTATAATATTTGTTATTATTAGGGGCTGAAAGGATTTCTACATTTTGATATTTTAATTACGTTTTATTTGACTCATTATATTTATTAATTTTTCATATATTTAATAGATTTATTTATTAATCATATTAAAAATGGAAAATTACTAATAATTATAGCTTAATTGCAAAACACAATATTATATCTTTTTCTAAAAATTTAGTAATTGTATAAATTATTAGAATCTTAAATTGTATGTTCTTGATTCAATTTATTTACTTATTTATAGAATGCTCTAATTGTAAAGTGTAATATTAACTTTACTTATTATTGTCTTTGCAATTAGGAAAGTATGAAAGATCTTAATTTAAAAGTTTAGTAAAAATTTTCTAGTTAATTTTAGTTAAATAATATAAACTTAATTTTTATATTAATATGGACGTGGGTTCAAATCCCACCAGTTCCAAGTATTATTGTTAACTATTGTTTTATTGCTATTTGCTTAAATACTTAATTTTTGTTGTAATATTTTCTATTATTATGTATTTTTATATATACTTAATTATTATTTATGGTTAAATTTAATGATCTTATTGAATTTCATTCTATTTTATAAACTTGGACAAAATTATATTCAAGATAATCAATTTTGTTACAAGGAATTGAAGAAAGAATCTCTTAATATTAGTAATAAACATTTTAAATTAGATCAGTTAAATTTTAATGATGTGCTAATATCAAAAACTTATAGTTCTAATCAAGAAATATCTTATAGTTTATTAAGTAAAGAAATTGAAAATAATAAGTTACTTTCTCGTAATGTTTGGCAAAAGCTTATTAATAAATATTTACAAGAAACCATTTTTCTTTCATTGGCTAATAATGTCTCAAGTAGTTATGTTATTAAATTAAAAGCGTCAGGTTTATCTGTTTATAACAATACTGAACATAAGGATTTTTTGTATAGATTTAGTAAAAAACTTCTTGATGGAAAAGTAAATGTTATAACTAATGATTTAAATAATCTGAGTAATCTTATCCCTGTACAAAAAAATAATATCTCCTTAAAGTATAAGTGGTTCAAATTATGGGACTTTGAAAAAGTAACTTTTAATAAGGATCTATTGAGTATTTTTATCAATAAAACTTCGAAGTTATTTAATTTTTCACTTCCTTTATTTATTGTTGTTAATAATGATAAAGAAATTGTTGTTTCAGAATCTACTGATCAACTATTAAAATCTAGAGCCCAATTTAATATCTTCAGTTATTTAATTAAATCAAAAAAACATAACAAAAATTTATATACTTGTTTATTATTTGTTAATCCACAAGACGCAATAGAATATAGAGATTATATTAAAGGTAATTATTCAAGTTCAACTCTCTCAAGCAATATTCAAGTTGTTCCAGCTAATATGCAATTATACTATAAATTGATGGAGTTAAAAAATAATAATATTGATTTTAGATTAATACCTGATTTATCAGAGATTAGTAATTTATTACGTAAGTATAAAAAATATAAAAATGTTTCATTTCATATAACTCAAAAGTATAACCATAAGTCTTTTCAAGGACAGCCTATATATTTAATTAAATCTTTATATGTAAAGAATAAATTTTCTAAAAATACCAAAAAGTTCGATTACTTCTATGTTGTTAAGAAAGATAAAGATAATCTTAAATATCAAGCAGTTTTTTTTAATTATAGAACTTTAATGGGTGCATGGAAAAAGTTTAAACAAGAAAATCTTGATTATGATTTACCTTATGTTCCAGAAGTATCTGTATCAAATTTTGAATCTTTCATTCAAGAGAAAAATTATAAAAAAAATTATAGTAATATAATTTTTTTACCTTCATTGCAAACTTATAACTTTATACAGAAATATCCAGATATGAGTTTAAAACATCAACAAGAATTGAAATATTGGTTATTAAATAAAGGTTTGTATTTAAAAACGCTTGTTTGTAGAGTTTTTTGGTCTCTTACTAGTCGACAGCCAACTAATTGGTAATATTATTTTATTTACATGTAAATAATTTAAATTCATTAATTTGAGTATTATTTTCTAGAATAGTACTCAACTACAAGTAGTTCGTTCAGCTGTAGTCCTACATATTCTCTTTCAACAATACCATTTATTTTTCCTATTAATGTATTTGTGTCAAATTCTAAGTGATTAGGTAAGTTTGTTAAACTAGGATATTCCATATATTTTTTTACTATATTGTTAGATGAGTTCTTATTCTTAATTGAAATTGCATCCCCAGGTTTACATTCGTAGCTACATATAGACACAGTTTTGTTATTAACTAATATATGTTTGTGATTTACGAGTTGTCTAGCTGCTGGTATTGTCGGTGCGAGTCCAAGTCTAAAAAGTGTATTATCTAATCTCATTTCTAACATTTGCAATAATACAACTCCAGTTGATCCTTGAACTTTTTTAGCTGCTTTAATATTTTTTAATAACTGTTTCTCACTTATTCCATAGTTGTATCTCAACTTTTGTTTTTCTTCTAGTCGTAAAGCGTATTCTGAAGGTTTTCTTAACTGTTGTCCATGTTCACCGGCTGGAGCTGTTTTTTTACTTTGTTTTCTAGTTAGTCCTGGTAAATCACCTAATCTTCTTAGTATTCTTAGTCTGGGCCCTCTATAACGAGACATATTCTAATATTCCTATTATTTTTTTATTTTTTATATACATTTATTGTATTATATTTTGTTGTAAAGAAAATATTTTTATTTTTTACTAGGAGCTAAAATCATCGTAATGTTTTTACCATCTTTGGTTGGTGTTTGTTGTATAGTAGATATTTCATTTAGATCTGTAGCCATTTTATTTAATAATTCAATTGCTAGATTAATATGTTGAATTTCTCTTCCTCTAAATGTAATAGTTGTCTTTACTTTATCACCTGATTGCAAAAACTTTAAGGCTTGATTCAATCTGACTTTATAGTCATGATTCTCAATTTTATATCTCATCTTTACTTCTTTGATAGTAGTATTGTGTTGTTTCTTTTTAGCCTCTTTTGCTTTTTTTTCTTGGCTAAATTTATATTTACCATAATCTATAATTTTACAGACAGGAGGATTAGATTTATTGCTTATTACTACTAAATCTAATCCTTGATTTGAAGCAATATCTATTGCTTCCTTAGATGAATATATACCTAATTGTTTACCTAAATAATCTAAAAGCCGTACTTTAGGATATTTAATAAACTCATTTATCAAAGATTCATTTTCGTATTTTTTTTTCAATGATTGTTAAATTTAACCTTATTAAAATTTTTTTGTTTCTCAATTCATTTTAGCGTATTGGTAAATACATGTAAATTATTATAACATTAAATGTGTATTTGATTTATATTTTTTAGTTGATTAAGGAAAATTTTATGAAACATACTTTATCAGTGCTTGTAGAAGATGAATCTGGTGTATTATCTAGAATATCTGGCTTATTTGCTAGAAGAGGATTTAATATAGATAGTCTGGCTGTCGGTCCAACAGAAAAAGATGGTATATCAAGAATTACTATGAGTGTTCGAGGTGATAATAGAACGATTGAGCAGTTAATTAAGCAATTATACAAACTTATTAATATTCTAGATGTTCAAGACGTTACAAATATTCCTTGTATTGAGCGTGAATTGATGTTGTTAAAAGTTTCTACGATTCCCGAAAGTAGATTTCATATTCTAGAGATAGCTAATATATTTCGAGCCAAAGTAGTAGATATTTCAGATAATTCATTAACTTTAGAAGTAACTGGAGATCCTGGCAAAATTTTTGCTATTCAACAGATGTTAAATCATTATACTATCCTTCAAATAGCAAGGACTGGAAAAATTACATTAGTTAGGGAGTCTAACATAAATACAGAATTGCTAAAAAAATCACTAAACTATAACAATCATAGCTTATATAGTTAATTTTTAGTGTATTGGTATTTGTTTTTATAGCAGTGAAATCCATTTTCCTGGTTGCTCTACGAAAGATAAACATTCTTTTACATCCCAATCTAAATAAATATTTAGATTTTGTTTATTAATACTGACTATAATCATTGTATTGATTGGAATAAAGTAATTTTGTTTTTTGTTAAGATTATAATTGCTATGTTGTTTTTCTATGAATTTATATGTTTTACATAGATCAATATGTTTACAGTTTATACATATACACATGTTTTTTTATTTAATAATATAAAATATTTGTTATATTGGATTAATGGGGATGGAGGGACTTGAACCCTCACGATCAATTAAAGATCAACAGATTTTAAGTCTGTTGTGTCTACCATTCCACCACATCCCCAGTATTTTAATTTTATTATCAGGCGGTACCCAGATTCGAACTGGGGATAAAGAATTTGCAATCCTCTGCCTTGCCGCTTAGCTATACCGCCTAAGTACTTTGCCTATACATTTGTTGCTAAATAGCATACAGTTAATTTATATAATTTTTATCTAAATTGTCAATAACTTTATTAATTTAAGTCATTTTTTCTATGCTTGATGAAATAATCTGCTTTTCATTATATCTTCTGATTGAATAGTAATCAAGTCTGATTTTGTTAACATCTTATCTCCGCTAGAAAAAATTCGATTAGCTTGTCTCATTCTGGCTCTATCAATAGCATTTCTAATACTTCTAGCATTTGCAAAATGAGGTTGCTTCATTCTTCGCTCTGCATAATCTAACAATACTTCATCAGCATCTGCTGCAAATCTATATTGTTGTTCTTCTAACATTAATTTAGCTATTTCAAGTAATTCCTTAGCGGTATAATCCGGGAAATCTACGTGATTGGTTACTCTAGATGATAAACCTGGATTAGATTCATAAAATTTATCCATTTTTTCTTTATAGCCAGCAAAAATTACTACTAAATCATCTCTCTGATTTTCCATAACTTGAAGCAAAATTTCAATTGCTTCAGCACCATAATCTCTTTCATTATCTGGTTTATAGAGGTAATAAGCTTCATCTATAAAAAGTACACCACCCATTGCTTGTTTTAGAACTTCTTTTGTTTTTGGAGCTGTATGTCCAATATACTGTCCTACTAAATCATCTCTGGTAACTGTCAGTAAATGACCTTTTCTTATATAATTTAGTCTATGTAAAATATCTGCCATCTTCATAGCTACAGTTGTTTTACCTGTTCCAGGACTTCCTGTAAATGACATGTGTAATCCTGGACTTCCTGATACTAGATTTAGCTGATTTCTAAGTCTGTCAATAAGTAGTAAAGCTGCAATTTCCTTAATACGAGTTTTTACTGGCTTTAGTCCAATAAGCTCTTCTTCTAATTCATCTATAATTTCTTGTATTTTTGTTTTATCGTATTCTTCTTTTAGATTCAATAGAGTATTTTTTGTTTTTTGTGTAGTCATAAATTTTTATTTTTGTAGTCATATAATTAAATCTAGATAAATGAAAAAGAATGTAATAAATTGTGTAATTATTACATTCTTCAACCTTATTAACTTATATACTTAATTGAGTATTATATATTGTATTAATATCTAGAACCTTCTGGTTTGCTAGTAGCATAACTGCGGAAACAGTATTTTTGATTTCTACTGATATCTTCTGTTCTTATTAATTCAAATCCAGGCTCAAGAGATGGTCTATTAACAATAAAAGATAATACACAACTCTCAACACCTCTAGCATTGTCGAATGCATTTACTTTTACATAAAAGTTTGCGCATTGTTTACGGCAACTATTAATTTCATACATAATTGTTGCAGCGTCTTTCACATCAAATAGCGGTAAACCCCATAATTCCCAGTAGTTATTTCTAGGATGTGGATCATCAGTATATTCAATATTAATAGCCCAGCTTTGAGAGATAGCGTAATTTAGTTGGCTTTTAATTTGTTCGTCAGTCAGGTCAGGTAAAAAGGAAAAAGTTCCTTGAGTTAATCTCACTTGTATATACTCCTTATATTTATTAATGTTTGTTGATAGATTTTATTGCATTTTAATAAATAAACTATCTAAGTCTGTATTTAATATCAATTATTTTGCTGATTTAAACATTAGCTGTTGGAGTTTCTACAAAGTCAGCTGTATCCGTAGAAGTATAGTTAAATGTAATATCTTTCCATAGATCTAATGCTGTTTGTAGAGGACCACATGTTTTTGCTGCATCTTGTAATATTTGAGGTCCTTTTGTTACATAATCAATCCCTTCATTCCGTGAAATTACCATCGCTTCTAAAGCTACACGGTTTGCTGTTGCGCCTGCTTGGATACCATCTGGATGACCAATTGTACCACCGCCAAACTGAAGAACAACATCGTTGCCTAAATAATCTAGCAATTGATGCATTTGACCACAGTGGATACCACCTGAAGCAACTGGAGTTACTTTACGTAAAGATGCCCAATCTTGTGCAAAGAATATACCTTGAGGTAAGTTAACATCTAAGTAAGGTTCAAGTAAAGTATTATAGAATCCTCTAATCATTAGAGGATCTCCTTCAAGTTTTCCTACTACTGTGCCAGCATGAATATGATCCACGCCTGCCATACGCATCCATTTACAAATAACACGGAAATTCATTCCATGAATTTTTTGGCGAGAGTAAGTTGAATTACCAGCTCGGTGTAAATGTAAAATCATATCATTTTTACGAGACCAGATTGCCATTGTTTGAATTGCTGTATATCCAATTACTAAATCAATCATAATGATAACTGTTCCTAATTGTTTAGCAAACTCAGCTCTTTCGTACATATCTTCCATAGTTGCTGCTGTCACATTCATATAATGACCTTTAACCTCTCCTGTTGCAGCAATTGAGCGGTTTACAGCTTCCATTGAATATAGAAATCTTTCTTTCCAACGCATAAATGGTTGAGAGTTAATATTTTCATCATCTTTAAGAAAATCTAATCCACCTTTAAGACCTTCATATACTACTCTTCCATAATTTTTTCCTGATAAACCTAATTTAGGTTTTACAGTTGCGCCTAAAAATGGACGACCAAATTTATCCATACGTTCACGTTCTACTACTATGCCTGTAGCAGGACCTTGAAAAGTTTTTAAATAAGCTACAGGTATACGCATATCTTCTAATCTTAAGGCCTTAACTGCTTTAAATCCAAATACATTACCAATAATTGAAGCTGTTAAGTTAGCAATAGATCCTTCTTCAAATAAATCTATATCATATGCAATATATGCAAAGTATTGATCTGATGTATTTGGTACAGCATCAACTTTATATGCTTTAGCACGATAAAGATCACATGCAGTTAATAAATCTGTCCATACAACAGTCCACGTAGCTGTAGAGGATTCACCTGCAACTGCAGCAGAAGCTTCTACTGGATCTACACCTGGTTGTGGAGTAACTCTGAATAAAGCTAAAATATCAGTATCTTTAATTACATAATTAGGATCCCAATATCCCATTTTTGCATAAGGAATTACACCAGATTCATAACGCTCGTTTTTAATTCGCGTCCGTTCTTCTACAGAGTTAGACATTTGCTCCTCCTTGAATTTAAGGCATTATCATTATATATAAAGTTAACTATTTTAGTAATACATTTCCATATATCTATATGTAGTTTTTGCGAATTGTATTTAGTTTAGTTATCTTTAGATATAAATCTATCACTATATTGTTATCAAATAATCGTAATATTATTTATTAATGTAATAATTTTGTTTAATGTTTTATTTATGAAAACTTATTAAGTTTTAGTTATAAATAGTTTATTGATTTAGAATATGCTACGATTAGAATAGCAATAAATAATTAGTGGAGAGATTAACTTTGTCTATTGTACAAGTTGTAGATTCAGATTTTAATGCAGAAGTTATTAAGTCTCGTAAGATTGTTTTAGTAGACTTTGGAGCACCTTGGTGTGGCCCATGTCGAATGATAGCTCCTGTTATTAATGAAATAGCTAAAGAATATGAAAGTATTATAAAAGTTGTAAAAATTAATACTGATTCAAATGCTAGTGTTGCAGCAGAATATGGAATAAGAAGTATTCCTACATTAATGATTTTTAAAGATGGTATTAAAGTTGATACAGTCATAGGAGCTGTACCTAGGTCAACTTTATTGAATACATTAAATAAATATATATAATTTAAGTTTGTATTAATTATAAAATAGTGAGGTACTATGTCTAAAGTTTGTCGCATATCTGGTAAAACTGCAAATAATGGTTATCAAGTGTCACATTCAAATGTAAAAACGAGAAAAATTCAAAACGTAAATTTACATAAAAAAAAAATATGGTCAATTAAAAAAAATTGTTGGATAAAAATAAAAGTATCATCAAAAGTTATCAAATCTTTGCATAAAATAAAATTATAATAATATAGTTTTATTGCGAAATTATTTTTTATCGTGACAATCTATCATTTATATGATATAATTACTTGTATGTGAATTCAATTGTCATAAATTTAACAATATTGGACTAAATATAAGGATATAATTATAATATGGTATCAGATTTAAAAAATATCTATCATGAAAAGTACGATGATACTAATGATGCATTCATCGATAATGAAAACATAGAAGAAAATATTAATATGCCAACTGGTTGGTCATTTATATGTCTTGATGAAACAATTAGCTATTATACAGAACATCTAAATAAAACAGGTGATTCTATACATTAATTAATTAATTAGTTATAAAATAAATAATTAAATATTATTTATTTTGAACTTATGATATTTTAGTAAGTGCTAGTATAGCTCAATTGGTAGAGCAGCTGATTTGTAATCAGCAGGTTATGGGTTCGAGTCCCTTTACTAGCTTATTTAATAATAGTTTTTAAATTTGTTCATTTTTATACTTAATTATATTTAGAAATATTATTTAAGATAATCCTAAATTTTGTACATTCGGAAGATTAGCTAAAAGTAAATAAGCAAAACCTGAACCACCTACAGCACCAACGAAAAAACCTGCAGTGAATTGACTCCATCCACTTGAAGTTTGTAGTACATCTTTTGACTCATCTAAATCACTAGAGAAAGAAACACCTCCATACATTGATAAACAAGTTGTTAAAATTACAATTAAACCAACAGCAGATAAAAATCCAGATAATAATGCAATGTCTGTATTTCTTAAAGGACCCAATTTATCAAATGGCCCAATAAGAAAGTAACCATGAGCCATACCAATTTCTAATCCTCTTAATAAAGGAGATAATCCTCTTCTATAGGCAGGAAGATTACTTAAGAGATTTTTCGTTAAGCTTGATGTACTAATAGGTGTTGATAAATTACCTACAAAAGGGTCTCTATTATAAGGTTGAATAAAATTTGTCATAAGGTTATTTTACTTTTAATCATAAATTTATTAGTTATAAGAGTAAATAGTAACAAATAATTTTTGTTTTAAGTTAAAATATTAACAATTTTACAACAAAAATTACAAAATAATTAAATATTATCAGGAGTAAAGTAGTTATATGTCAATAATTATTAGTTATACATTGTTCATAATATTATTCATGTCTTTAGCTTTAGGTTTATATTTTGGTCTGCAATCTATTAAATTAATTTAATTGTCTTTATAGCATATTGAATTTAATAATATTAACAATAAATAAAAAAAATTTTCATTAATTGTTAGTATTTATATATTATTTACATTGTTGAAAAATATTAAAATAAATAAGTATATGAATAAAATTAAAAAAGATAAAATATTAGGATCACGTAGATTCAGTAATTATTGGTGGGCTGCAGCAATTTTCATAGGTGGTTTCAGTTTTTTTTTAATAGGAATAGAAAGTTATTTAGACTTGTATTTTAATAATAGCTATTTTCTTCATCATCAGAACATATTTTTTTTACCTCAAGGAGCAGTGATGACATTTTATGGAATGACTGGAGTTTTAACTGGTTTATTCTTGTGGTACACTATTGTTTTCGATGTTGGTAGTGGGTATAATGAATTCAATCAATATACTGGTATTATCACCATTTTTAGACTTGGATTTCCGGGGAAAAACCGTGTTTTAAAATTACAATACAAAATAAGCGAAGTATCTTCTATTAAAATTAATATTCAAGAGGGTTTATCTCCTAAAAGAGAGATTTATCTTAAAACTAAAGATCGAAGAGAGATTCCTCTCACTAAAGTTGGAGAACCAGTCTCTATTGATGAGATAGAGTGTCAAGCTAAAGAAATAGCTTTATTCCTCAAAATAAAATTAGAAGGAACAACATAAATATTTTACAAATATTAATGAATATGATATAATGCTTCTAATTATAATTCAAAGAGCGGGTATAGTTTAGTGGTAAAACCTTAGCCTTCCAAGCTAATGATGCGGGTTCGATTCCCGCTACCCGCTTCATTTATTAAATTTTGTAATTGTTTTATTTATTTTTGATTAATTGCATCTGGCTGGATTCGAACCAGCGGTGTCCCTAAGGGATGGCGGATTATTGGAGTAGATTTTTATTAAAATCGCTCTTACAAAACCGTACTTGAAACTTTCATTTCATACGGCTACCACTTATTTACTAACAAAATACATATATCTGTCATATAAATATTTATTTAGGTAATTCAATAGATTTATAAAAATACTCAATGTTACAAAAATAAACAGATTTATTTAGTTGCTGGTTTATTAATCTAAAACTGTAAATATATTTACGTTTGTTTAAGCTTTGGTTAATCTGTTTTTTGATTAATACATAATTAAAACAGTTAATTAGTTTGTTACAATTTTCAATTAAACTTAATGAAATTAATGAGGTTATACAAAAATAGTAATATTGATATAAAAATTTAACTTTATTTAGTATGTTATTATCAAAAACATTGATTTTAACAAAACCTTGATATGTTTTTCTATATAATAATTCTTTAAACATTGTGTGAAATATTTTTAATAATTTATTAACATCATATGATATAATTATTCTATTATCATTAATTATTTTACAAGTCTTATCCTTTTTCCTAATATAATTAAACGTATACCAATGTATGTCATTAATTATTATATTATTAATTAAAAAATATAAGCATTCTGAAGTTTTTGTAATAAATTTTAATTCACTATTTTTGTTTTCACTGATATATTCTTTATACTTTAAATTATGTATTTTTGACAAATTTAAACAAACGTTTTTATATAGCCATATACTAATTGATTTATTAATGTAGTTATAGGAACCTAATTTGTTAATAACAATTTTTGTTAAAAAATATTTATTATTTACTTTTTTATAAGAACTTACACTATTTTTTAATTGTGTATTATTAATAAACTTTATTAATTTTTTTGATACTTTTGCTGTCCATGTTGGCTCTATTGATTTATAAATTAAACTCTGTTTAATATATTCAATAATTATATTGTTCACTTGATAACTTTGTGATTTTTTGATCACTAATGAACTTAATATATCTAGTTTATTAATTTGTCCAATTAATAATTTTATATTACGACAATTATTGTAATACAATATAAGATCACAAAAAATTTTATTAATTAACATAATTTTAATTTCATTACAATTTATAATATATTGTTGTAACTTATAAACATACGTTAAATCATATTTTCTCATTGCCATATATATTTGTTTCGTGATCATTAATACACGAATATTAATTTTTTTCCATGGAAGTTTCTCCCAAAAAGTAATTTGATTTATTACACAACTAAAATTTTTTTTTTGATCATTAGAAACGTGTGTTTTCTGACTTTTGAATTATTATTTAATGTGTATATGTATTTTGTAATAAGCACAATACGTCAGCTTTAGCTTCTTATTGTGTCTCTATAAATAGATTATGTTGCCTAATGATTTTCCTTAATAAAAAATTAAAGAATTACTATTTATTTACTCCGTTCCGTGTTTTTTTATATTGTTGACTTAAACTCCATTTTATATACTAACAACCACTTAAATTAATCATACTTATATTAACTCATAATAATTAAGCATAAGGGTTAAATATTTATAAATAATAAAATCATATAAATATTTTTCAATTAATACTTCTAACAAAGGTTTGTTTAACTAGTTATATCAACTATTTATATAGTCTGCTTAATTTAGAATTACTTAAGGCTAAAATATTACTAAATTGACTACATAATTATATTCATGATTTAGAACAGTTAGTATTAACTAACATAATAAAACACAGTTAACTAAATATTTTGTATATTTAGTTTTTAGTTAGCTTGAAAGGTAATGTTTGAACCTTTAACACCTAAAAACGGGTCGCACATGAGTCCGCTGCCTTCGGCCTCTCGGCCACAGATGCATAAAAATTAATATTATAATTATAATAAATATTAATAAAAAAGTAAAATCTGAAACAACTTAATGAATATCAATACGACATTTGATATCAATAAGTTTATCCATTATTTATATTTCAATATTAAATAATATAAAAACTCATCTTTGATGTTTGTAATTTCAATTAATGTATACAAAATTACTGCTATTTTTAACGCAATATTATTTTATTTAGTTAAAAAAATTATATTTTAAATTTTAGTATGTTATTTAGTAAGTTTATATAATATATATTATTTGTTATTCAGATATATATTCTTAGTATTAATTATTGAATTTTGACAATGATAGATTTATTCATTCATATTGTGATATGTAGCAACAGCAGAAGGAGATATTTTATTTAAATATCTAAATATCCAATACTTAAATATTGTATCTAATATAACTGGAAACGTTGAAATAAATATAAAAATAAAGTCTCTACTTTCAGGTAAACCAAAATGCCTTAAAATTGCCTCGATGACTATCTCCCAACCATGAGGAGAATGAAATCCAACAAAAATGTCAGTAAATAAAATAATTAAAAAAGCTTTTGCTGTATCACTTAAGCCATAGATTGATTCATTAATAAAAGATTTTAGTATCGAAAACTGTCTTTTATTAATAATTAAAATAGAAAGAAAAATAATAATTGAAATAAAATCAGCAATAATATTTTTAATAGCATTAGCACTTTCTTGAGAATATTCTAATGCTATTTCTAATGCTTTATCAGACATTTTTTTTTGAACACTCTCAATAGGTAGAGAATCAAGTTTGCCTATTAGAATTTCAAAATGAAGTTTTTCTTCAAAACGCTGTAAATCAGCAAAAGCTCGTTCTTCTTGAGAAGGATTTAAAAAAATATAATCACTACTTGTATTCCATAAATGATTTATGATTGGATCTAATATAATAATCTTTGACAATTGATTAATTAAAATTGGTGTAATAAGTAGCACTATAATATATTTTACAGATGTTGATGTCTGATATTTAGCTACTTTAAATTCTTCTAGTGCTTCAACTTCTGCATTTGGGTTGAGTTCTTGTTTAAAACGATTAAACAGTTTATTCATTGAACGTGGCACAATTCCTGTTTTCTCAAAGGCGGATTGATTGATTTTTTTTAAATTCCAATATTTCATTATTTAATAGTGTAGCTAAATTATAATTGAAAATATTTTACTATATTTAATTGAAGATATTAAAAATTAGGAAACATATATTTTATTTTTCATTATATATTCAATTTACAAAAATAAAGCATAATTTTATCCTAATGAAATATCAATACAGTATAAATTATATTTTTTATAATCAATGGACAATAATTTACATATATTGTTGAATCAAATTAAAGGAGACTGGTTTTTACAAGAAAATTTTTACCTTCTATCTAATAAACAACACAAGCAGCATAAAGAAAGAGTAAGTTTTGTAAAAAATTCACAAAAAGGTCAATTTCACATTTTCAATTTTCTAACTGAAAATATAAATAGCCATAGATCAATATTTAAACTAGAGAAAGTTGCAATAAATATAGTTACTGTTATACGTATACATAAAAATAGGCAGGTCAATTATAAAGAATATATATACATAATAAATAAGAACTTAATGATATCACTCATAATTATTAAAAATCTACATAAGAAAAAGTATTTAGGTGTGAAAATCTCTTCGTATATTAGGTTAATACAATAATAGAAGAATTCATGATTATAGTAACATCTTTATAAGGATGTTACTATAATTACTTTTAATAAATAGACATTATTCTAAATCTTTTCTGTTAGGATTACGAGAAGGATCGTTAGATAAAAACCCAAAGAAAAATAAAGAAATGAAAAATACTACTGTGGTATAAACAAAAATTTTCAAAGTTAGCATAATAATTCTCCTAAGAAATAAAAAAAAACCTATAAATAGTATATAGTATAAACAAAAAAATCATTCACAGATTAAATAATGAAAATATTGATTTTTATATTAAAACTCTGCTTGATTAACATTTTTTTCATTACTTGAAATTTGGTAATTTATTTCCTTAAGCTTTTTCATAATACGTTCGAAATATTCTTGTAAATATACTTCTAATTGTTCTAATTCTTTTTCATCAATTTGTAATATATATAAAATTTCTTTCATTTGAGCATTAGTATTATATGAACTTGAGAGCATTTCAATAAATGCTAACCTTTCTGAAATGCTCCAAGTCCATTGAAAAAGTTTAGTAAAGTTTTTTAGAAAATTAAGTAAATAAACTGGAATAGTATTAATTTGAGCACGACGACCTGATATTTGTTCACATAAATTAATTACATCTAATGATCTCCATGATTTATTGCCTACTAATGGCAAAATATTTTGATTAAATTGACTAATAGATAGACTACTAATTGCCATTTTAGCTATATCTTGTGTATTAATATAAGAAATTAATGAAGATTCACTTGTAATCCAAATAAACTGTTCATCTAAAATTGGCAAAGCGTATTGCGGTATTAATCCCTGAAAAAAACCTGGCAAATGAAAAATTGTATAATTCAGGCCTGAAACTTTAAGACGATATTCAATCATTAATTTTAAAGTCACCAAAGGAATATCTTTATAATTAAAAGAATTAAATATAGAAAAAAAAATGTAACGTTTAATACCTGCTTTAATAGCAGATTCTATTAAAATATATTTTGATTGTAATTCAATTAATTCAATATTATATAAATCATTTGCTCTACTTGTTGAGCAATCAATTATTGCACTGACTCCATATAAAGATAATGGTATACTTTCTGCTATTGAGAGATCACCGTATATTAATTCTGCTCCCCATTCCTTTAAAAAAGTTGCTTTACGAAAACTTCTAACTAAACATTTTACCTGAAATCCTTCATTTAAAGCTTTTCTTACAACTTGCCTACCTAAAGTACCTGTACTACCAATAACAAGTAAACTCATTTGCTATGATCCTAAATTTATCTTAATATATTATATTTTAACATATCAAGAATTGTTTAAAAATATATTGACTAATACATAAAAAAGATGAGTAAGGAGGGACTCGAACCCTCAAAACAATGTTGTCATATTTTGAATATGATGCGTATACCAAATTTCGCCACTTACTCTTGCAATTATATTAATATCTAAAAAAAATAAAGAATTATTTTAAATCTTATTAATCAACTAAACATGAATTTTTTACATTATATTTCTTCTAGCAATTACATTAATCTAAATTTTAAGTTTTCTTATAAAAAATGTATTTATTCAATACAATTAATAACTTTACTATTTTTAATAGCTTTGCCTTATACTTATAATACAACTTTCATCATTTTAATGTTTTTTATACAGATAATTTTAATAATAGTGTTTAGAAATTTATATTTAATTAAATTTTTAACTTTATATAAAAAAATATTATTTTTCTCTTTAAATACCATAGTATTTAATTATTTCACAAATGATAATCAGTATGCTGATATATTTATTCGTTACCTATTTATTTTATATTTTTTTAAAATTGTATTATTATCATCTGTTACGACATTTATATTTAAATTATCTGCATATTATATAGTTTATAAAATTCCTGAATATATAAGAAAGATTATTGTCTTAAACATATTATATATTATAATATGTTATAATATTTCAATTTTTATTAAAAGTGAAAGAATTAATAAAGCTTTATATATTGGTTATACATCTATAATTAAATTCAAAATACATATATATAATGCAATGATTATTAACATACTCATAAGCAGTCAAATACTAGAAAAAATTATTGGAAGAATAAACAGTTTATATTTAGGAATTAAAGTAAAAAGTAAAACTAATAAAAAAGAAATGATCACATATATTGCTTTGTGTAATAAAAAACTATTAGATCAGATTTTAAAAGATCAAAATAATTTAAATATAACATTATGGAATAGATCTGTTCATAATAAATTTAAACACAAAATATATATAGACTAATTTTTAATGTATTACAATTCTTATATTATATAATAAAATTATATAAATATATATCGAAAATAATAAATATAAATTAATGTGAAGAATAATTCAAAAAACTATTTAGATAATCTAATAAATAAGCCCTATCAATATGGATTTCATACAAAAATTGAGTCAGCTTACTTTCCAAAGGGATTAAGTGCAAAAATCATTAAACTTATTTCTAAATATAAGCAAGAACCTAATTATTTAAAAATATTTAGATTAAAGGCATATGAAAGATGGATAAAAATGAAAGAACCACAATGGAGCAATTTATTTTATAAATCTATTAACTATAATAATATTTTATATTACTCCATTCCTAAAGAAAAAAAACAAGTTAAAAGTTTAGATGAAATAGACCCAGAAATACTCACAACATTTGAAAAATTAGGAATATCTCTTGATGAACAAAAAAGATTAACAAATGTTGCAGTGGATGCAGTTTTTGATAGTGTGTCTATTGCTACAACATTTAAAAAAGAACTTGCTGACTATGGGGTTATATTTTGTTCTATTAGTGAAGCAATCCAATTGTATCCTAACCTTCTCAAGAAATATCTTGGATCAGTTGTACCTATTGGAGATAATTTCTATTCAGCACTTAACTCTGCTGCTTTTAGTGATGGATCTTTTTGTTATATTCCTAAAAATACCAAATGTCCTTTAGAATTATCTACTTATTTTAGAATTAACAATAAAGAGTCAGGACAGTTTGAAAGAACACTTATTATAGCAGATGAAAATAGCTATGTCAGTTATTTAGAAGGTTGTACTGCACCACAATTTGACAATAACCAATTACATGCAGCAATAGTAGAGTTAATAGCACTAGATTATGCAACAATTAAATATTCTACTGTACAAAATTGGTACTCAGGTGACTCGCAAGGAGAAGGAGGAATTTATAATTTTGTCACAAAAAGAGGAATATGTATAGGCAAAAACTCTAAAATATTATGGACTCAAGTAGAAACTGGTTCAGCTATCACTTGGAAATATCCTAGTTGTATTTTAGTCGGGGATTACGCAATAGGTGAGTTTTCTTCCATTGCATTAACTAATTACTATCAACAAGCAGATACTGGAAGTAAAATGATACATATAGGTAAATATACAAAAAGTAAAATAATATCTAAAGGTATTTCATCCGGAAATTCAATCAATAATTATCGCGGGTTAGTAAAAATGGGACCTAAAGCATATTACTCTAAAAATTACTCTCAATGTGATTCATTGATCTTAAGCAATAGTTCTACAGCTAATACCTTTCCTTATATACAAGTCAAGAATCCTTACTGCAAAGTTGAACATGAAGCTTCAACATCTAAAATAGGAGAAGAACAAATTTTTTATTTTTTACAAAGAGGCATTAATTTAGAAGAAGCAGTAAGCTTAATGATAAATGGTTTTTGTAAAGATATTTTAAATGAGTTACCTATGGAATTTGCAATGGAAGCAGATCGCTTACTAAACTTAAAATTAGAAGGCACCATTGGATAAAAATTAATAATTAATAAATAATAAATGCTAAAAATTCAAAATTTACACGTTAATACTAATGATAAAGAAATTATTACAGGTTTGAATTTACTAATCAATAAAGGGGAAGTTCATGCGATAATGGGCAAAAATGGATCAGGAAAAAGTACTTTAGCTAAAGTAATTTCTGGACATCCTTCTTATCAAATAACAGAAGGTAGTATATTTTTTAAAAACGAAAATATTACACAGGAAGACCCAGAAAATAGATCTCATAAAGGAATTTTTTTAGCTTTTCAGTATCCAATAGAAGTTCCTGGAGTCAGCAATATCGACTTTCTACGTTTAGCTTACAACTGTAAGCAAAAAAAGTTAAATAAACCAGAAATAGATCCTTTATCCTTTTTTCAACTAATTAATAATAAAATACAAGACGTTAATCTGAATCCTTTATTTTTAAACAGATATCTAAATGAAGGATTCTCTGGAGGAGAAAAAAAGAAAAACGAAATTCTACAAATGTCTTTATTAAAAAGTGAATTATCTATTCTAGATGAAATTGATTCTGGTCTAGACGTAGATGCTTTAAAGAGTATCTCTAAAAACATTAAAGAATTTGCTAATAAAGATAATGCAATACTCTTAATTACTCATTATCAAAAGTTAATAGACTATATTAAGCCTGATTATGTACATATAATGGATCAAGGAAAAATTGTGCTTACTGGAAATGCTACAATAGCATCAAATATAGACAAATATGGATACGAATATATTGCGTTAAAGAAATAAAAACTTTCAATTATATTATAGTGAATTTGATTTTTCATTAACAAACCTAGGAAATAGTTTATACTATCCTAAGTTTCAAATAATTATATAAGATATGGAAGATATAACTAAATAGCCCTAACTAAACAGAAAATGCTTGTTGGACATCTTGTATTGACTGTTTTAATAAATCTTCAGATTCTGAAGTTAGTTTTTTACTGTTACGAATATTTTCTCCAAATTCAGGCTTAGAATTTTGTAAATCTTCTCTCAAAGCTAGAACAAAATCATTGATTTTAGACAGTTCAATTTTATCTAAATAGCCATTAACACCTGCATAAATTATAGCAACTTGATCCTCAACTACAAGAGGAGAATTTTGCGCCTGTTTTAATATTTCTCTCAACCTTTGACCACGAGCTAATTGATTTTGAGTTGCTTTATCTAAATCAGAAGCAAATTGTGAAAAAGCTTCTAGCTCAGCAAACTGAGCTAATTCTAACTTTAATTTACCTGCAACTTGTTTCATTGCTTTTATCTGAGCAGCAGAACCCACTCTTGAAACAGATATACCTACATTGATTGCTGGTCGAATTCCTGAATTAAATAAATCGCCCGATAAAAAAATTTGACCATCTGTAATTGAAATAACATTTGTTGGAATATATGCAGAAACATCACCAGCTTGTGTTTCAATAATAGGTAAAGCAGTCATACTTCCACCACCTAAATCACTACTTAATTTAGCAGCTCTTTCTAGTAGCCTAGAGTGTAAGTAAAATACATCCCCAGGATACGCTTCCCTACCAGGTGGACGACGAAGAAGTAAAGACATTTGACGATAAGCTTGAGCTTGTTTCGTTAAATCATCATATATAACTAAAGTTGCTTTTCCTTTATACATGAAATATTCTGCTAAAGTAGCTCCTGTATATGGAGCAATATATTGTAAAGTTGCAGGATCATCAGCATTAGCCGCAACTATAATTGTATATTCTAATGCACCTTTTTCTTCTAAGGTAGAAACAACTTGTGCAACAGAAGAAGCTTTCTGTCCAATAGCTACATATATACAAATAACATCTTGACCTTTTTGATTAATAATTGTATCCAATGCAACAGCTGTTTTACCAGTTTGTCTATCACCAATTATTAATTCTCTTTGTCCTCTTCCAATGGGAATCATAGCATCAATTGCTGTAATTCCAGTTTGTAATGGTTCACATACAGATTGACGTCCAATAATTCCTGGTGCATATGATTCAATTAATCTTGTATCATTAGTATTTGGAGTACCTTTAGCATCTATTGGCTTAGCTAAAGGATTAACTACTCGGCCTAAAAAATCGTCACCTACAGGAATTTGAGCTATTTGTCCAGTTGATTTAACTGAACTACCTTCAAGTATGTTACGTCCATCACCCATTAATACCACACCAACATTATCGCTTTCTAAGTTTAATGCAATACCAATAGTTTGATCCTTATCTTCAAATTGCAATAGCTCTCCAGCCATTACTTCATCTAGTCCGTAAACACGTGCAATCCCGTCGCTAACTTGTAACACAGTACCGACATTAGCAACTTGTAATTCCTGGTTATATTTATCAATTTGTTGACGTATTATATTACTAATTTCGTCTGGTCTAATGTTTAACATATGATTTTATGATTTATGTTTGCAAATATTAATTTTAAATAGATAACTATACTTAATTTGTATCAAGATATAAAGACATTCTTTTTAATTTACCAGCCAAGCTAGCATCAATAATTTTTGATCCAATCTTAATTATAAAACCTCCTATTAAATTAATATCTTTTCTTATCACTAATTTCACTTGATTGCTATTAGTCATAGATTTAATTTTTTTTATTAAACTCTCTTGCTGTACTTCAGTAATATCAATAGCTGAATATAATTCAGCTATTGTAGTAGATTCTAGAACATATATTAATTCCAAATATTTTTGTATAATATTATGTAACAAAGAAATTCTTCTTCTATCAACTAAAACTAATAAAAAATTCATAACAAAATCATTTATTTGATTTTCAAAAAGTTTCTTTAGTATCTCCTTTTTTATAACACCATTAATTAAGGGATTTTGTAAAAGAATCTGTAAATCTTTAGACTCAGATAAAACAGTTGAAATTGACGATAAGTCTTTTGTAGCTTCTGTTAATAAATTTAGACTTTGAGCATGATCAATTAAAGCTTCAGCATACGGAGAAGCTATCTTTTCTTTAAAACTTTGATTACTCATAAATTAATCTTACCTTCTAAATGCATAATACCTTGATCTATTATTTTTTCCTGCATAATAGAGTTCATTTGACTTTTTAACTCGACACTAACCTTTTGTATTGCTAATACTGTAATTTGTTGCTGTATTTGTAATTTGACTTGATTCTCAGCAAACTTTACACTAGTTTTACTCGACTTAGTAAGTTTATCTATATCAAATTTACCTTGCTCTAATATAGATTCACGAACTTTTTTAGCTGTAATTTCTGCTTCATTAATAATTTGGTTAATAATTAACTGTGTTTGAGCCAATTGTTTTTCAGCCTCATTTAATCGAACATTAGCTTGTTTTAAACGCTCTTCTGATTCACTTATCGCGAATAGCACTTTACTTTGTCTATCAATTAAAATTGATCCTAAAAACTTTCGCAAAACATAGATTAGACCACTTAATAGAAGCAAAATGTTTAATACATTTGCTTCTAAAAAGTTAGAGTTAAAACTAATACCTGAATATAGTAACTCTTGACTAACAATCTGAAAAATTTTCATTTACTTATTATATAATCTTAATATTATTAATAATTATTAGTAAATTTTTTATGTAATATCATTTGTGTAAAATATTAATTATCTAATAATTTTTTCTGTATTTGATCACTCAAAATATCGATTTGAACTTCTAAACTTTTTAATGCTTGTTCCTTTTGAATATTTAATTCATTATAAGCATTTAAAAGTAACTTTTCTGCATCTTTTTGTGCTTCTTTAATTTTATCCGAAACAATTGATTGAGCTTCCTCTTGAGCGCTTTTTATAATTTTTTGAGCACTTTTTCTTGATTCGGCTAATTCACACTCATATGTTTTTGTTAACTCATCTGCCTTGACTAAAGATGCAGAAGCACTGGTCAAACTATTACGAATATATTCTTCTCGATCATCTAAAACATTGCTAACAGGCTTATAATACAACAGATTTAAAATTACAGTTAATGCAAGAAATTGTAAAGCCATTAAAGGAAGGGTAGCATTAAAATCAAACAATCCACCTTTTTTATGTGTTTCAGATACTTCGCTAAGTAAAGATATAATTATATGCATTAAGTACCTTTTATAATAATTTAATAAAAAAATTAGTTATTAATATCATAAAAACACTTAGTTTATTAATATGTTATCAAAATAAACTAAGTGTTTAAACAAAATTAACCAGTATAAGGATTAGCAAATAATAATGACAATGCAACTACTAGTCCATAAATAGTTAAAGACTCCATAAATGCTAAACTTAATAATAGTGTTCCTCTAATTTTACCTTCAACTTCAGGCTGTCTTGCAATCCCTTCTACTGCATTTGCTGCAGCACTTCCTTGACCAATACCAGGTCCAATAGCAGCTAAACCAACGGCTAAACCTGCAGCTATAACAGAAGCTGCTGAAATAATAGAATCCATAATTATTTAAAATTTTTTGTTAAAACATAGAAAATTAACATATTTCATTCATATGACATAGTTTATGAAAGATTATTAATAGATAACTTATTACACTCAATAAACACTAATTAATGATCTCCATGTCCTTCTAATGCTTCACCAATATAAGCAGCAGATAATGTTGAGAATATTAATGCTTGTATTGAACTTGCAAATAACCCCAAAATCATAACAGGTAAAGGAATTAAAATAGGAACTAATAATGTAAATACAGATACGACTAACTCGTCTGCAAGTATATTACCAAACAAACGGAAACTTAATGATAAAGGTTTAGTAAAATCTTCAAGCACATTAATTGGTAATAAAACAGGTGTTGGTTCAACATACCTAAGAAAGTAACCTATACCATTTTTGCTTAATCCAGCATAAAAATATGCTAATGATGTCAATAGAGATAGCGATACTGTAGTATTAATATCATTTGTTGGTGCAGCTAACTCACCTTCAGGTAAGTGAATTAGCTTCCACGGTATTAAAGCACCTGCCCAATTACTACCTAAGATAAATAAAAATATAGTAGCAATGTACGGTAGCCAAAATCTGTACTCATGTTCTCCAATCTGATTTTTTGCAATATCCTGTAAAAACTCTAAAATAAACTCCATAAAATTTTGAAATTTTCCTGGAGTTCTTTGTAAATTTCTTGTACCTGCAAAAGATAATACTACTAAAATAAATATAACTATCCAAGAAACAATAAAAACCTGGCCATGTATGTCATAACTTCCTATTTTCCAGTATAAATGTTTACCAACTTCTACGCTAGATAAAAAAAGAAAAGATGATACTTCATCGATGTTCTGTTGAAACATATTATTTTTCCAATTAATTTATAATAAAAATACCTTAAATAATTTTAAGATAGAAAACAGATACTTTTAGATAATAGATTTTATCATAATGATACCACTATAATTTGCTCTATGTTGATATAATAATTTGTTTTTGCTATTTATTTTGAATCATAGTTGAAACTTCATCTTTAAAATTACTATTTTTAGTTTCTAAACCTTCACCAAGTAAAAATCTTTCAAAGCGCCTAATTTTTATATTTTCACCCCACAACGAAATATGCTGTTTAACTAATTCTTCAACAGTAATTTCTGTATTTTTTATAAAATTTTGATCCATCAGTGACAATTCTTTAAGCCTTTTATCCAATCTACCATTAGCTATTTTATTCTTTATATTAACTGGTTTACCAGATAAATCTTCTTTTTGTAACTCTAAACTTTGTTCATAAGTAATTATATGATCAGGAATATCACTCTTAAAAACATAAGCAACAGATTGACATGCAGCAATTTGCATAGCTATATCTTTGGATAATTGATGAAACTCAGGCTGTCTAGAAACAAAGTCTGTTTCACAATTAATCTCAACTAATACTCCTATCCTAGAGCCTGCATGTATATAACTTTGAACTAATCCTTCAGTTGCCAGTCTACTAGATTTTTTGTCAGCTGAAGCCAACCCTTTCTTTCTTAATGCTTCTATTGCTATATCAATTTGGCCATCTGAAGCTTCTAAAGCTTTTTTACAATCGGTCATTCCAGCCCCAGTTTTATTACGCAATTCTTTAATATTTTCAACAGAAATTTTTTTAAGCATATATATATTAACTATAAAAATAAAAATGTGTCACTCGTATTAAAATAAAATAAATTTTTAACACTTTAATAAATTCATCAAAGTCCTCTTCCCTCCAATATAGAATCAGCTATTTTAGACAAAACTAGTTTTATGGATCTAATTGCATCATCATTAGCTGCAATAGGAATATCTACTATTTCTGGATTGCAATTAGTATCTAACATACATATTGTAGGTATACCTAATTTTATACATTCTTGTATTGCTGTAATTTCTTTTTTTTGATCAACAACAATAACTAAATCAGGCAACTTTTGCATCTCCTTAATTCCATTGAGATGTTTACGTAATCTATCTAACTCTTTACGCACTATTGATGCTTCTTTTTTAGGAAGATTATCAATTAAACCATCACGATCCTTTTGTTCAAGTTGATTTAATCTCTCAACCCTAGCTTTAATAGTAACCCAATTAGTTAACATTCCTCCTAACCATCTTTGATTTATATAAAATGAATTAGACCTTATAGCTTCTCTTGAAACAATGCCAGCAGCTTGGCGCTTTGTACCTAAAAATAAAAAAGTCTTACCTTGCTGAGAAGATTTTTTTATAAAATCACATGCATCATTAAGAAGTTGAGCAGTTTGAACAAGATCAATAATATGTATACCGTTTCTTTCTGTATAAATATAAGGGAACATTTTAGGATTCCATCTTCTCGATTGATGTCCGAAATGTACACCAGCTTCTAATAATTCTTCTAAAGATACTATTGACATAAATAATCTTAATTATAATTATAACGAATTAACTATAAACTTAAAATAGAAAATAACTATTTTTAAGTCAATAATAACATAAAAAAATATTTCAATATACATTAGAATAAATACTTTTAGTTAAAAGTATTAAATTAAAATTAATCATTCCGAGCTCCTCTATCATCTATGATTATATCTTCAAAATTACTTGTTGTATCTTGATTACTAAAATCAAAACTTATTGTTTTTGACTTAGAAAAATCATTAATTTTAGAGTAAATCTCTTCACTTACTTTATTAGAATTATAAGTATTAAAACCAGTACCAGCAGGTATTAACCTACCAATAATTACATTTTCTTTTAACCCTCTTAATTGATCAAGTTTTCCGTAAATAGCTGCTTCTGTGAGAACTTTTGTTGTTTCTTGAAAACTAGCAGCCGAAATAAAACTTTCTGTATTTAAAGATGCTTTAGTGATACCTAATAAAACAGGGGAATATGAAGCTTGTTTATTATCACTAGTTCCTAAAGAAAAATTAACAGTTTCAACTTTCTGTAATTCTACAAGTTCACCAGGTAGATACTTAGTATCTCCTCCATTTTCTATTTTAACTTTTGAAGTCATTTGTCTAACAATAACTTCAATATGTTTATCAGAAATATATACTCCTTGTGATTGATAAACAGACTGCACTTCTTTAACTAAAAAAAGTTGTATATCTAAAATACTCAGTTTAGAAGCCTTATAAAGATTTAAGCCTTGAGCTAAATAAGATTTAAATTTTCTCTCTAAAATAAGATGTAAATTAAATGATGTATCTATTTTTTTTCTTGCTTCTAAAATCTCTTCAATACGAGGTAATCCTTGCACAATATCGCCTGTTTTAAATCTTTCAAATATAAGTGTAGCAATGTTTTCTCCTCTTTTAATAAGACTTAAATTAGTAATATGTAGTAGTGAGCCACGAGATATTAAATAAGGCTGTCCTATTCTAATAGTTACTTTATTATCTTGTATTGAAATAACTTTACCAGAAATATTGATAGTAACATTTGAAGCAATCTCATCACCTGCATAAACATAGTTATTAACCCTAGTTTTTATCAATTGATTATTATTTATATTAATACTTAAAGTATTAAGCTCACTAATAATTAAAATCCTACAGCTGGCATTTTTCGTCTTTTCGATACAAGCTACTTTACCTTTAATAGATGAAAAAATACTGGTTTGAGAAATAATAGAGTTTGATTTAACATACTGACCATCATTTACTAATATTGAAGTTTTAGTATATAGATGATGATTTTTATTAAAAAAGGATTCTTTTATGGTTAAAAAATCAGCCGTTATGAATTTAATTAAACAAGCTGAATTATTATGTATTAAATTTGTAGAATGAAACTGTATATAACATTTAAGAGGAGAAGTGTCTTCTTGTAATTCAACAATTAAATGAGTCAAAACTAGATTCACACCAGAAACTGACTTCACTCTTTCACCATCCCTAAAATATGTTCTACGAACTAATTTAAGATTCACAAAATCAGTTGCAAAAGAATTATCAGAGAATTTTAATACTAAATTTTTAGTTGGAAGAGAATATATAATTACAGGTCTTAGTAAAATAAAATGCTTAGTTAAAATTTTAATATATTCCCAATAAACTAACTTATCTGTAGTTAACTGTTTTAATAAACTTTCACCAGGACGTAAAAACCCTCTATGTTTATCTAACTTAACATTATTTAGATCCACTTCAATTAATCTGCCAGGCTTAACTAAAATTTCTCTTATGATGCCATCTTTTTCTACAATTTCTAAAAACCCAGCATTATTAGCAAAAATATTCTGTATTATCTCTGTACCTGCATCTATAAAACATAAACCATTAACTAATAATAAAGAAATATCTTTATTTACAACATGAGTTTCTTCTGGTATCCATAATATATAGCCAGAACCATAGATATTATAAAACTCTTGTTCACCATTTTTTGAAAGTGATAAATCGAGATACTTAATAATACCACCAGTTTTAGTTTTATATGCATTTGAGATAAGATCTCCTATTACTTGTTGATGTGTAATTCTTTTATTTGGTTGACATTTTAAAAGAAATTTATCTTTATTTTCTGTTTCTAAAAAATATCGTTTATAATCATTTATAAACTCAACAAAAACTCTAATATTAGTATAAAGTTTAGAGGAAGTAACTAATAAAACTTTAGAATAAATATCGGTGTCTTTAATCACATAAATTTTTCCTTCCCTAGAGTTTAGCAAGTCTGAACGCGCTATTAATGAATTCTTATGCACCACTTGATTTTGAGATACCATGAGTTTAGTAAGCTTAGGTAAATTATATACTTCACCGGATAGAACCCAAACAACTAAATTTTTACTAATTGTATTACTTAAATCAAATTGATATAAATCATCCATATGAAGATGAACACTGCCTGAAAAATCTGCAACAACTGCTTTTTGAGCTCTTTCTGTAGATAACTTTTTATTAATTGGATACTCAGCTAGCACTTGACTTTTATTAACACTTTGAAATTTTTTTACGAAAAGTAATGAATTTTTGGGTATAAATAAACTTTTTTTCTGATTCTTCTCACCTATAATATTCAGATTAAAATCAGATTGAACTAACTGTACGTTATCACCATATCTATTACGAGTTTCTGTTAAAATAACATTATCCAGATAGTCAATTACACCATTTAAACTACTAATAATATTTTGAGATAGTTCACCAGTAAAAACGCCTCCTGTATGAAAAGTACGCATAGTTAACTGAGTTCCGGGCTCTCCAATTGATTGAGCAGCAATAATTCCAACAGCTTCTCCTAAATCAACAAGATTACTATGAGCTAAATTCCAACCATAACACAGTTGACATACTGAACGCAAAGATTCACATGTTAATGGAGAACGAACCAACACATTAATTAACTCTAAATTAGCAATCTTTTTTATTATATTTGTATCAATACACTGATTAGCTTTAGCTATAACAGTATTACTTTTAACATCAATAATATCTTCACCTAAAACTCTACCCAATAGAGATTGTTGTAATGAAATTAAAGTTTTTCTATTATCAAACATTTCTTCTAATAAAATTGCTTTAGATGTTTTACAATCATACTCGCGAATAATGACATCTTGTGCAACATCAACTAAACGACGAGTTAAGTAACCAGAATCTGCTGTTCTTAAAGCTGTATCTACTAATCCTTTTCTAGCTCCATAAGAAGAAATGAAATAATCTGTAATTGTCAAACCTTCTCTAAAGTTATGAAATATTGGTAAATCAATAATCTGTCCTTGAGGATCAGCCATTAACCCTCTCATTCCAACAAGCTGTTTAACCTGAGAAATATTAGCTCTAGCTCCAGAAAAGGCCATCATATATATTGAATTTAATGGATCTATTTGTTTAAAATAATTAATAACTTCTTGTTTTAGATTATCACTAGCATAATTCCAAGTATCAATAACTTTTTGAAATCTTTCAACAGCAGTAATCTCACCTCTTCTATAACGCTTATCAGTTTCTTGTATAGAAGAAAATGTTGAATTCAATAAATCATTTTTACTAGGCGGAATACGCAAATCCTCTAAACTCAAAGAAATACCAGCTTTAGTAGCATAATAGAAGCCTAAATCTTTTAATGTATCTGCCATATTAGAAGCTCGAGCAATACCATAAGTTCTAAAAGCCCAAGTTATTAACTTTTTTAACTCAGACTTATCAATCACTTTATTAAAAAAATAAATATTTGATAAACTACTTTTCATTTGAGTTCAATCCTGTTTTCTTAAGAATAAATCACTAAATAATTAAGGAATTCTGAATAGCATTATTAAATAAAATTCGACCAGCAGTCGTTCTTATATATTGAACTAATTTATTTCCTTGATTATCTAATTTAATTACTAAATTTGGATAATAAAGTAATGTATTACCATTAAGTTCGTTTAATACTTTATTTGGAGTAATATCAATATAATCATCAAAATTTAATTGACCATCAAAACGTACCCAAATAAAAGCTTGTAATTCTATTCTATTATTAGAATAAGCAACAATCGCGTCTTGTAAATTAGAAAAAAAATGATCTTTACCTTTTAGCGCAGATGGATTACCAGTAGTTAAATAGTAACATCCAAGTACCATATCTTGACTAGGCATTAAGATTGGAGATCCTGTAGCTGGTGATAAAAAATTATGAGGTGCTAACATTAGCAAACGTGCTTCTGCCTGAGCTTCTAACGATAAAGGAATATGAACCGCCATTTGATCTCCATCAAAATCTGCATTAAATGCTGGACAAACTAAAGGATGTAACTTAATTGCTCTACCATCAACTAAAATGGGTTCAAATGCTTGAATTCCCAAACGATGCAAAGTTGGTGCCCTATTTAGTAATACTGGATGACCATGAATTACTTCTTCTAACACATCCCAAACTAACATATCATTTTTTTGAATCAGTTTTTTAGCAGCTTTAATATTATTAACTAATCCCTCCACAATAAGACGATGTATCACAAAAGGCTGAAATAATTCTAAAGCCATTTCTTTAGGCAAACCACATTGATGTAATTTTAATTTAGGACCAACAACTATTACTGATCTACCAGAATAATCAACTCTTTTACCTAATAAATTTTGCCTAAATCTACCTTGTTTTCCTTCTATAATATCTGAAAGTGATTTAAGAGGTCTATTATTAGATCCAACAACAGTTCTACCTCTTCTACCATTATCCATTAATGAATCTACGGCTTCTTGTAGCATTCTTTTCTCATTTCTAATAATAATTTCCGGAGCCAAAATAGCTTTTAAACGAGCTAAACGATTATTTCTATTAATAATTCTACGATAAAATTCATTTAAATCTGCCGTTGCAAATCTTCCGCCATCTAATTGGACCATTGGTCTTAAATCTGGAGGAATTACTGGTATTACAAAAAAGATCATCCAAGAAAGTTTAGCTCCCGTTGAAGTAAAATTTTCTAACAAACGCAATCTTTTCATTTTTTTATTAAATTTAGTTGAAACTTTTTTATTTAAGTTAGGTTTTAAAGCTTCTTCCCTCAATAAATTTACTGTATTATGTAAATCAACATCTTTTAGTAAGCGATAAATTGCTTCAGCTCCTATTCCTACTTCAGTATCTACAACATCACTAGATTTTTTATATAAATTATCCTCTAAAAGTCTCCACTCGTGTCCTTCTAATAGCTGTTTATATTCAAGCTTATTATTATTACCAGGATTTAAAACAACATAAGAATGAAAATATACTATTTTTTCAACATCTTTAACTGTAAGATCTAAAGCTAAAGCAATGTAACTGGTACTACCTTTCAGATACCATACATGAGTTACAGGTGCTGCCAACTCAATATACGCCATTCTATTGCGTCTAACTTTAGATTCAGTTATTTCAACACCGCATCTTTCACAAACAATACCTTTATAACGAAATCGTTTATATTTACCGCAATGACATTCCCAATCCTTGACTGGACCAAAAATTCGTTCACAAAATAAACCATCCATTTCTGGTTTTAAAGTTCTATAATTAATTGTTTCCGGTTTTGTGACTTCACCAACAATTTGGCCATTAGGCAAAGTTCTTTCACCCCAAGAACGTATTTTATCTGGAGAAGCAAGACTAATTTTAATATAATCGAAGTGATTTTCAAGTTGATTCATATTGTAAACATCCTCAATATAAAAAAACATCTTTTACTATAGGCAAATCATTATAAGAACTATAATTAGCAAGAATATTACTATCAGCTTGATAGTTAAATTGAATTTTATGTACCGAAATATCTAGGCCTAAAGATTGTAATTCACGCATTAAAACTTTGAAAGACTCAGGAGTACCAGGCTTAGGAATAGGTTTACCTTTAACTATAGCATTAAGAGCTTCATTTCGTCCTTGCATATCATCAGATTTAACTGTAAGTAATTCTTGTAAAGTATAAGCTGCTCCAAAAGCTTCTAATGCCCAAACTTCCATTTCACCAAGTCTTTGCCCTCCGTGCTGAGCACGTCCGCCTAATGGTTGCTGAGTAACTAAAGAATAAGGACCAGTAGACCTTGCATGAATTTTATCATCAACTAAATGAACTAATTTTAACATATAAGCTTTACCAACTGTGACAGGATTATCAAATTGTTCTCCGCTTCTTCCATCAAATAAGAGAGTTTTTCCAGGATAATCATTACTAAATAACCAGGGATAGCCATTTATAATACTTGCTTGTTTTAATTTATTATTAACTAATGCTCTAGAAGCTTCTTGACCATACATCTCATCAAATGGAACAATTTTAAATCTTTTACGAAGATAATGACCAGCTAAACCTAACAAGCATTCAAAAAGCTGTCCTACATTCATCCTAGAAGGCACACCAAGTGGATTCAAAATAATATCAACATGAGTCCCATCCGGTAAAAAAGGCATATCTTGCCTTGGCAAAATTCTTGAAATAATACCCTTATTGCCATGCCTGCCAGCCATTTTATCACCGACTTGAATCTTACGTCTTTGTGCAACATATATTCTAACAATAATATTAGTCCCAGGTGGTAAATCATCTCCATTCTGTCTTTTAAAGACTTTGACATTTACTACTCTACCTTTTGCTGCATTTGGAAGTCTTAACGAAGTATCTCTAACATCTCTTGCTTTTTCACCAAATATTGCTCTTAACAATTTACCTTCAGGAAGTTGATCTGATTCACCTTTAGGAGTAATTTTACCTACTAATATATCTCCAGCATCAACCCAGGATCCAACAACAATTATTCCATTTTTGTCTAATAAAGAGATAAAATTATCACTAATATTTGGAATATTGCGCGTAATTTCTTCAGAACCTAATTTTGTCTGACGACACTCAATTTCATATCTCTCAATATGTATTGACGTATATAAATCATCATATACTAATCTTTCACTAATTAAAAAAGCATCTTCATAGTTATAACCTTCCCAAGGCATATAAGCAACTAAAATATTTTGGCCTAAAGCAATCTCCCCTGATTCTGTAGAAGCACCATCAGCAATTGCTTGACCTTTATAAATTTTTTCTCCAGGCCAAACAATTGGTCTTTGATTAATACATGTATCTTGATTAGATCTATAGTATTTTTTTAATCTATAGTGAATAATTTTACCATCATAATCTTGAATACCTATTTTAGTACCAGAAACATAATTGACTAAACCATCAGTCCTACTCACAATTACCATACCTGAATCTCTAGCTACTTTTGATTCTAAGCCTGTTCCAACAATTGGTTTTTCTGGATATAACAAAGGCACAGCCTGTCTTTGCATATTTGAGCCCATTAAAGCTCTATTTGCATCATCATGCTCTAAAAAAGGAATTAAAGCAGTAGCTGCTGATATTACCTGTATAGGAGAAACAGCCATATAGTCTACTTGACTACTAATAGAAGTAGTAAACTCTTGCCTATATCTGACTGGAATATGTTTATCTTGAATATAAGTATTATTTTGTAGCATAATATCAGCAGGAGCAATCTTAAGCTCGTCTTCCTGATCAGCAGTTATATAAATTAATGGTTCTTCTTTTAACACTTTAGAATTACTTACAATATAACAAGGAGTCTCAATAAAACCATAAGAATTAACACGAGCATAAATACTCAATGACCCTATCAGACCTGCATTAGGTCCCTCAGGAGTTTCAATAGGACATATACGTCCATAATGGCTAGGGTGTAAGTCACGTACTGCAAAACCAGCTCTATCTTTATTTAAACCACCTGGACCTAAAGAACTTATTCGTCTTTTATGAGTAATTTCCGATAAAGGATTCGTTTGATCCATGAACTGAGATAATTGACTAGAACCAAAGAACTCACGAATTGACGCAACCAAAGGTTTTGGATTCACTAAATTTGATAAACTTAAAGAGTCCAAATCACATATTACCATACGTTCTCTAATAATTCTTTCCAAACGACTAACACCTATACGAATTTGATTTTGCAAAAGTTCACCTACAGATCTAACTCTACGATTACCTAAATGATCAATATCATCAAATGTACCTACATTCTGTTCTTTAATATTAATTAAATAGTCAACAGCAACAATAATATCTTGCGGAGATAATACTCTAAAACTTTTTGGTACTTTTAAATTGAGCTTCTGATTAATTTTATGTCTACCAACTTCACTAAGATCGTATCTCCTAGGATCAAAAAAACGGGAGTATAACATTTGCCTAGCAATTAATAGAGTTGAAGGTTCGTTAGGACGAAGTTTGCTATATACTATTAAAATTGATTCTTCATCAGTTAATTCTTCGACTGAATATTTACCTACTTCTTTAAACAACTCTTTTTGCTCATATGAACAAGAGCCATTGACCAGAAAACTGTATTTATTTAAACGAGTTTTAATTTCTTCATAGTTAAGACCAATAGCTCTTAAAAAAACATATGCATTAACTTTATGAGTTTTATCAATTTTTACCCAAATTTGATCTTTAGCATCTATTTCAAACTTTAACCATGAACCTCTATTAGAAATAAGGCTCGCACTATATATATATTTATTATTTTTATCTAATTCTTTTTTATAATATATTCCAGGGCTTCTAACAATTTGATTAATTATAACTCTTTCTGTACCAGATATAATAAAAGTTCCTCTATTTGTCATTAAAGGGATATCACCAATAAAGACTTGTCTTTTTTTATATTTTTTATGCCTATCTATATTAACTGAAGAATTATTACAATCAAAATTTTTTTGTTTTTTGATAAATTCAGTATCTTTTCTTGTTAATTTTGAAGGTATATAAATTTGCACACTATAAGTTTTATCACGACTTTTAGCTTTACGAACACTATAACGAGGAAATTTCAGTTTATAATCTCGACCAAAAAACTTTAACTCTAATTTACCTGTAGGATCAGTAATAATATGAAAAGAATCTAAAACTTCAACTAAACCCTTTTCTAAAAAAAGCCTAAAACTTTTGATTTGTATTTCAACTAAATCTGGTACTATAGATACAGAAATATTCTTTTGTAACATTAAAAACTCCAGATAGGTAACATAACAAACAATTTACTATTTAAATACAAAAATATAAAATTTTTGAAATTTAAATAAGATGATTTATCATACAATACATAAATTATTGAATAATTATCAGAAACACTTTATAATTATAAATTAAACTAAGAAATCTAATATATATACTAAAACTTAATTGATGATATTAGCTAATCTTGATTTTTTACGCGATGCAGTATTTTTATGCAATACTTTTCTTTTTACAGCTTTATCTATTATTTGATAGACTAAAGACAGATTATTTAGGCATATATTTAAGTTTTCCTCACTATTATTAGTTGAAGTATTTTTAACACTAAAAATATATGTTTTTATTGCTTTTTTTATTAATAGTTTATACTTACGATTAAGGTGACGATTTCTTAATATAATTTTACTGTTCTTAACATGTGATTTAGTTTGAGGCATATTATAAATTTACAATTCGAATTATACTAATGTAAAATTGTTTTAAAGTTTTAATAATTATACATTATCACTAAAAGATACACAATATTATATAAAACTTGATAAATAATAATATGTTATGAAATAATAAAAAACATCAAAATAAATCATGGGAAAAAATAAGGAATCAAGAATAGTAATCACACTAGAATGCGAATGTAGAAATAACAAATCGGTTAAAAGAAAAAATGGAATCTCTCGTTATACTACATGCAAAAACAAAAGAAATACACCAAATAGATTAGAAATTAAAAAATTTTGCACTTATTGTAACACACACAAAACGTTTAAAGAAATTAAGTAATAAATAAAAGTTAATAAATATGTATAACACAAGCAATTTTAAAGAATTACCAAAAGATATAATAGATTATAAAGACATAGATTTGTTAAGAAAGTTTATTAATGATCAAGGTAAAATTTTATCTCGCCGCTCTACTGGACTAAACTCAAAGCAACAAAAAAAAATTACCAAATCTATTAAAAGAGCACGCCTACTTGCATTATTACCATTTTTAAAAAGAGACTAATAAGCATGATCTAGATGAAACGATTGAAAGTTAATATACTTTCATCTTTCAACACAAAACTATAAAGTTTTTTCTTTAGCAACTAAATTATAAGCCTGTATTATATCTAAATTTTGCCATAACTCAAAATCTGACATCAATCCACATTCATTAATCGCAATAACTTCCTCAACATCATTTTTCATTCTTTTTAAAGAAAGAATAAAACCTTGATATATAATAGAATTATTACGATAAACATGAATATAAGAGTTTTGATTGATTTTACCTTCATTCACTATACAACCCGCAACATAGCCTTTATTCATATTAAAAACTGTTTGTACAGTAGCATTACCTATTAAAATTTTATCATAAGCTGGTTCAATTAAATTAAGCATCATAGATTTAACATATTCAAGTAAGTCATAAATCACATGAAAAACCTTAACATTAATTTTATATTTTTTTAATAAACTATTGATATGAGATAAAATATTAACATTAAAAGCAACAATAAAAGAACCTGTTGCTACTGCAAGTTGGACATCACTATTTGAAATATTACCAAAACTAGCAGATATAATGTTAATTTGAACCTTAGATTGAGAAATATTAGATAAAAGATCCAAAATAGCCTCTAATACACCTTGAGTATTTCCCTTAAGAATTAATTTTAACTGCTTTATCTCTAAACCATCATCTAAAGTAATTCTTGTATTAAGAGATTTTAAAGCTATATCTAATTGCTTAACATTTGAATGATTTAAACAATATTCTTTAGCATTCTTTTCATTATTAAATACACAAAAAACTAATCCCGCCTGAGGTACATCTGTAAAGCCTAAAACTTGCACTATAGAAGATGGTCCAGAAGATTTAATTTTAACATTAGACGCATCAGTAATACTTTTTACCTTTCCATATAAATTTTCAGATACAATTATATCACCAAGTTTTAGAGTACCATTTTGTATAAGCACATTAGCTACAGAACCTTGCTTTTTATCAACATATGACTCAAGAATAGTACCAGTAGCTAAGTCTTGTGGATTAGCAGTAAAATTTTTAGTGCTTGATAAACTACAAATTGTAGATAATAATAAATTAATATTTTCACCGTTAATTGCACTTACTTCAACAAGAGGAATATCACCTCCCCATTCTTCACATAATACATTATAATTAGCTAAATTTTGTTTAATGTTTGATAAATTGCTAAGCGATTTATCTGACTTTGTAATAACTATAATACAATCTAAACTCATATCTTTTATATAATTAATAGCTTCAACAGTTTGTGGTTTCAACCCATCATCAAGAGCTATAACTAATAAAACAATATCAGTTACCTTAGCTCCTCTAAATCTCATTTTACTGAAAGACTCATGTCCAGGCGTATCTAAAAATATTAATTTTGTTTGTTGAAGATTATAATTCCAAACTACTTCATAGCCTGAAATTGCTTGTGTTATTCCACCAGATTCTTTACTTACTAAATTTGTCTTTAAAATTGCATCCAATAATGTTGTTTTTCCATGATCAACATGACCTAATATAGTTATTACTGGAGATCTTGTAATACTCATTGAAGAACTACTTATATTTTGTTGTTGACGATCATCAATCTTTTGGCTTGATGGCAATTCAATTATAGTAAAACCATAATTTTCTGCAATACAACGTATTATACTTACATCAAGTACATGGTTAATAGTCGCAGAGATACTTTTATTCAGAAATAAATAAGTTATGATCTCTGCCTCAGGTACACAAATTTGTAATGATAAATCTTGTATACTAAGTGGTTTATTTAATATAATACTTTTATCTAATTGAGTAAGATTTACATCTTGTTGAGATTGAAAATCACCTATATTATCACTTGCCGAAACATCTACTTTCAATTTATATTTTTTTTTGTTTTTAGCATTAATTTTAGGCAACTTTGTGCTAGATCTATTCAATAAATCTTGAGAAAATGCATCATCTGATGTATTAACAAAAAGTTTAACATCTTCTATATCATCAGAGGTTTTTCGTTTATTCTTAATTAATTTAACTTTTGATTTTTTAAGTTTATTCGAATCTTGTTCATAAGAACTAACTCTATGCTTTTTTTCAAATTTACTTAAACTATTTGTTACAGAACCAACATTTTCTTTTAAGGAAGTATTAATATTAATCTTAGATGTAGATAAAAAATGACGTGAACCTATGATATTGAGTAATTTAGGCTTTTTTAATGATAAAACATCATCATAATAACTTAAATTAACAAAAGAATTAATTGTATTAAAAACTTTGATTTTAGGTTGAAATAAACAATAACTTTTATAAAACATATTTATGATCTGTATTAATAAGATAATTTATAAAATTTTTAATTTTATAAAATATTACAATTATATTAACAATAAAAATAGATCATAAGACTAAACAAATTCAATCATGCCAAGAATTCAAAAGAATGATAACTTTATAGATAAAACATTTACAATATTAGCAGATATCATATTAAAAGTTCTACCAACAAGCAAAGAAGAAAAAGAAGCATTCTATTATTATAGAGATGGAATGTCTGCACAATCTGAAGGAGAATATGCAGAAGCATTAGAAAACTATTATGAAGCACTACAATTAGAGGAGGATCCTTATGACAGATCATACATTCTATATAATATTGGACTGATATATGCTAGTAATGGAGAACATATCAAAGCACTAGAATATTATCACCAGGCGCTAGAATTGAATTCTAACTTACCACAAGCACTTAATAATATTGCTGTTATATATCATTATCAGGGATTAAAAGCAATAGATAATAAAAAACTTAACTCATCAAAAGAAATGTTTACAAAAGCAGCTAAATACTGGGAGCAAGCTATTACATTAGCCCCTAATAATTATATTGAAGCACAAAACTGGTTAAAGACAACTGGTCGAGAGTATAGTATAGACTAAACATTTTAAAATCAGACAAAGTTTGACATATATATTATATAATATTATTGATTAGATAGTTTATCTGTCTTAAATTAATAAAAGAAACTCTGTTAATTAACTAAACTATTAATATATAGAAAAAAGAAAGCCATTATGAAATCATTAAAAGAAGGATCAGTTATACAGATAATTGGACCTGTTTTGGATATAGAATTTCCAAATGGAAAACTACCTAGAGTTTTTAACGCTTTAAAAATACAAGGACCAAATAGTACTATTACATGTGAAGTACAACAATTATTAGGTGATAATAAAGTTAGAGCAGTTGCTATGAGTTCAACTGAAGGACTAAAAAGAGGAGCTGAAGTAATTGATACAGAGGAACCAATAACAGTTCCAGTTGGTATACCAACATTAGGAAGAATTTTTAATGTACTAGGCGAACCAGTAGATAATCTAGGAGATGTTTCTTCAGAAGATTGCTTACCAATACATAGAGTAGCACCATCATTTACACAACTTGAGACAAAACCATCAATATTTGAAACAGGTATAAAAGTGGTTGATTTACTTGCTCCATATAGAAGAGGTGGAAAAATAGGCCTATTTGGCGGTGCAGGAGTAGGCAAAACCGTGTTAATCATGGAATTAATTAATAATATAGCAAAAGCACATGGCGGAGTATCTGTATTCGGTGGAGTAGGTGAAAGAACAAGAGAAGGAAATGACTTATATGAAGAAATGAAAGAATCAAAAGTAATAAATGCAGAAAAACTAACAGAATCAAAAGTAGCGCTTGTTTACGGGCAAATGAATGAGCCGCCAGGAGCTAGAATGCGAGTAGGTTTAACTGCACTTACAATGGCAGAATATTTTCGTGATATTAATAAGCAAGATGTACTATTATTTATTGATAATATCTTTAGATTCGTACAAGCAGGATCTGAAGTGTCAGCTTTATTAGGTAGAATGCCATCAGCAGTTGGTTATCAACCAACATTAGCAACTGAGATGGGCGCATTACAAGAAAGAATTACATCAACTACAGATGGATCAATTACATCTATACAAGCAGTTTATGTACCAGCTGATGATTTAACAGATCCTGCTCCTGCAACAACATTTGCGCATCTTGATGCAACTACTGTTTTATCTAGAGGATTAGCAGCCAAAGGGATATACCCAGCTGTAGATCCCCTAAGTTCTACATCAACAATGTTACAACCAGATATAGTAGGTATTGAACATTACTCAACAGCTCAACAAATAAAATCAACACTACAAAGATATAAAGAGCTACAGGATATTATTGCAATCTTAGGACTAGACGAATTATCTGAGGATGATAGATTAACTGTAGCTAGGGCTAGAAAAATTGAAAGATTTTTATCACAACCATTCTTCGTAGCAGAAGTATTTACTGGTTCTCCTGGCAAGTACGTATCATTAGAAGAAGCAATTAAAGGTTTTCAAATGATTCTTAAAGGAGAATTAGATGATCTACCTGAGCAAGCATTTTACTTAGTAGGAAATATAGAAGAGGCAATAGCTAAAGCAGAAACTTTAAAATAAAATAATATTATGACACTAAAAATTCGCGTAATTGCACCTGATAAAATAGTATGGGATGCAGAAGCCGAAGAAATTATTTTACCTAGTAGTACAGGACAATTAGGTATATTAACAGGACATATTCCACTACTAACTGCATTAGACATAGGGGTAATGCGTGTTAGAATTAACAAAGACTGGAAACCAATTATTTTATTAGGAGGTTTCGCAGAAGTTAAAAACAATAAAATAACAATATTAGTAAATGGAGCTGAAGAAGTAACAGAAATGAACTTAGAAAAAACAAAAATTGAATTGGAAGAAGCAACTAATGCTGTTGAAGAAGCTAATTCAAGTAAAGAGAAAATTGAGGCAACTCAAGTACTTAGAAAAGCAAAAGCTAGACTACAAGCAGCAATAGTAAGCAATAATTAGAATATTGAATCAAAACCTGAAAATAAATCTTCAGGTTTTAATTAAAATTAAATATCAAAAAATTAACTTAAACCAGAACAAATATAATCAAAATATAATCCCATTTCTTTTCCAGCATCAGATCCAACTAATGAAGTAGTAACTTCTTTCATAGCTTGTATAGCTTGTATTGTTGCTCCAATTGGAACACCCAAAGAATTATATGTTTCTTTTAAACCATTTAGCACTCTCTCATCTAAAATTGATGGATCTCCTGCTAACATTCCATAAGTTGAATATCTTAGATAATAATCTAAATCTCTTATACAAGCTGCATACCTTCTAGTTGTATACATATTACCTCCTGGTCTAGTAATATCAGAGTATAAAAGCGCCTTAGCAACTGACTCTTTTATTATAGTAGCTGCATTAGCAGCAATAGTAGCTGCTGCTCTTACTCTTAATTCACCAGTCTGAAAATAACCTCTTAATTTTTCCAATGAATTATCATCTAAATATTTTCCTTGAACATCTGCTGTATTAATTACAGAAGTAATAGCATCTTGCATAAAATAAATTTCCTTATTTTTTTAATATAAAACTAATATTAAATTTCAGCATGTGTAAATTAATTGAAATATAAACAAATAGTTAGACTATTGCATAGCACCTAAAGTATAATCAAAGTAAAAACCCGCTTCAGCAGAATCTTCACCAGATAACAGAGAACAAGCTATATTTTTCATACAACGAACACCTTCAGCTACACCAGAAATTGGAGTACCCAATGAATTATACATTTCTTTCACCCCAACTAAACCAATTTCTTCAATTGGTGTAACATCACCAGCTACAATGCCATAAGTTACAAGTCTTAAATAATAATCTAAATCTCTTAAGCATGTTGCAGTCATTTCTTCTCCATATGCATTTCCTCCTGGAGATACTACATCTGTTCGCTTTTGAAATAGCTGTTGCCCTCCTTGTTTTACAATAAGCTCACGATTATCAGTCAATATTTGCGCTATTCTTAATCGTCTTTGTCCAGATAGAACAAAACTTTTAATTCTATCTAACTCTCCAGGACTCAAATATCTTGCTTCTGCATCTGCGTTTACAATAGATTTAGTAACAATACTCACAATTAAAAATCCTTATATTTTTATATTAATTAAATAGATTACAAAGTTATTATTAACTTTAGTACAACCATATCTAAAAATAAATTTAACATATTTTAAAATACATCTAAAGATTAGAATAATAAAAAAAACATATAATAAAATAATTTTAGAAATAACTAAATATATTTTAAGAAAAAGTACTAAAACAAGAAAGTTAATTAATAACTAAACTTAACTTAAAGTAATATACAATTAATAACTAGAGGTTGAAGGAAAACCTGAAACAATAATACTTGTATCTTGCTTTGTAAAGCTATTATACAACTTTTCTGTATTTGGAAAATTAGCAGCAGGTAGTGTTGGAAAACGTCTATAAGGAACTGTATTAGATCCAAAAACTCTCTTATATTCAATACTATTCACTATAGTGGATACAAGGGAACATAAACCTTGAGATGCTAAAATTTGATTATAATATCTAACCTCAGATTGATTATTTGGAGCTCGACCTAAAAAATGCTTTGTAGAAAGTTCTATAACTTTAGTATTAGGATAAGGTTGATAAAACTCTTTTCTATATAAATTAGAAAATCCTAATTGCTGTATTAAATTCTGCACTGTTATTTCGGAAGCCATAAAACTTTTTTCTAGACTATAAAATTGATCTCCAATAGTAAGAGTACCAAGATCTCTTTCAAAAATTTGCCTATAAGCTGCTCGTAAAATTTGAACTTTATCAAAAAACTTAGATGATTCATTTAACACAAATAACTTAAATTGATATCTTTGATTAGTTACTCCCTGCGCAATTCTTTGATTTATGCTATTCAAACTACGTTCTTCTTTCAATTGACTTAAACTAATAAAATTAATCTCACTAGGCTTACTTATAGAACTAAAAATAAAATTACTATTTGACAAACCTCTAGAAAAAACAGAAGAGGAAGTAATATAACGTTCATAAGGCACAATAAAGTCTCCAAAAGATTCAGTATATTCTAAACTATTTAAGATTGAGTCAATCATAGAATAATAACCTTGTTTGTAAACAATATTGAAATATTGATCTATTTCTTGTCTACTATATGTAGGTCTACCAATTAATTTAATATGTATATATTCTATGGCTTTACAAATATAAAATTTATCCCAATATAAACATCTAAACACAGAAGATTTTACAAGTAAACTAATAAATTCTTTGACAGAAATTAGAGAATTTTTAAACTGATTTTCATACTTTAATATAGACGACAACTCTTCTCTATAAACAAATCTACCGAATACTCTTAAATATATTGCGGAAATTATTTGTTGAATTGTAAGGGACTCATCCTTTTTACTAAATACAATTGGACCTATAGCTTTTACATTTTTATTTCTTAAGTTTGGGCTGCCAATTTGATTGTATATGCCAGGACCATATCTAACTAAAAGTCTCCTAGTGTCTCTGGTAAAGAAAGATGATTTCGTTCTTAGAGCTACCGTACTTTTAGGAAAAATAGCTCCAAATTGTAAGCTAAGAGGATCATTACTCAAGCCATAAGGATGTTGATTAGATAACTTAGACTTATAATCAGCAAATAAAGTAATAAAATCAGGAACTTTTCTAAATACAGCGCTATAATTAAATAATCTTATTTGTGGCCCCCAATTTCTAGATTCCTGAGCTTCTTCTCCCAAATTACGTAAATAAGGAACGGTCTCTTCACCAAAATAATCTGCATATTCTTGAGAATTAACAAAATTGTCAACTAAACCATGTAGCCCTCTACTAGAAACAATACAAAAATACCTTTGGAACTCTTGGATTGAACTTAAACCTCTACCTAAAAAATGTCTACAAGATAACTCAATAACACGACTATTAACAAAAGGTTGATTGAACTGTTGTTTATAAACAAAAGATTTACCTAAAAACCTAACAAACTCTTTAATAGATAATTTACCAATTTTTACTTGAGACTCCAAATCAGTAAACTGTAAATTATATGCTTTAGATATATTTCGTTCAAAAACTTGTCTATAACAAGCACTTATAACTCGTTTTTTTTCATCATTAGATAAACTACTTTTCATTACAAATCTCTGATTAGGAACACCAGCTTGATTGTAAATTTGAGGCAAACGTAAACCCTGCATATCAGTCGATAATCTTTTACGTACTTTATCACTTAAACTAGAAGACTCAAATTCTAAAATCAGCACATCAAAGTATTGCTTCACTAGTTGTTTAGACTCCAAATCATCTTTAAATAAATTTAAAGATAACTTACGCATTTCACGCAAAGCGACTATTGCCGCAGCACTAGAACAAGCATTATCAATTAATTCTCTTAACCCTCTTATATTAACAGAAAGTATATTAGAATCCCCAGAAATTATTGCATAAGTTAAATATCTCAAAAACCAATCTAAATCACGCAGAGACTTTTTCATACGTTCAGATCCATACTTAACAATATTAATAGGCCTAAAACCTGGCGGTAATGGATCGCTTGGGTCAAACACTACAGAAGAAATATTATCAAATAAATTATTTGAAGAATTCCCAGATAACTCTTTAGAAATAAATACTTGATTATTAGAATCAATATCTAAAAATGAAGCTTGAGGTCTTTCTAAATAAGAAATCGAAGAACCTCCAACAAAAATTTTATCAGCTGCTCTAGAAACTAAAAAATTAGCATTTTTAGTTAATAGTTGAACAACTTCTAAACGTTTACTACCAGAACTAAAAAAAGAAACTAATTGACTTAATTCACCTAACTGCAAAAATCTATCTTGTTGCTCAGCCTGTAAAATACTAGAAAGAGAAACTGTTCTATACATTTTAGGTTGAATTAAAGGACTACCACCACTAGCTTTAACAATCATAAAAATATAAATCCTTAATTTTATAAATTAATAATAATATTTAACCTTTTTATATTTATGTGATAACACAGAGATAAAACTATTAATATAATATAATTAAATATAATAACTACCTTGAATAAAGATAACTTTTTTAATAATAAAAATATGAAGCAAATATATGAAAAAGATAATAACAAATATAAATATATGCCTATTTTTGAACACTTAAGTGAATTAAGATCAAGAATAATATCATCATTAATCACATTTGTTATAACATTAATCGTATGTGTGATTTATACAAAAGAAATAACATTGATTTTACAAAAACCTGCTATAGGAATTAAATTTTTACAATTAGCACCAGGAGAATATCTTTTTGTTTCTATTAAAATTTCAATTTACTCTGCAATCATTATAAGCAGTCCATTCAGTATATATCAAATATTACAATTTATTTTACCGGGTTTAACAAAAAAAGAAAGCTTATATATAGTTCCTATATTAATGAGTTCTATTACATTATTTTTTTTAGGTACATTTTTTTCTTACAAATTCTTAATTCCTATTACATTACAATTTTTAATTAGATATGGATCTGAGTTAATAGAACCAATATGGTCATTTGATGAATACTTCAACTTTGTAATATTAATAATACTAAGTACAGGACTATGCTTTCAAATACCAATTATACAAATTTTACTGGGAATTACAGACATAATAAAGTGGGAAAAAATGCTAGATAAATGGAAATACGTCGCATTCATAGCAACGATCACAGGAGCTATTATAACACCATCAACTGATCCAATCACTCAAATTTGTATGACGACAACTATATTAGTATTATATTTTGGAGGAATAATTATTCTCAAAACAATTAAAAAATAAAGACTACAAATGAATATATCAATTTATTATTTTATGTTCAATAATGAATGTAGAATGTTATTATAGATAAAAAATAATAAGTAAATTACCACCTAAATATGAAGAAAAATATTATACTAATAACCATCAAAGAAATTTTAATAATACTATTCAGCATTACTAGTATAATGAATATTTCAATACAAACGGCACATAGCTTTCCTATATACGCACAACAAGGATATGAAAATCCTAGAGAAGCAACTGGGCGTATTGTTTGCGCAAACTGTCACTTAGCACAAAAAACAGTATCTATAGAAGTACCAAAGTCTATTTTACCAAATAGCGTGTTTGAGGCTAAAGTTTCAATTCCTTATGATACTAATAATAAACAAATACTAGGAAACGGGTCAGAAGGAAGTTTAAACACAGGCGCTGTACTAATATTACCAGAGGGCTTTAAACTAGCTCCTAAGAATTTATTGAATAATGAGATGAAAGATAAAACAAAAAATTTTTATGCACAATCTTATAGTAAATCAAAAGAAAATATATTAGTTATTGGACCTGTGGCAAGTAAAAATAACCAAGAAATTATATTCCCAATACTATCTCCAGACCCGCAAAAAGATAAAAACGTATTTTTCTTAAAATATCCAATATATGTCGGAGGTAATAGAGGACGTGGTCAAATTTATCCAACAGGAGAAAAATCTAACAATAACATAATTACGTCAAGGGTCAATGGAACAATCAAGAATATAGAGGAAAAAGTTTCAGGTGGTTTTTCAATCAGTATACGAAAAAATGATGGAGAAATAGTCAACGAAGATATTCCAAAAGGTTTAAAAGTTATAGTATCAGAAGGAAATATTATTTCAGTAAATCAAAACTTGACTAATGATCCTAATGTTGGAGGCTTCGGTCAAAACGAGACAGAAATAGTACTTCAAAGTCCTACTAGAATCAAAAGTATGATTACATTTTTTATAAGTGTTACAATAGCACAAATATTTTTCGTTTTAAAGAAAAAACAATGGGAAAAAGTGCAAGCAGCAGATATGAATTTTTGATATTAAATAATATTTATAATAAATATGAACATTATTTAATGAATTTATGCTAAAGTTATCAAGATAATAATCTTTGTGCAGTCTCAACAATTTGTTGAGGCTGTACAAGAGTTGCTTTTTCTAAAGTACCATTATAGGGAGTAGGAATATCTTGAGATGATAGCCTAATGATGGGCGAATCTAAAAGATCAAAATAATTATCATTCACTTGAGCAATAATTTCTGCTGCTATTCCACCAGTTTTCATACATTCTTCAACAATTAATAAACGATGAGTTTTATTTAGAGATGCAATAATTGAATTAATATCAATCGGCTTTAGAGATATTAAATCAATAATTTCAGGATCATAACCTTGTTGAACTAATATATCTGCAGCTTGCAAAACATGGTAACGCATACGAGAGTAAGTCACAATAGTAATATCAGTTCCCGGTCTAACTACTTCAGCTTTATCTAAAGGAATAAAATATTCATGTTGAGGAACCTCATCTTGTAAATTATATAACAAAACATGTTCAAAAAAAATTACAGGATTATTATCCCGAATAGCAGATTTCAAAAGCCCTTTAGCATTATATGGTGTAGAACAAGCAACAATTTTTAAACCTGGTATAGCCTGAAAATATGCTTCTAATCGCTGAGAATGCTCTGCACCAAGTTGCTTACCTACACCACCAGGCCCACGTATAACTAAAGGTATCTTAAAATTACCACCAGAAGTATAACGTAACATACCTGCATTATTAGAAATTTGATTAAATGCTAATAATAAAAAACTCATATTCATACCTTCAACTACTGGTCTCAAACCAGTCATGGCTGCGCCAATTGCCATACCCATAAAACTATTTTCAGCAATTGGTGTATCTAAAACTCTAATATCTCCATACTTGACATGTAAATCTTTAGTAACTTTATAAGATCCACCATAATGCCCAACGTCTTCTCCTAAAACAAATACAGATTTATCTTTTTGCATTTCTTCATCAGTAGCTTCACGTAAAGCGTCGAACAAAAAAATTTTACCCATAGTTTATCGATGTTATTGTATAAGTTTATTAAATTAGAAATAAGTAAATTAATTATCTACAAACAAATATTTTTTTAATTCATTTACATTAGGTTCTGGACTAGACAATGCAAAATCAACAGAATGCTGTACATTTTTTTTAATTTCCAATTCAGCTACGCTTAACATGTTAGAATCAACTAATTGATTTTTAATAATATAACTTTTAAAATTTTTGATAGGATCACGAGCCAACCATGCATTTTTTTCCTGCTTTGATCTTAATTCATCCGGATCAGCTAAAGAATGTCCTCTAAAACGATATGTTAATGCCTCTATTAACGTTGGACCTTTACCTGATCTTGCTCGAGCTATTGCTTTTTTTGCTACATTTCTAATAGCTAAAACATCCATACCATCAACTTCAATACCTGGTAAACCAAATGCTTGAGCCTTTTGATGTATTTCAGGTAACGAAGTTGAACGATGATGAGCCATTCCAATAGCCCATTGATTATTTTCTACAACAAATATAATAGGTAGTTTCCATAAAACAGACATATTTAAGCATTCAAAGAATTGACCATTATTAGTAGTACCATCTCCAAAAAAACAGACTGTAACACTTAATAAACTTTTATTATTTAAAATTTGTTTTCTATAAATACTTTGAAATGATGCTCCAAGAGCTACAGGTATACCTTCACCAATAAAAGCAAAACCCCCCAAAAAATTATGTTTCGCAGAAAATATATGCATTGATCCACCACGTCCTTTACTACATCCAGTTTCTTTACCAAATAATTCTGCCATAACATTTTTAGGATGAACACCTTTACTTAAAGCATGAACATGATCACGATATGTACTACAAACATAATCGTCTGAATTAAGCAATTGTATCACTCCAGTAGAAACAGCTTCTTGTCCATTATATAAATGAACAAAACCAAACATCTTTCCACGATAATACATCTGTGCACACATATCTTCAAAATAGCGTCCTAATAGCATATCTTTATATAAAGATAAAGCTACATCTTTACTAATATGCTTATTATCAGTAGCATCACTTGATAAAAAAGTTAATGGTAGAACTGTTTTTCTTTTTTCTTTACACATTTTGATATAGACATTTCCTAGAAAATTAATATACAAAGTATAATCAAATAAATATACTAACTAATCCATTATATCATAATTATATAAATAAGACATAAAAGATAATTAGGGTATTATAAAATTTAGAATATATATAAAATATATTATGATAATATTTTGATAATTAATACAAATTTACAATTAACTATTTTTTCAATCTATATATGAAGTCAATAAAGACTGAACTAGAACAATTAAATACAAATTTACATAAAATGATTGCTGCAGAAAATCCAATTTTATACTCAGCTGCAGAACAATTATTTAATGCTGGAGGAAAAAGAATTAGACCAACAATTCTCTTTTTAATCTCTAAACTTACTAGCAAAGATAAAATAATATCAACAGAACAAAAAAGGCTAGCAGAAATAACTGAAATTATACATACAGCTAGCTTAGTACATGATGATATAGTAGACAATTGCGATAAAAGAAGAGGGATAAAAACTGTACATACTGTATTTAATAACAAAATAGCTGTATTAGCAGGAGATTTTCTATTTGCACAATCATCATGGTATTTAGCAAATTTAAACAACTTAGATGTTGTCAAAACTATTTCAAAAATCATTACTGATTTTGCAGAAGGAGAAGTTCAACAGGGAATGACCTCTTTTGATTCACAAATTTCAGTAGAGGAATATATAGAAAAATCTTTTTATAAAACAGCATCATTAATTGCTTGTAGCTGTAAAGCTACAACAATATTAAATAAAAGCGACAAAAACATACAGAATAATTTTTATTTATATGGTAAACACTTAGGATTAGCCTTTCAAATAATTGATGATATATTAGACGTAACAGGGTTATCAAAAGATCTCGGAAAACCTGCTGGATCCGATTTAATGAATGGCAATTTAACAGCACCATTAATATTTACTTTAAATAAGAAATCAAAACTACAAAAAATGATAGATCAAGAATTTCAATTCAAAAACAATATTAATGAAGCTATTAAAATCATCAAAAATACTAATGGTATACAAAAAGCAAAGGATATTGCAGAAGAGCACATTCAACTAGCTATACATATAATAAAAGGCAAATATTCAGACACTAATAATAAAGAATTACTTTTATTAACTTATTATTTAATCAATAGAATTAAATAACATAATTAGCTACTGGGTTTAATAAATTGAATAAAATAATTAAAAGCATGCTGATCAATTAAAACTAACTGAGATAATACTTTACGATTTAATGCAATCTTTTTGTTTTTTAACAAATAAATAAATTCACTGTAATTAATATTATAAAGCCTAGCTGCAGCGTTAATACGAATAATCCACAAACGACGATAATTACGTTTTCGCTGTTTTCTACCGATATATGAATACTTTAAAGCTTTAAGCACCTGTTGCTTAGCGGTACGAAAAAGCTTAGAATGAGAGCCTCTAAATCCTTTGGCTAATTTCAAGATTTTTTTTCTTCTTTTACGAGCAATATTACCTCTTTTAATTCTTGTCATACATATTTTTATACTACTAATTTAATTAAAATAAGGTAAATTATTTATAAAATTACCTTTATCATAACAATGAACAATACTAATTCTACGTAAATTACGTTTTCTTTTACTACTCTTTTTCTGTAAAAGGTGACTTTTGCCAGATTTACGCTTCAATATTTTATAATTACGAGTAACCTTAAAACGTTTACAAGTAGACTGATTAGTTTTTAATTTATACATATATATTATTATATTATATAAAGATTATGAAAATCTTTTGCGAAAGTTATTAATAGAAGATATAAAAAACATTACCATAATCCTAATTAAATTAGAATTAAGTTCCTGAAATATTTTCATATTTAAATTAAAGGCAACATTAGCTTCCGAAATAATTTGCTCAATTTGTTTTTTAGTTAGAGGAATATTATTTAAAGATTGCCTGTATGAATCTTTAAATACTTTTTCATTATCAATTAAATTAAAATCATAGAAACAAGTTCCTTGATTATCAGGAAGATGCATAGCATTTTGAGCTATTTTTTTTAAAATTTGACCACCAGAAAGATCACCGATATATCTAGTATAAGAATGAGCTATTAACAATTCTGGATTTGAATAACCAATTTGATGAATTCGATCAACATATATTTGGGTAGCTGATGATGGCTTGATTTCATCGGCCCAATCATTACCATAATAATAATTTAAATCAGTAATCAAACTTTCCTTACGATATAATTGTGGAAAATAGATAGCCTTTACAGCTACATTAGCTTTATTTTTTTCTATTTGTTCTTCAATAGCATTATAAATAAAATACAAATTTGCAACAAGCTGTCGGTAGGAGTTTTTATCTACTACACCACCAAGAAAAGATTTAACAAAACTGACATTCTCAGCCATACTATGGGATTTAGTTGTTCCTTCACGTAATTGTTGAGCTAAATTAGTAGACATTTTCATCTCCTTATTAAAAACATAAATTATAATCAATATATTTAAATAACCAATTATTCCCTTAATACAAACAATAGTTTGGATTTTATCCATATAGCATGTTCAGGGATATTATATTTGAAAACATAAAAAATTTAACAAATTATAATAAAATTTAAATTGACTGAAAATATTCTTTAGAATGATTTACATTACTTTTAATTGTAGATTGACCAGGCTGCCAATTTGCAGGACAAACTTCATCAGGATTATTTTGAACATACTGTATAGCCCTTAAAGTTCTAATAGTTTCATCAACACTCCTTCCAACATCCAAACTATTGACAAGATAATGTTGTATAATTCCTTCTCTGTCAATAATAAATAGTCCTCTTAAGGACTTACCTTCTTCATTTAAAATATTAAATGATAAACTTATTTCTTTACGTAAATCTGAAACTAAGGGATATCTTAAATCACCAACGCCTCCAGACTCTCTATCCAACTGCATCCATGCTAAATGACAATATTCGCTATCTACAGATATACCTAAAATTTCTGCATCTAGCGATTTAATTTGATCATACATATCACTAAAAGCCATAATCTCAGTAGGGCAAACAAAAGTAAAATCAAGTGGATAAAATAACAAAATTAAGTATTTACCTAAATAGTCTGATAACCTAATTTCTTTAAATTCTTGTTCATAAACAGCAGTAGCAGAAAAATCTGGAGCTCTATCTCCAACTTGCAAAAAATTCTTGGTTAACATGGTAATGTAAAATTAATTTATTAAGATAAAAATTTATAAAAATCAAGATGCATAATACCAGTATATTATATAATAACTTAAAATTGATATCATCTTGATAAAAAAAGGATGTTTAATAAAATAGCGGGGAATGGATTTGAACCATTGACCTTCGGGTTATGAGCCCGACGAGCTACCATACTGCTCTACCCCGCGAATAAATTCATTGTACAACAAAAGAAGATATTATTCAAAAAACAGAATGAAATAGATAAATAGCCAAAAAATTAAGCAAGATACTGAAACAAGAATATTTAATGCGTAATATAAAAGGTATTACTTGATAAACACCAACTAACCTATCTTGAACTAAATAATCTGATGTTTTAATCCAAACTTGACCATCATACCAACCTGATTCTTCATAAAAAACTGTTGCACTCATTAATCTCTTTATAATATATGACCAACCTAAATATAACCTAATAAATAAAAAGAATATAACAACATTAGAAAACAACAAATCTAACAAAAACAATTGACTTAAATCACTAACATTGCTAAAAACAACAAGAAAAGTACTAAAAAAAATAAATAAAACAATAAAAAGAAACAAAAAACCAAATATAAAGGAACTTTGAGGGGATAATGACCAAGAAAATAAAACAGAATCTTTGAGTGAAAGATATTCATTTAAAGGCTGCTGATCAAATGGTACAGGACAATTAGTTTTTTTGCTTAACATAATAGATTTCAATAAAAAGATGTATAAATGAACATTAATATTAATATCTAAATCATATTAATGACAAGATAGTAAAAATAAAAAACATAGATACATTAAAAGCTATCACTTTCTGCATAGATAATTGTTTAGATCTTAAATTAAATAATTGACTTTGATTAATAGAAACTCCAATGTTGCTATTATTAGGCGTATTAAGTAAAACTAAAAATACTGTTAACAAACTAAAAGTATACCAAAAAAATTTAACTAACATACTATAAATAAAATAATAAACAATAAAATAAAAAATTTAATAATCTAAAATTAAGTTGTACTAACCTTATTAAATTTTTGTATTACTGACTAAACAAATAAAAATACATTATAATACTAATCGCCCTGTATCTTTAAGAGAATAAAACCTAATACTAGACCAATAAGTATCATTAATGGACTAATCACGGCAGCTGTAGTTATTTCTGAAACCATTTAAAACAACCTCCTTAATATAAAATTCAACTAAAAACCATTTCTACCCCAAACAACTAAAGCAATAGAAAATGTAAATACAGCTAACAAGGATCCCCAACCCAAACCAATAATATCCATTATTTATACCTTAACTACAATAATAATAAAATAATTTATTTAACATAAAAAGCACATTAAAGAATCATTTCAAAATAAATAAATACTTTAATTAATGATCAGTATTTTTTATATGTACCAATTTTACTCTAACAAATAAATGTAAATTTTTAAAACTTATATATCTATAAATTGTTCGTTAGAGTTAGTATAAAAAATAAAAATAACTACATATAATAAATTTTAACATAAAATAACACATGCAAAGCACTATACAAAAGACAGATACAAAAATTAAAGAAACTTTACTAACACCTAGGTTCTATACAACTGACTTTGAAGAGATGGCAAAGTTAGACATATCTCTAAATATCGAAGAATTCGAAGCACTATTACAAGAATTTAGAGCAGATTATAACAAAAAGCATTTTATAAGAGATGAAGAATTCAATAAATCATGGAACCTATTAGATAATAAAACAAAAAGACTATTCATTGAATTTTTAGAAAGATCCTGCACTGCAGAATTTTCTGGTTTTTTACTATACAAGGAATTATCAAGAAGACTAACTATAACTAACCCGGTACTTGCTGAATGTTTTTTATTAATGTCAAGGGATGAAGCCAGACATGCTGGATTTCTAAACAAAGCTATAGGAGATTTTAATATATCACTTGATTTAGGTTTTTTAACTAAAAGCAGAAAATATACATTTTTTTCTCCTAAATTTATTTTCTATGCAACGTACTTATCTGAGAAAATAGGATATTGGAGATATATAACAATTTATAGGCATTTAGAAAAGCACCCTGAACACCGCGTTTATCCCATTTTTAAGTTCTTTGAAAATTGGTGTCAAGATGAAAACAGGCATGGAGACTTTTTTGCAGCTTTACTAAAGTCACAACCACAATTTTTAAATAATTTAGAATCAAAGCTATGGTGCAGATTCTTTTTAATAAGCGTATTTGCAACAATGTATCTAAATGATTTTCAAAGATGTGACTTTTATAAATCAATAGGATTAGATGCAAGACAATATGATATGCAAGTTATACGCAAAACAAACGAAAGTGCTTCCAGAATATTTCCAATAGCATTAGATATTGATAAACCAGAATTTTTTCAGTATCTAGATACATGCGCCTCAGAAAATAAAAAATTAATTGAAATAAATAAGAAAACAAAAAAAACATTTATAGATTTAATTGAAATAGCTCATATATACTCAAAAATAATAACTAATATTATAAAACTTTATTTAATAAGACCAATTGAATCTTTAAGTCTAAATGACACGATAAAATAAATAAGTGTAAAGCTTTATTTCTTTTTATAATAAAAAAAGCTTTTAAATTTAATATATATTTCGTAGAACATAAATCTCAAAGGAAATGAATGAATAATACAATTAATTTCAAGATGCCGTCACCCACTTTTGGTGGCAGTACAGGAGGATGGCTAAGATCTGCAGAAATAGAAGAAAAGTATGCTATCACATGGAACACTAATAAAAAAAGTATATTTGAAATGCCTACAGGCGGATCAGCAATTATGGCTGAAGGAGACAATTTACTATATTTGGCAAAAAAGGAACAATGTCTTGCATTATCTAGCCAATTAAGAGCAAAGTTTAAAATTAGTAATTTTAAAATTTATAGAATTTTTCCAAATGGAGAAGTACAATATTTACATCCTAAAGACGGTGTTTTTCCAGAGAAAGTGAATGAAGGGCGTATTGGAATAGGCAATATAGAACATAATATAGGTAATAATGACAACCCTGTAAATAAAAAATTTACAGGTCAAGCAACATACGAATAAATTTAATGTAAAAATAATAACTAAAAGATTGTAGTTACAGTCTTTTTTTGTTATATTTGTTTTGTATGATTATAGGAGAGGTGGTAGAGTTGGTTTATTGCGTCTGATTTGAAATCAGATGAACTGCAAGGTTCCGTGGGTTCGAATCCCACCCTCTCCGTAAAAATCCTTAATAATATTTGCAAAATCAGTTAGAGTTAACTGCTTGTTCAATAAAAGTGACTGCTTGATTCAAAGTTGCAATTTTTTCTGCATCTTCATCAGGTATTTCTATATCAAATTCCTCTTCAATAGCCATGACTAATTCAACAGTATCAAGAGAATCAGCACCTAAATCATTAGCAAAATTAGCTTCTAAGGTTACTAATTGTTTATCAACACCTAATTGTTGAGCAACAATATTTCTCACTGTTTCGAAAATTTTTGAATCTTTCTCTTTCGATGACATAAATACTCCTCAAATATAAACATAATACTATTAAATACCTGTATCTATAGTAATAAATTTAAAAACTATGATAAAAAATAGAATGATAGATTAAATAGGATAAACAATAAGTCTTTGGTAACCTACTTTACCAAATGTAGAATACTTTAAATTATACAAGCTAATTAAATAAGATTGTAATCTTCTTAAGTTATAACTACGAGGTAATAACTCGACTGAATCTTTATAAAAGAGTACAATTTTTTCTATAGCAGATCTTGCCTCATTTAGAGCATCTAATTCATTTAAGTTTTTCTGTAAACATATTTGCTGCCAAGTCATATAAGAAACATATTTTGTATCTAGCATTTGCTTCAAAGCCCTAATAATATTGTTTGAACTATTACTATGTATTGTATAAATAACAATATGCCTAGATTTAGCTATTTGACGTATTTTACTATTATTTTTAATACAGGATCTTAGCCCTAAAATATAATTAGCTTTTAACAAATCACGAGTTAATAGTATAGATAAATGTAAATCACTAATTACTGATTCTATTTGTTGCATATTTATGCCATAAGAATATAATTTAGTAAATTTAGAACTTTCTATTTTATTTGTATTATTATCATCTATAAATTTACTATTACTTAAAATATCAAATAGATCAAGAGGAATCTTCGTCGATAAATTAGAATTATTTATTGAAATTCGATCTTTTATATTTGATAAATTAGATGATAATAAACTAAATTTATTGTAAACACCACCATGATTGTAATTATTATGCGATATAAACTCTGCAAAACTAGAATTTTCACACTCAATAGAAATAGACCCATCAAGATTAAATTTACGACGCTGCAAAGATATCACAGATCCTTGCAATATATCATCAACAACATCATCAACTCTCTCATGAATTATCCAGCTATTACGCTCATGAATTTCTATTGCAACTTGAAAAGCAGGTATAGATTTTCTTTCTAAAACACTTTTTTGTGAACCACGTCTTTTAGCTTCATCATCACCTAAAGTAACGTACTGTATACCACCAATTAAATCAGCAAGAGTAGGGTTCTTAATAATACTATGTAAATAATTCCCATGAGCTGTACCAACAAGTTGAACTCCTCTTTCAGCAATTGTACGGGCTGCTATAGCTTCTAATTCAGTACCAATTTCATCAATAATAATTACTTCAGGCATATGATTTTCAACTGCTTCTATCATAACTTGATGTTGTAATTCAGGTCTTGCAACTTGCATTCTCCTAGCACGTCCAATAGCTGGATGAGGTATATCACCATCTCCTGCAATTTCATTAGAAGTATCGATAATAACAACTCTTCTTTCCATCTCATCAGCTAAAACTCTTGTTATTTCACGTATTGCAGTTGTCTTCCCTACTCCAGGTTTACCTAAAAGAAGTATTGATTTACCTGTATACAAAATATCTCTAATAGAACTAATTGTACCAAATATAGCTCGACCAACACGAAAAGTTAAACCAATAATATTACCTTTTCTATTTTTTATAGAACTAATTCTGTGCAATGTACATTCAATACCTGACCTATTATCTCCACTAAATTGAGGTATCTTTTTAATACATAAATCCAAGTCATTCCAAGAAATATTAACCATTGATAAATATTCTGGTCCATCTGGAAAACGAGCTTCTGGCCTTCTTCCTAAATCCATAACTATTTCTATCAAAAATTTTTTGCTCGCATGCTTATTTAAAGGATCTTTTATGAATTTAGGTAGGATATTTAAAAGCTTATCTAAATCATCAGCTATTAACATTAACTTACATTAAAATATAATTGTATACAAAATGAAACCATATTAAATTAATTATATCCCAAAAAAGATAGCAAAAAAACGTTAATTACAATATAATACATCAGTATAGAATAAAAAATATGAAAGAATATTTAGTAAAAATAAAATTTATTCCTAACAATATTAAAAACAAAATTAGTGAACACTCACACAAAAATTTAACACTTGTTGGCTATAAAAAAATTTCAAAAGACCATATTATACCAATTATACAATTTCCAAATAAAAAAAGAATATGGATACTTAAAAAAGAAATTAAATACAAAACATAACAAAGTACTAACTCTTATTAATAAGATCTAATTAAACAAAATAAATTTATCATGATAAACATAAAAAGTGTTACAAAACTTATCAACTCTATCTACCAAAACGACATAGAAAATTTAAAAATAGAAAAAAAGAATACCAAAATAGCAATCAATAAATTAAAAATATCAAAAAAAAATCATTCAGTTGCACTAAATGTAAATAATAATCAAAATTTCAAACAGAATAGAACAAAAATCAAAAAAACGATTGAAAAAAGAGTAGTAGGAGTAAAACAAGAAAGTAAAATAGAACATTCTAACATTTATTCAACAATTATATCACCAATGGTTGGTACTTTTTATAAATCACCAGCTCCTAGTGAACCTGCTTTTATAGAAATAGGTGAAATCGTAAAACCCAAACAAATAGTATGTATAATTGAAGCTATGAAATTAATGAATGAAATAGAATCTGAAGTAACAGGAGAAGTTGTAGAAGTTTTAGTAAAAGACGGAGACATAGTAGATTGTGGACAAGCACTAGTAAAAATTAAAGTCAAATAAAATAAAGTTTTAAAGATTGTTAACAGAGAATAACAACTATGGCAACTATAAACTATAATAATAAAATAGAATGATAAAAACTCGTAACTTATTCAATATAAGCAAATAGATTATAGCAATTATACATTTTTTATATGAGTGTTTTATTAATTGTCTCATTTTATGAATATACTTTATAGAGAGGAGAATCTCGATGACAACTAGCTCAACAGAGCAAGAGACAAGCAAAGTAAAAGTGACAGTAGAAAAAAACCCAGTTGCAACTTCTTTTGAAAAGTGGGCAAAGCCTGGACACTTTTCCAGAACACTAGCTAAAGGACCAAACACAACTACGTGGATATGGAACCTTCACGCAAATGCACACGACTTTGATAGTCATACAAGCTCTTTAGAAGATATATCTAGAAAAATTTTTAGTGCACATTTCGGTCAATTAGCAATAATATTCCTTTGGTTAAGTGGAATGTACTTTCATGGAGCTAAATTTTCTAACTATGTAGCATGGTTAAGCAATCCAACAATAATAAAACCAAGCGCACAAGTCGTATGGCCAATTGTTGGACAAGAGATATTAAATGCAAATGTAGGTGGAGGATTTCAAGGTCTACAAATAACTTCAGGCTTTTTCCAACTATGGAGATCATCAGGTATAACAACAGAATTTGAATTATACGTAACTGCTATTGGTGGTCTATTTATGTCTTTACTAATGATATTTGCTGGATGGTTTCATTATCATAAATCAGCACCAAAACTAGAGTGGTTTCAAAACGTTGAATCAATGATGAATCACCATTTAGCTGGATTACTAGGATTAGGATGTCTTGGATGGTCAGGACACCAAATTCATATAGCTTTACCAATCAATAAATTATTAGATTCAGGTGTTTCTCCTCAAGAAATACCTCTACCTCATGAATTCATGGTAAATAGAGACTTAATGAGTGAATTATATCCTAGCTTTGCAAAAGGGATACTTCCATTTTTTACATTAAACTGGAACGAATACTCTGACTTCTTAACTTTTAAAGGTGGACTCAATCCAATAAATGGAGGCCTTTGGCTAAGTGATATAGCTCACCATCATTTAGCTTTATCTGTAGTATTTTTAGTTGCTGGACATATGTATAGAACTAATTGGGGTATTGGGCATAGCATGAAAGAAATTCTTGAAGCTCACAAAGGACCATTTACAGGAGAAGGACACAAAGGTCTTTATGAAATTTTAACAACATCTTGGCATGCACAATTAGCAATTAATTTAGCAATGATGGGATCTTTAAGCATTATTGTTGCACATCATATGTATGCAATGCCTCCTTATCCATTTATAGCTACAGATTATGCAACACAACTTTCACTTTTTACACATCACATGTGGATTGGAGGATTTTGCATAGTTGGGGCAGGAGCACATGCTTCAATTTTCATGGTTCGTGACTATAACCCAGCGCAAAATTATGACAACGTACTAGACAGAATCATTAGACATAGAGATGCAATTATCTCTCATTTAAATTGGCTATGTATTTTCCTTGGTTTCCACTCATTTGGACTATATATACATAATGATACTATGAGAGCATTAGGTAGATCACAAGACATGTTTTCAGACACAGCAATACAATTACAACCGATATTTGCCCAGTGGATTCAGAACATACATACTTTAGCACCTAGCAATACAAGTCCAAATTCACTAGCAACTACAAGTTACGTTTTTGGTGGTGATATTGTATCAATAGCTAACAAAATTGCAATTGCTCCCATCAAACTTGGAACAGCAGATTTTATGGTACACCATATACACGCATTCACTATACATGTAACTGTATTAATTTTAGTTAAAGGATTTTTATTTGCAAGAAACTCAAGACTAATACCTGACAAATCAAATTTAGGGTTTCGTTTTCCATGTGACGGACCTGGTAGAGGCGGTACGTGCCAAGTTTCTGCTTGGGATCACGTATTTTTAGGGCTATTTTGGATGTACAATTCACTATCTATAGTCATATTTCACTTTAGCTGGAAAATGCAATCAGATGTATGGGGCAGCATAACAAAGACAGGAGGTATCTCTCATATTACTGGAGGAAACTTCGCTCAAGGAGCAATTACAATTAATGGATGGCTTAGAGACTTTCTATGGGCACAAGCATCACAGGTAATACAGTCTTACGGTTCAGCACTGTCAGCATACGGACTAATATTTTTAGGTGCACATTTTGTATGGGCATTTAGCTTAATGTTTTTATTCAGTGGACGCGGTTATTGGCAAGAATTAATAGAGTCAATTGTATGGGCTCATAACAAAGTTAAAGTAGCACCATCAATTCAACCAAGAGCACTAAGTATTACACAAGGAAGAGCAGTTGGATTAGCTCATTATTTACTAGGAGGAATAGGTACAACTTGGGCATTTTTCCTAGCAAGAATAATATCAGTAGGATAAGGATAAATAAAAATGGCAACAAAATTTCCAAAATTTAGCCAAGCGCTATCACAAGATCCTACAACAAGAAGGATTTGGTACGGAATAGCAACGGCACATGACTTTGAAAGTCATGACGGTATGACAGAAGAAAACCTATACCAAAAAATTTTTGCTTCTCATTTTGGACACATAGCAATAATTTTTTTATGGACATCTGGTAACTTATTTCATGTTGCATGGCAAGGCAACTTTGAAGAATGGGTATTACAACCACTAAAAACTCAACCAATAGCTCATGCAATTTGGGATCCACATTTTGGGCAGCCAGCTATCAAAGCTTTTAGCCGAGAGGGATCATCGTACCCAGTTGATATAGCATTTTCAGGATTGTATCATTGGTGGTATACAATAGGTATGAGAACTAACAATGACTTGTACAATGGAGCACTATTTCTATTGATTTTATCTGCAACTATGTTATTTGCAGGATGGCTACACCTACAACCCAAATTTAAACCAGGTTTATCATGGTTTAAAAATAATGAATCAAGATTAAATCACCATTTATCAGGTTTATTTGGTTTCAGCTCACTTGCATGGACAGGGCACTTAGTACATGTAGCAATTCCAGAATCAAGAGGACAGCATATAAGATGGGAAAATTTTACTAAAATTTTACCTCACCCAGATGGATTAACACCATTTTTCACAGGAAAATGGTTTGAATATGCAAATGAACCAGATAGCCTACAACATATATTCGGAACTTCAGAAGGATCTGGAACAGCAATACTAACATTTATTGGAGGTTTCCATCCACAGAGCCAATCTTTATGGCTTACAGATATGGCTCATCACCATTTAGCTATAGGAGTAATATTTATTATTGCAGGTCACATGTACAGAACTAATTGGGGTATTGGACATAATATTAAAGAAATTCTTGAAGCTCACAAACCACCTAGTGGAAAACTAGGTAATGGACATAGCGGTTTATATGAAACAATCACTGCATCACTACATATACAGTTAGGTTTAGCATTAGGTGCTTTAGGTACAGTTACATCACTTGTTGCACAGCACATGTACGCATTACCACCATATGCATTTATGGCTAAAAGTTTTACAACACAAGCAGCATTATATACTCACCACCAATATATAGCAGGATTTTTAATGGTAGGAGCTTTTGCGCACGGAGCAATATTTTTTGTAAGAGACTACAATCCTGAGGAAAATAAAAATAATGTATTAGGTAGAATGCTAGAACACAAAGAAGCAATTATATCACATTTAAGTTGGGTATGTTTATTTCTTGGTTTTCATACATTAGGTCTATATATCCATAATGATACAATGCTAGCATTTGGTACACCAGAAAAACAAATACTAATTGAACCAGTATTTGCACAATGGATCCAAGCAAGTTCAGGAAAAGCATTATACGGATTCAATATATTACTATCTTCATCTTCTAGCATAGCTAGTAAAGCAGGAACAAGTATCTGGTTACCAGGATGGTTAGAGGCTATTAATAATAACAAAAATTCACTATTTTTAACAATTGGACCTGGAGACTTCTTAGTACACCATGCAATTGCATTGGGTTTACATACTACAACACTAATACTAGTAAAAGGTGCATTAGATGCAAGAGGTTCAAAATTAATGCCAGACAAAAAAGACTTTGGCTATAGTTTCCCTTGTGATGGTCCCGGTAGAGGCGGTACATGCGATATATCAGCATGGGACGCATTTTACCTATCAGTTTTTTGGATGTTAAATACTATTGGATGGGTAACTTTTTACTGGCACTGGAAACATATAACTATTTGGCAAGGTAATACTAGTCAATTTAATGAATCTTCAACATATTTAATGGGTTGGCTAAGAGATTATTTATGGCTTAATTCATCTCCACTAATTAATGGATACAATCCTTATGGAATGAATAATTTATCTGTATGGTCATGGATGTTCTTATTTGGTCATTTAATATGGGCCACTGGCTTTATGTTCCTAATATCTTGGAGAGGATATTGGCAAGAATTAATAGAAACATTAGCGTGGGCTCATGAAAGAACACCATTAGCCAATTTAGTTAGATGGAAAGATAAACCAGTGGCACTATCAATAGTACAAGCTAGGCTAGTAGGATTAGCACACTTTTCTGTAGGATATATATTAACTTACGCTGCATTTGTAATTGCATCAACAAGTTCAAAGCTTGGTTAAAAATATAAAGGTTAATTATTAAAAGAAATAATAAGAGATAATTTACTTTAACTTTAAATAAATTATCTCTTGCTTATTAACAAAGATTGAAATAATTATAGAAATACGATAAAATTTGGCCATGTTACAATATCTATATAAATAAAAAATTTATGGCTAAAAAAAGCATGATACAGAGAGAAATTAAAAGAAAAAAATTAGCTCTCCAGTATTACGACAAAAGAAAAAATATTAGAAATTCAATAAAATTAAGTACAAATTTTGAAACAAATATTGAACTACAACAAAAATTACAAAAAATACCAAGAAACAGTTTAAGCTGTAGAAAAAGAAATAGGTGTTGGATGACTGGAAGAAGCAGAGGTTTTTATAGAAATTTTGGATTATCTCGACACGTATTAAGAGAAATGGCTCATTCATGTTTATTACCAGGAATCAAAAAATCTAGCTGGTAAAATATAAAATAATTCTCCACGTAGTTAGGCTACCTAGAGAATTAAGAAAAATAATAAATTAATACAACCAAAAGTAAGTTAGAAATATTACAAACCTAATTGATTCCCTCTACGATACTGTAAGTAAGCAGCTACTAATAAACCGGATAATGTAACAGGAATTAATCCAAGCACTATTCCTGATAAAAGTGGTTCTACCATATATAAAATAAAAAATAATAGAAATAAAGTAACAATTTCATAATAATAAAAAACAAAAAACTCAACACCTATCTAAAACCAATTGCTGCCTGCCATACAAAAGCTAATAATAAAAAAAATACAGGAATTATTGGTAATATATCTACTAATGGACGAAACAATAAATATGCATCTGGTAACTTAGCAAAAAACATAATAGTAATCATAACACCTCTCAAAATATAATAATAAGTTAATATGAATCTATACTTATATATAAGATTACAATAAATATACTAATTTCTGCTATCTATTATAAAAATATGCAATATATATACATAATTATATAAGTAAAATATTTTATCATTAATAAATAGTATTATATACTAATAGAGTATAATATATATTCAAAGAACACATTATGAAGGAAACAAATTTATGATACTTTTTGTTGAATTATTAGTATTAGCGCTAGTGATGTTATCAATTATATTAGTAGTAGGAATACCGGTTACACTTGCATCTCCAGGGCAATGGGAAAAATCAAAAAAATTAATTTACACTAGCATAGGAATATGGGTTGGACTTATAATAATTACAGGTGTTATTAACTCATTTATTGTATAACAAACAGAAAAGATTGGTAGAATAGAAAAAATCTTTTCTACCGTTACATAATTGACAAATATTATATATTTTGATATTCATATGGAAGTGATTAAAATACTAAGCGGGTATAGCTCAGTGGTAGAGCGCAACCTTGCCAAGGTTGATGTCGCGCGTTCGAATCGCGTTACCCGCTTACTAATATTAACAATTATGCCTCTTTCGAATTTGTATCTATTACAGTATCTTCTGAACTTTCTGATTTACTTGTATCATAGGCTTTTTTACCTAAATCCATCATTAATTGTTGTAACTCAGTTTGTAAAAGTTTAATACGCTCATAATTATCATCTTTTATCGATTGTCTAAGTTCACTAATTTTTTCTTCTAACTGTTGTTTCATTGAGGAATCCAATTTATCACCTAATTCTTTAAGCTGATTCTCAGATTGATAACAAAGCGAATCAGCATTATTTTTCATATCTATCTGCTCACGTTTTTGTTTATCTAATTCAGCATTTTGTTGAGCATCTTTAACAAGCTTCTCTACCTCTTCTTTTGGTAACGTAGATGCACCAGTAATTGTTATTGACTGCTCTTTACCAGTACCTTTATCTTTTGCTGTAACGGAAAGAATACCATTAGCATCTATATCAAAAGTAACTTCAATCTGAGGAACACCTCTAGGAGCTGACATAATACCATCTAATCTAAATGTTCCTAAGCTCTTATTATCTTTAGTAAATTCTCTCTCACCTTGAAGCACATGAATTTCAACATTAGGTTGATTATCAACGGCTGTAGAGAATACTTCAGACTTTTTAGTAGGTACAGTAGTATTCCTAGAAATGATCTTAGTCATTACTCCGCCTAAAGTCTCAACACCTAAAGATAAAGGAGTAACGTCCAATAACAAAATATCTTTTACTTCACCAGCTAACACTCCAGCTTGAACTGCTGCTCCTATTGCAACAACTTCATCTGGATTTACACTTTGATTAGGATCCTTACCAATGTAATCTTTAACTAATTTTTGAATAGCAGGTATTCTTGTTGAACCACCTACTAAAACAATTTCATCAATATCTTGTGAATTCAACTGTGCATCTTTTAAAGCATTATCAACTGGTACCTGGCAACGAGATATCAGAGATGAACATAAATCTTCAAACTTTAAACGTGTTATACTTCTTTCTAAATGCTTTGGTCCAGTATCAGTAGAAGTAATAAAAGGCAAATTAATATCAGTTTGTAATAAAGTAGATAATTCCATTTTTGCTTTTTCAGCTGCCTCAGTTAATCTCTGCAAAGCTTGCTTATCTTTACTTAAATCTATTCCTTCATCATTCTTAAACTCAGCAACTAACCAATCTACTATTTTACGATCAAAATCATCTCCACCTAAATTTGTATCTCCTGATGTAGATAAAACTTCAAAAACGCCATCACCTACTTCTAAAATAGAAACATCAAATGTACCACCACCTAAATCAAAAACTAATACAGTTTCATTATTTTTTTTATCTAAACCATAGGATAATGAAGCAGCAGTCGGTTCATTAATAATTCTTAAAACATCTAATCCAGCAATTTGTCCAGCATCTTTTGTTGCTTGTCTTTGAGAATCATTGAAATATGCCGGTACAGTAATAACTGCTTGACTAACAGTTTGTCCTAAATAACTACTAGCATCTTCTACTAACTTCCGTAGTACTTGAGCAGATATTTCTTCTGGAGCAAAACTTTTATTTAAAGCTGGACAATCAAGCTTAACATTGACTTTATTATCTGTATTAACAATATAAGACAATTGATCGATATCTTTTAGTACTTCTTCATATTTACGGCCTATAAATCTTTTTACAGAATAAAAAGTATTTTCTGGATTCATTACTGCTTGTCTTTTAGCAATATTTCCTACTAATTTATCTTGCTTCTTTGTATAAGCAACAACAGAAGGAGTCGTACGTAACCCTTCTTTATTAGAAATTACTGTTGGCTTACCACCTTCCATAACAGCAACAACAGAATTTGTTGTACCTAAATCAATTCCTATTATTTTAGTCATTGAAAAACTCCAAATTTGTAATTAATATATGTTCATATTGTACTATATTAAATAAAGAATATTATAGTAATTACCGAATTAAAAATTAAAAAATAATATATAAACTTGAAAATTAATGTAAATTACAAGATAATATATATAAAAATTGAATATACTTAATTGATTAATGAAGGAAGACTAATGTCAATTGGAATACTAGGAAAAAAGATCGGAATGACACAGATATTTGACCAACAAGGATACGCAATACCAGCAACTTTATTAGAAGTCGGACCATGTACAATAACACAAATAAAACAACATCAAGAATATGCAAAAATTCAAATAGGTTATGAGCATATACAACCCAATAAACTCAATAAACCAATTATTGGACACTTTAAAATAAACAAATTACCCTGTTTTAAACATTTAATAGAATATAAAAGTAATAATTGGAAAGAATTAAGTATAGGACAAATCATTAATGTTTCACAACTGAACAAAAATGATCATATTAATATATCAGGAATAAGTATAGGAAAAGGATTTAGTGGATACCACAAAAGACACAACTTTCATAGAGGACCTATGTCACACGGATCTAAAAATCATAAACAACCAGGTTCAATAGGAGCTGGAACAACACCTGGTAGAGTTTTTCCTGGAAAAAAAATGGCAGGGAGAATGGGAAATAAAAAAGTAAGCATAAAAAATATATCAATACTGAACATAGATCTTCAACAGAATATCCTTATTATTAAAGGATCAGTACCAGGTAAAAAAGGAAATATCATTTATATACACCAGAAATAACATATGAGTATCACAAAAGAATTACAATATAAATTTTCATCTAAATCTGAAGAAGAAAGTTCAAAGATTATTAAACTTAAGATAATTAACGAACATAAAGAACAGATGTATCTAATCCATCGAGCACTAAAACAGCAACTCAAGAATAATCGAGTTAAAAACGCTCACAGTAAAACAAGAAGTGAAGTTAGAGGTGGCGGAAAGAAACCTTGGAAACAAAAAGGAACAGGAAGAGCAAGAGCTGGATCTAGTAGATCTCCATTGTGGAAAGGTGGCGGAATCATATTTGGACCAAGAAAAAAAGTATACAAATCAAAAATTAATAAAAAAGAAAAAAGATTAGCAATCAATACGATACTAGCTAATAAATTTAGTAATACTATTATAACACATAGTATATTAAATAATATCATTACTCCCAGTACGAAAACTGCAATTTCAGAAATTAAAAAACTTGGAGCAAAAATAGAGAAACAACAAAAGTTACTTGTCATTGTAGATAAAAAAACAAAACTTCTATATTTATCATTTCGTAACATAGATAACTTAGAGCTAATTGAAGTGCATAGCGTTAATGTATTGTCTTTACTAAAAGCTGATACAATAATAATAACTAATTGTGCTTTAGAGCAAATTAACAACACTAACTTTTAAAGCAATATGATAAAAAAGAACACAATAATAGAACCAGATATAATAAAATACCCAATAATAACAGATAAGACAACAAAAGATATAGAAAATAATAGTTATTGCTTTAAAGTCACAAAAAAAAGTAATAAAAATCAAATAAAAGCTACAATAGAAGAAATATTCAATGTCAAAGTTCAAAAGATAAATACAATGAATATGCCCCGTAAAGTAAAAACGATAGGAAGATTTAAAGGAAGAACTACACAATACAAAAAAGCTATAATTCAACTACACAAAGAATATACAATTAAATTGTTCGAAGAATAAATATCAAAAAAGATTAACATAGAAACTTATTAATTATATATATGGCAATACGTTTATATAAATCATATACTCCAGGAACACGTAATAGAACAGTATCCACATTCAGCGAGATCACTAAAAATAGACCAGAAAAAAAACTTATAAAACACAAACATTCATTTCAAGGCAGAAATAATAGGGGCATTATTACATCACGACATAGAGGTGGTGGACATAAACAAAAATATAGGATTATAGATTTCAAAAGAAATAAAAGAAATATAATCGGAACCGTATCAAGCATTGAATATGATCCTTACAGAAATGCAAGAATTGCATTAATTAATTATCAAGATGGAGAAAAAAGATACATTTTACAGCCAAGATCACTTAATATCGGAAATCAAATCATCGCAGGTGATAATTCACCAATAGAAATAGGTAATGCTTTACCATTAGAAAAAATTCCTTTAGGAACAGCTGTTCATAATATAGAACTTAAACCCAAAAAGGGTGGACAAATTGTCCGAGCTGCTGGTGCATACGCACAAATTGTAGCAAAAGAAAGTAATTTAATTACATTAAAACTACCTTCTAGTGAGGTAAGAACAATCAACAAAAAATGCTACGCAACTATAGGTCAAGTAGGCAACATAGATCATAATAATATTAAAATAGGAAAAGCTGGCAGAAAAAGATGGTTAGGGAAAAGACCTAAAGTTAGAGGAGTAGTAATGAATCCAATTGATCACCCACATGGAGGTGGTGAAGGAAAATCTCCAATAGGTAAACCAAGACCAGTAACTCCATGGGGTAAACCAGCATTAGGACAAAAAACAAGAAAGAAGAAGAAATATAGTAATATGTATATACTTCGTCGCCGTAAATAAGTAAGAATAACAACAAATTTAAATATCCATATGTCAAGATCAATATTGAAAGGTCCTTATATCGAATTCAAATTACTTAAAAAGATTGAACAACTAAACAATAGTAATAAAAAAGATACTATTAAAACTTGGTCACGATCATCTACAATAATTCCTAATATGATTGGACATACAATAGCTGTTTATAATGGTAAACAACATTTTCCAGTATTTATCTCAGAACAAATGATTGGTCATAAACTAGGAGAATTCGTACCAACAAGAAATTTTAGAAGCCACATCAAAAACGATAAAAGAGCAAGAAAATAATTCATGAATAATCAAGTAATCAAGTCACAAGCTATCACTAAATATATAAGAACATCCCAATACAAATCAAGCAGAGTACTTCAACAAATTCGAGGTCGAAGCTACAGCGAAGCAAGATTAATGCTAGAGTTTATGCCATACAAAACTTGTAAAGTAATAATGAAAACACTAGACTCTGCATTTCATAATATGCAAAAGGATTTAAATATTAATAAGAAACAGGTAAAAATTATAGAAGCATATGCAAATAAAGGCCCTGTTCTAAAAAGATTTCAACCAAGAGCACAAGGAAGAGCATTTCCAATTAAAAAGCCTACATGCCATATAACAATAAAATTAGAGATATAATAACATGGGACAAAAAATACATCCATCAGGATTTCGAATAGGAATTACTGAATCACATAAATCATCTTGGTTTTCAGATATGAGAACATATTCTACACTTATAGAAGAAGATTATAAAATAAGATATTTCATAGAAAATAGCTTAAAAAAAGCAAATATCTCTCAAATCAAAATAGATAGGAAACTAGATCAAACAGAAATTCATATATATACAGCTAGGCCTGGCATTATTTTAGGGAAATCAGGATCAGGTATAGATATAATTAGAAACGGAATAACGAGAAAGTTAAAAATTTCTAACAAAATTAGGATTAATGTTATAGAAATTACAGAACCTGATAAGGAAGCTATATTACTTGCTCAATGGATTGCACAACAATTAGAAAAAAGAATAGCTTTCAGAAGAGCTGTAAGACAAGCAATACAAAAGGCACACAAAGCACATATAAGCGGAATCAAAATACAGATATCAGGAAGACTGAATGGAGCAGAAATTGCTAGAAAAGAATGGGTTCGTGAAGGAAGAGTACCATTACAAACTCTTAGAGCAAATATTGACTACGCATATACTCGAGCACATACAATATATGGTATATTAGGTATTAAAATATGGCTATTTAAAGATGAAAAAATTAAAATATAAACAATGTAATTATGCTAAGTCCTAAAAGAACAAAATTCAGAAAGCAACATCGTGGACGTATGAAAGGAAATGCAAGTAAAGGAAATACAATTATATTTGGGGAATATGCTTTACAAGCAACTGAACCAACATGGTTAACTTCTCGACAAATAGAAGCAACAAGGAGAACGATAACAAGATACGTAAAAAGAGGAGGAAAATTATGGATTAGAGTTTTTCCTGATAAACCAATAACTGCAAGACCAGCTGAAACAAGAATGGGTTCTGGAAAAGGTACACCAGAATACTGGGTAGCAGTAATCAAACCAGGTCATATTATCTTTGAAATTGCGGGAGTATCACAAAACATAGCCAAACAAGCAATGCATTTAGCATCTTATAAATTACCAATAAAAACAAAATTTATCATAAAAGATACAATTACCTAAAACGATATTATTAATTATTCAAAAAAACAAATTTTATGAACATACAAGAAGAAGCAATAAAATTAAAAAAAGAACTCGTTATACTCAGAATGAATAAAATTACAAAACAAAAAAGCGAAAGACATAAAATTAAGCAAATTCAACATAAAATATCTCAAATACTTAACATAAATCATAGCAAAAAAAATTAAATGTCTAAAAAAGAAACATTTGGAACAGTAATTAGTAATAAAATGGATAAAACTGTGACAGTAATAGTCAAAAATCCAACTACACATAAAAAGTACGGTAAAATCATCAATAGAACTCATAAATATTGCGTTGATGATCCTTCTAATAAGTGCAACATAGGTGATAAAGTAAAAATACAGGAAACAAGACCATTAAGTAAAAATAAACGTTGGAAAATAATTGAACTAATAAAAAATTAATGATACAAACACAAACTTACTTAAACATAGCAGATAATAGCGGTGCACGTAAAATTATGTGTATTAGAGTTTTGGGCACTAATAATCCCAAATATGGTAAAATAGGAGACATTATTATAGGAGTTGTCAAAAGTGCTTCACCAAACATGCCTGTAAAGAGATCAGAAATTGTGAGAGCTGTAATTGTTAGAACGAAAAAAACACTACGCAGATGCGATGGAATGAGTGTACGTTTTGACGAAAACGCTGCTGTTATAATTAATAAAGACAAAAATCCCAAAGGAACAAGAGTATTTGGACCCATAGCAAAAGAGTTAAGAGATAAAAATTTTACTAAAATTATATCACTAGCACCAGAAGTGGTGTAAACCAATAATATAATGAAAACTAAAATAAAAAAAGGCGATGATATTAAAGTCATATCAGGAAAGTACAAAGGAAAATATGGAAAAGTTTCTTTAATAATAAAAAAAAATAATCAAGTGCTGATAGAAAATATAAACATAAAAACAAAACATATAAAACCTAAACAAAAAGACGATAAAGGATATATAGAAAAAGTAGAAAAGCCCATACATTACTCAAATATTAAATTAATCACAAAAGCTGTATAAACATTAATTATGAGCGAATCATTAAAAGAAACTTACAATAATAAAATATTTCCAGAATTGTTAAAAGAATTTAATTATCAAAATGTACATGAAGTACCTAAATTAGTTAAGATAACTATTAATCGAGGAATCGGAGAAGCAGCTCAAAATAATAAAGCAATAGATAAAAGTATAGAAGAATTTTCATATATAACAGGACAAAAGCCAGTAATTACTAAAACAAAAAAATCTATCGCCGGCTTTAAAATTAGAGATAACATCCCAATAGGGTTAAAAGTAACACTAAGAAGAGAGAAAATGTACAATTTTTTAAATAAACTAATAAATTTATCTCTCCCTCGTATTAGAGACTTTAGAGGAATTAGTCCACAACAATTTGATGGTCGTGGAAATTATAATTTAGGATTAAAAGAACAAATAATTTTTCCAGAAATAAGCTATGAACAAATAGATAAAATAAGAGGAATGAACATAACTATTATAACAACAGCTAAAAATGATAAAGAAAGTTTAAGCCTATTAAAAAAATTTGGAATGCCCTTTAGATCATAAATAATAATCTCATAATATACAAAGCAATAAAAAATGATAAATGACATAATTTCAGATATGCTCACGAAAATAAGAAATGCTAATTTAGCTAAACATCAAATAGTTCAAGTACCAGCAACAAAAATAACAAGAAATATTATTAAAGTTCTACAGCAAGAAGGTTTTATATACGAATTTGAAGAAATAGAATCAGATTTCAAAAATCAAATATTAGTTTCTTTAAAGTACAAAGGCAAAAACAAGAAACCAATTATTACAGAACTCAAAAGAATAAGCAAACCAGGATTAAAAGTATATGCAAGTCATAAGGAATTACCAAAAGTTTTAGGTGGGATTGGGATTGCTATTATATCAACTTCAAAAGGTATTATGACAGATAAAACAGCAAGACAATTTGGGTTAGGCGGAGAAGTTTTATGCTACATATGGTGAATCAATATATTATATAACAACTAAACAACATACATGTCAAGAATAGGTAGAAAAGAAATTATAATTCCAGAAAATATCGAAGTCATCATCAATGTACCTGAAATATTAGTTAAAGGGAAAAGAGGTGAATTATCTTATAGTATTTCTGAACTAATAGAAGTAGAAACAAAAAACAAAATACTAAAATTAACAAAGAAAAATACAACACAAAAAGCACAAGCTATACATGGACTATCAAGAAGTATAATAAATAATATGATACAAGGAGTATCAAAAGGATTTGAAAAAAAATTAATCATACAAGGAGTTGGATATAGATCACAAATGGAAGGAAGAAACTTGATTTTAAATATGGGATATAGCCATCCAGTCAAGATAAAACCGCCCGAAGACATAAACATTAAGGTAGAAAACAGTACAAGTATCTTTATATCAGGAATTAATAAAGAAAGAGTAGGCCAAATTGCAGCAACAATTAGATCAGTTAGACCACCTGAGCCATATAAAGGCAAAGGAATAAGATATGAAAATGAGAACGTTAAAAGAAAAATAGGTAAAGCAGGCAAATAAAACTTATTATTATCAATTAATAAAAATAATGAAATCAAACAATACAAAAAACATGAGATTATACATTTTTAAATCCAATAAACACATATATGCAAATTTGATAGATGATAATACAAAAAAAGTAATCACAAGTAGTTCAACAATATCAAAAGAAATAAAAAACAAAATTAAATATAAAAAAAATTGCGCTACAGCACAAATAGTAGGAGAACATATTGGTATTAAAATTAAGAAGCTTGGTATCAAAAAAATCATTTTTGACAGAGGTCACAATTTATATCATGGACAAGTAAAAGCAATTGCTGATGCAACAAGAGAAGAAGGAATTATATTTTAAAATAAAATAATAAAAACTTTTGATTAGTTATGAAAAAAAAGAACATTAAAGGGAAAGAAGAAAACAACTGGGAAGAAAAAGTAGTTCAAGTTAAAAGAGTAACTAAAGTAGTAAAAGGAGGTAAGAAACTAAGCTTTAGAGCCGTTTTAATAATTGGTAACGAAAATGGACAAATAGGTGTAGGAGTTGGAAAAGCCAATGACGTTATAGGTGCAGTAAAAAAAGGAGTCGCAGACGCAAAAAAACACATAATAACTATACCATTAACGAAATATTTTTCTATACCACATCCTATTAATGGAACATCAGGAGCAGCAAAAATTGTATTACGACCTTCAGCAACAGGTTCAGGTGTAATTGCAGGAGGATCTACTAGAACTGTTTTAGAGCTTGCAGGAATCAAAAATATATTAGCTAAACAAATTGGATCAAGCAACACTTTAAACAACGCAAGAGCTGTTTTAAATGCTCTAAATAATTTAAGAACATTTAGAGAAACAGCTACCATTAGAGATATTGAATTAGAACAATTATATTAATAATATTATATGGAGAAACCAAAAAAACTTGTCAATAAAATTACGATAACACTACTAATACTATTCATATGTAGAATTGGAATTTTTATACCAATACCTGGAATCAACCAAGGAGAATTTAACGAAAGTATTGGACAAAATACAATTATCAATTTTTTAAACGTTTTTTCTGGAGGAGGTTTTTCAACAATAGGAATATTTAGCCTTGGAATAATTCCTTACATTAATTCATCTATTATTACACAGTTATTAATCAAAGTAATTCCAAATTTAGAAGAAATACAAAAAAATGAGGGAGAAGTAGGTAAACAAAAAATTAATAAAATTACTAGATACTTAACTACATTATGGGCGATCATACAAAGTATTTCTATAGGATTATGGATAAAACCTTATACATTTAGCTGGAACATAATTTTTTTTACTGACTTAGTAATAACTCTAACAACAGGATCAATAATTATAATGTGGTTTTCAGAAATTATTACTGAATATGGAATAGGAAATGGAGCATCACTCTTAATATTTCAAAACATAGTTTCAAATATACCAAAAAACCTACAAACTTATAGTGCAAATAATGAAAGTAACTTCATAGTAATTTCAGGAATATTAATATCCTGTCTACTAATACTAATTGTAAATATAATAATCCAAGATAGCAAAAGAAAAATTAGTATCATTGCATCAAAATATTTAGGAGAAAAAAATAAACTCAATACACAAAACTACATTCCACTGAAACTGAACCAAGGAGGTGTTATGCCAATAGTTTTTGCGTCTGCTGCAATTACTTTGCCTCAATACATTTTGATTAATATTAATAATTCCATACTTAAAAGAGCACTTCAGATAATTCTTACAAATAGTATATTTTACCTAATATTATATTCAATTTTAATAATAGCATTTAGCTATTTTTATTCATCAATTATACTAAATACAAAAGATATAGCAGAAAATTTACAGAAGATGGGTGCGAGTATACCAAACATTAGACCTGGAGAAGAAACAATTGAATATTTAAATAAAATCATTAACAAACTGACTTTCATTGGTGCTTTATTTCTATTTGTTATAGCACAGTTTCCGCTGTTAACCTCAAAAGTTACTCAAATGAACATACTACAAGGTTTTGGAACAACTTCTCTCCTAATACTAGTAGGAGTTGCAATAGAAACAGCTAAACAAATACAAACATATATAATTTCAGAACAATATGATAATATTATGGGGTAAACATAATCAAAATATAACAAACAATAATTAATATGAAAGTTAGACCATCTGTCAAAAAAATGTGCGAAAAGTGTCGTATAATAAGAAGACATAGAAAAATAATAGTAATATGTGATAATCCAAAACATAAACAAAAACAGGGATAACTAATAAAATATAAATCAAATAAACAATTATGGCTAGAATAGAAGGTGTTGATTTACCTAAAAATAAGAGGATAAAAATTGGTTTAACATATATATATGGAATAGGCATATCTAGGTCTATAGATATCTTAAGAATAACCAATATTGACGAAAATATACAAATTAAAGATCTGAGTGACACTCAAATCATATCGATCAGAAATATACTAAGCAACAATTATGACTTAGAAGGAGATTTACGTCGATCAGAAACAATGAATATTAAAAGACTAATGGAAATTAGTTGTTACAGAGGAAGAAGACACAGAGTAAACTTACCTCTTAGAGGACAAAGAACAAGAACAAACGCAAGAACAGGTAGAGGAACAAAAAAGACAATTGCAGGTAAGAAGAAAGCTCCAAGAAAATAGATAAAATATACATACAAGTTTAAACTTATTTACGTTATGGCGAAACAAATTAAAAAAAATCAGAATAAAAAGAGAAAAAATGTAATTAACGGCATCACACATATACAATCAACATTTAATAACACAATTATTACAATAACCGATCTTCAAGGTGAAACAATCACTTGGTCTTCCTCAGGAGTAAGTGGATTTAAAGGAGCAAAGAAAAGTACACCTTTTGCAGCACAAACAACAGCAGAAAAAGCAGCAAAAGTCGCAATTGACTATGGAATGAAACAAACAGAAATAATGGTCAATGGACCTGGTTCAGGTAGAGAAACTGCAATTAGGGCAATACAAGCTGCGGGTATAGAAATTACTTTAATTAAAGATATTACACCTGTACCACACAATGGCTGTAGACCTCCAAAAAAACGAAGAGTTTAAATACAAAATATATCAAGATTAATATTAATACAATACACTACAAAAAACAAACAAATGACTCATTTTCAAATAGAATGCATAGAGTCAACAACAAAAAGCGCCAGAGAACAATATGGACATTTTGTTTTAGAACAACTACAAAGAGGACAAGGAATTACAGTTGGTAACTCTTTACGTCGTACTATACTTTCAGACCTTCAAGGGACAGCTATTGTAGCTGTTAGAATAGCTGGAATCAATCACGAATTTTCAACAATCACAGGTGTTAGAGAAGATGTCTTAGAAATCATTTTAAATTTAAAGGAAGTTATCTTAAAAAGCCATAGCTCAGAGCCACAAATAGGCCGTTTAAGAATACAGGGGCCAGCTGTTATAACTACTGGATTGCTTGACATACCACCAGAAGTAGAGGTTATTGATCCAAAGCAATATATTGCAACAATATGTAGCAATACAATATTTGAGATGGAATTTAAAATAGAGAAAGGAAATGGGTATAAGCTAGTAGATAAGGGTATTGACGATCGATCTATTGACTTTTTACAAATTGATGCCATCTTTATGCCAGCAAAAAAATTTAATTACAGAGTAGAGGAAAAAAAAATTAATAACACTACAATTACTGAGAAATTATTTTTAGAAGTTTGGACAAATGGAAGTATCTCTCCACAAGAAGCAATAAGCCAAGGAGCTCATATACTCACTAGTCTCTTCCATCCATTAACAAACATAAGCTTTAAATCAAAAACTGAAATAAATGAAAGTAAAGAAAAACAAATTAATCAAATCTTAATAGAAGAGTTACAGCTATCAGTAAGAGCATATAATTGTTTAAAAAGAGCTCAAATACACTCAATTGCTGACTTGCTAGATTATACACAGGAAGAACTTTTAGAAATTAAAAATTTCGGTCAAAAATCAGCAGACGAAGTCATTGAAGCTTTAAATAATAAATTACATATAAATCTACAAAAAGAAAAGATTTAAAATAATTTAGAAGAAATCAATATATTGTATAATATATTTATAAATATCTCTAAAATTAACAATAATGAACCTAAATATAAACAAAAATAAAACAATAATAAAAGAATCAGACGAAAAAATTAGTTGGTATATAATTGACGCAAGAGAATATAAACTAGGTAGATTAAGCAGTAAAATAGCTTATATATTAAAAAATAAAGATAAAATAAATTATTTACCATACAAACAAGGAAAATCAAAAATAATTATTATTAACTCAAAACAAATACAAACCACTGGAAACAAGAGCATACAAAAAACTTATAAAAGACACTCAGGTAGACCAGGAGGATTAAAAACAGAAGTATTTGAAAAGCTTCAAAAAAGAATTCCAAACAGAATTTTAGAACATGCAATAAAAGGCATGCTACCAAAAAAATCGTTAGGAAGACAATTAATGAAAAACATTAAGATTTATCCAGATCACTTACATCCTCATACAAACCATAAACCAATTAAGCTCAATATTGACTAAATAAATATGTTAACTTCATATCATCAAAAAATTATATATTCAGGAACAGGAAGAAGAAAAACATCGGTTGCCAGAGTAAACTTAATACCAGGCTCAGGCAAACTTATCATAAATGGATTACCAGGGGAATCTTACCTACAATTTAGTCCAAATTACTTAAGAATTTCATGTTTACCACTAAGCATATTAGGCCTAAACAAAGAATATGATATATACGTTAAAGCAGAAGGTGGTGGACTAACTGGACAAGCAGATGCAATTAGACTAGGTTTAGCAAGAGCATTATGTAGTGTTAATCCAGAAAATCGTGTTATGTTAAAATCAGAAGGCTTGCTAAGAAGAGATGCTAGAAGTAAAGAAAGAAAAAAATATGGCTTACGCAAAGCAAGAAAAGCACCACAATATTCAAAAAGGTAATAAAATTATAGTATTCAGATATATCATATGCTTAATATTTATATAATTAATACTCAGTAAAATTTATGGCAAAAAAGAACATTCATCCAAAATGGTATAACGAATCTCAAGTATTCTGTGATGGAAAACATATTATGACAGTAGGGTCTACCCAAAAAACATTAAATATAGATATTTGGTCAGGTAATCATCCTTTTTTCACTGGATCACAAAGAATAATAGATACCGAAGGTAGAGTAGAAAAATTTATGAAAAAATATAAACTTAAATAAAGTATATAGATATTGAACAAATCAAATACTATTATTTTGTTACGTTTGACACTAGATGTCACAATAATTATAATCTTATAGAAAATTCATCTCTGTATGAATATTATAGAAATAAAAATGCCAACTATTCAACAATTAGTCAGATCAGAAAGAAAGAGATATGAGAAAAAGACAAAATCTCCAGCACTAAAAGCTTGCCCACAAAGACGAGGAGTATGTACACGAGTATATACTACAACACCTAAAAAACCTAATTCTGCATTACGCAAAGTGGCAAGAGTCAGGCTTACTTCAGGCTTTGAAGTAACTGCGTATATACCAGGAATTGGGCATAATATTCAAGAGCACTCTGTTGTACTAATCAGAGGAGGTCGCGTTAAAGATTTGCCTGGTGTCAGATATCATATAGTCAGGGGAACATTAGACTCTGCTGGAGTCAAAGATAGAAATAATAGTCGATCAAAATACGGAACTAAAAAACAGAAAAAACAATCATAACTACCAATGTCAAGACGTAACAAAGCAAAAAAAAGAAACATATATCCAGATCCAATATATAATAGCAAGCTAATCAGCATGCTAACAGTTAGAGTACTCAAACATGGAAAAAAAGGATTAGCACAAAAAATGATATATGAATCTTTGGAAATTATTAAAAACAAGACACAAAATGAACCCTTAGAAATGTTAGAGAAGGCAATTAGAAACACAACACCGTTAGTAGAAGTTAAAGCAAAGAGAATTGGAGGATCAACTTATCAAGTACCAATGGAGGTTAGAGCTTATAGAGGAACAAACTTAGCAATTAGATGGATTACAAAATTTGCATTACAAAGAGCAGGCAAAAGTATGTGTATCAAATTAGCTAATGAAATAATTGATGCAGCAAACGAAAATGGTAATGCCATTAGAAAAAAAGAAGAAACGCATAGGATGGCTGAAGCTAATAAGGCATTTGCACATTATAGATATTAAAACAAAAAAATAATTAGAATAAATTCACTCAATACAAAGGAAAAATAATATGGCACGCGAAAAATTCGAACGAAAGAAACCACATGTGAATATTGGTACAATTGGTCATGTTGATCATGGAAAAACAACATTAACTGCTGCAATCTCTGCCACTTTGGCAGCTGCAAATGAAGGACAAGCTAAAAAGTTCGATGAAATTGACGCAGCTCCAGAAGAAAAAGCTAGAGGAATTACAATCAATACAGCACATATTGAATATGAAACAGAACATAGGCATTATGCTCATGTAGATTGCCCAGGTCACGCAGATTATGTCAAAAATATGATAACTGGAGCTGCACAAATGGATGGAGCCATACTAGTAGTATCAGCAGTAGATGGAGCTATGCCGCAAACAAGAGAACATATATTACTAGCAAAACAAGTAGGAGTACCAAATATTGTAGTTTTTTTAAATAAACAAGATCAGGTAGAAGATGACGAACTAAGAGAATTAGTAGAACTAGAGGTCAGAGAACTACTTAACAAATATGATTTCCCTGGAGACACTATTCCTTTTATTGCAGGATCAGCTCTATTAGCGCTAGAAAAAGTTACAGAGAATGGCAATACTAAAAGAGGAGATAATGAATGGGTAGATAAAATACATTCATTAATGGATGCTGTAGATTCATATATACCTACTCCACAGAGAGATACAGAAAAAACATTTTTAATGGCTGTAGAAGATGTGTTTTCAATTACTGGAAGAGGAACAGTAGCAACAGGAAGAATTGAAAGAGGAATAATAAAAGTAGGAGACACAATTGAAATAGTTGGACTACAAGAAACAAGAACAACAACAATAACGGGATTAGAAATGTTCCAAAAAACTCTGGATGAAGGAATGGCTGGAGATAACATTGGAATACTGTTAAGAGGTGTACAGAAACTACAAATTCAAAGAGGGATGGTTTTAGCACAACCGGGAGCTATTACTCCACATACAGAATTTGAAGCGGAAGTCTACATACTAACAAAAGAAGAAGGAGGTCGACACACTCCTTTCTTCTCAGGATACAGACCACAATTTTATGTAAGAACAACTGATGTAACAGGAACAATCAATAAATTTACGGCAGACGATGGATCTACTGCAGAAATGGTAATGCCAGGAGATAGAATCAAAATGAGCGCAGAATTAATACACCCAATAGCAATTGAGCAAGGAATGAGGTTTGCTATTAGAGAAGGAGGAAGAACAGTAGGTGCTGGCGTAGTTTCTAAAATATTAAAATAATACTTATTAATACTATATAAAATGAATAATGTAACACAAAATAAGGTACGAATAAGATTAAAAACATACGAAAATGAACTACTCACAACATCATGTAAGAATATTATAAGCACAATCAACAGAACAGAAGCACAAATCATTGGACCTATATCAATGCCAACAAAACGTAAAATTTATTGCGTTTTACGTTCACCACATGTGGATAAAGACTCAAGAGAACACTTTGAAATAAGAATTTATACAAAAATTATTGATGTGTACCAACTATCAAGTACAACAGTAGATGCGCTAATGAAATTAAACATACCCGCTGGCGTAGATGTTGAAGTAAAAATATAATTACAAGATAAGAAAAGAAAGTTTGACAAACGCAATCAATATTACATTTGTCAAACTTTTGTAACTAAAATATTATGATATACTATTTAATCATCATATAATTCTTTTTCTCTATGAGTATTAATTACACAATCACTTTTAGGATAAGTCACACAAGTCAGAACATAACCTTGCTCTATTTGCTCATCATCCAAAAATGTTTGATCACTTTGATCAACTTCTCCTTCTACTACAATACCTGCACAACTAGAACAAGCGCCAGCACGGCAAGAATAAGGCAACTCAAATCCAAGTTCTTCAGCAACATCTAAAATATAAGTATCATCAGGACATTCAAATTCTTGTGATGAGCCATCTTCTAAATTTAGTTTAATGTTATAACTAGGCATAAAATAATTCTCCCTATTTAAATAATTAAGTAATAATATAAAAATGAAAATATGAAATAAATAAGTAAACTCGAAACAAATATTGATATTTTTTTATTCAAATGATTTCAAGCTACTTACATTTAAACATATTATCTATAAATAATAAAAAAAATAATATACTTATTTGTGATTCTCAATAATGTATAGAGCATAATCAAATTAATATGAGTACTTAATGAAGTAATAGATAATTTTATATAATTAACATACTAAAAACAATGGACTTATTAAATAAATCTAAGATAGATGACTTTAGGGATTTTATTCCAAAAAAAAAGATGAAATTACACTTAAGTCAATACAAAACTTATGAAGAAACAAAAGAAATAATTAAAAGATTACAACTTCAAAGCTTTAGAAGACCAACAAGCTTAATAATAAATATGATACAACCACTACTATGGCTATTGCTATTTGGTGCACTATTTCAAAATGCACCCATATACTTATTTGAGCAATATACAATTCAGTACAGAGAATTTTTGAATCCAGGAATTATCATATTTACAGGTTTTAATAGCGCTATTAACGCAGGATTACCACTTATCTTTGATCGAGAATTTGGCTTTCTTAATAGAATTTTAATATCACCTATTAGTAATAAAAATTCTTTAATATATTCATGCATGATACACACATGGTTAATAGCAACTACTCAAATTATAATCATAATACTTGTTACTATCTATCAAACTAATAACAATATAAATTTTAATATCAACCAACTAATTATAAATATAATTATTAGTACAATAATAATCTCAAATGTATCTGCAATCAGTATATGCAATGCACTAATTGTTCCAGGACATATTGAATTCATAGCAATGACAACATTACTTATCAACTTACCAACATTATTTGCAAGTACAGCACTAGCACCATTATCATTCATGCCAACATGGCTACAAATGATTTGCTGCATTAACCCACTAACTTATGCTATAGAAATAATAAGAAATCAAAGTTTAAATCAATCAATTTCAATGAATACTGAAATAATTAATATAACATGGTTAACAGTAAGTATATATCAAAGTCTATCAATGCTCATCTTAATTAATATGATAAGCATTATACTTGTAAAAAACATAATTAAATATAAATATGATTAAAGTTAATCAGTTATATCAAAGAAATGTTATAATATATCTAAATGACTATAAAAGTAAGAAAAGCAATATAAAAACTAACAAGTTAAAGAGGAGTAATATCCTTATATGGCATTACCATGGTATCGCGTACATACAGTTGTTTTAAATGATCCAGGTAGATTAATTTCTGTACATTTAATGCATACAGCATTAGTATCAGGATGGGCTGGATCAATGGCTTTATATGAATTAGCAATTTTTGACCCATCAGACCCAGTATTAAATCCAATGTGGAGACAAGGCATGTTTGTAATGCCATTCATGACAAGGATTGGAATTACTGATTCATGGGGAGGCTGGAGTATCACAGGAGAAAGCGTATCAAATCCTGGATTATGGAGTTTTGAAGGAGTTGCAATAACACACATAGTACTTTCTGGTATGCTATTTCTAGCATCAATATGGCATTGGGTATACTGGGATTTAGAACTATTCAGGGACCCTCGAACTGGAGAGCCTGCATTAGATTTACCAAAAATATTTGGTATTCATTTATTACTATCTAGTCTTCTATGTTTTGGATTCGGAGCATTTCACACAACAGGTTTATTTGGACCAGGTATATGGATATCTGATGGATATGGAATTACTGGAAAAGTTCAACCCATAGCACCAGCATGGGGACCAGATGGATTTAATCCATTCAACCCAAGTGGTGTAGCATCACACCATATAGCTGCAGGTACAGTTGGTATACTAGCTGGACTATTTCATCTAACTGTAAGACCACCTCAAAGACTCTATCGAGCACTAAGAATGGGAAATATAGAAACAGTTTTATCTAGTAGTATCTCTGCAGTTTTTTTCAGCGCATTCGTAACATGTGGAACAATGTGGTATGGTTCAGCAACAACACCAATTGAACTTTTTGGACCAACTAGATATCAATGGGACAGCGGATATTTTCAACAAGAAATAGAAAGAAGAGTTGAGAATGCACTAAACGAAGGAGCTACACCAGAAGAAGCATGGTCTACAATCCCAGATAAATTAGCATTTTATGACTATATTGGTAACAACCCAGCTAAAGGTGGACTATTTAGATCCGGACCCATGGATAAAGGAGATGGAATTGCAGAAGCATGGTTAGGACATCCAATATTTCAAGATAAAGAAGGTAGAGAATTAACTGTCAGAAGAATGCCTGCGTTTTTTGAAACATTTCCTGTTATTTTAGTAGATCAAGATGGAATCATAAGAGCAGACATTCCATTTAGAAGAGCTGAATCAAAATATAGTATTGAACAAGTCGGTGTAACAGTTAACTTTTACGGTGGTAAACTCAATGGAAAAGTATTCAATGATGCACCAAGCGTAAAAAAATATGCACGCAAAGCACAGCTTGGAGAAGTTTTTGAATTTGATAGAACAACGTTAGAATCAGATGGAGTATTTCGTAGTAGCCCAAGAGGATGGTTCACTTTTGGACATGCCAATTTTGCATTAATATTCTTTTTTGGACACCTATGGCATGGATCAAGAACTATCTTTAGAGACGTATTCGCAGGAATAGGAGCTGAAGTCACAGAACAAGTAGACTTCGGAGCATTCCAAAAATTAGGGGATCGTAGTAGTAAAAAACAAGGCGCAGTATAATATTCAATATTATATTAGAGGATAAAAGATTAAAACTATTTATTAAGGAATAGGAAAAACATGGAAGCACTAGTATATGTATTCTTATTAATTGGAACATTAATGGTAATATTTTTTGCTGTCTTTTTTAGAGACCCACCTAGAATAGCTAAATAAAATACAAAAAATCATCAATCAAAATGTAAATATCTATATTTACATTTTATTTACAATTATTAAAGACAACCTAAAAAATTACTCTTCATGTTCTTCAAAAGGATCCCTTAAATCTTTTGAAATTGGACCAAAAGAAGTGTATATAGAATAACCAGTAACACCAAATAATAAACTAAGAATAAAAATGCTAAGAACTGTTGCAGTTTCCATAATTTAATAAGAAATAAAACTAAATTATTTTTATAATATTATTATAAGAACTATTAATTAAACAAATTAACAAAACTCATTATGGCTTTAAGAACTAGACTAGGAGAAATACTAAGACCATTAAACTCTGAATATGGTAAAGTTGCGCCAGGATGGGGAACAACTCCTATCATGGCAATATTTATGTTATTCTTTTTTTTATTTTTACTAATCATCTTACAAATCTACAACTCATCATTAATTCTAGAAAACGTAGATGTTGACTGGGCAAGCTTAGGAAATTAAAAAATCAAGACAAGTATTGCTTTTTAATACTTGTCTAAATAATAAAAACTAATTAACTAATGACAGTTCATATTCAGCAAAATTATTCGTATTCACACCACTATAAGTAGATTTACTAAAACGAACTAACACAGGATATTTTATACCTTTATCTACTTTCACAATTGTACCACTATTTTGATACCAATAAGACTCTCTTCTTAATATTTTAACTTTTTTACCTTTTTCAAGCATACTATCAATCTATTTAAAATAATAAAACAAATATAAAGTAATTGTATAATAAGAATTAAATACATGAAATCAATATTAACTTTTACAAACTAAAAAGAGAGTTTATTATAAAGTTGCCTATACAATCACAAAGATGTTACATTCATATAAATAACACATAGAACTAAAAAGTAAAGGTAAAGAATTATGAAATTTTCGTGGAAAAATATATTATTATGGTCTCTACCAATAATCATTATATCATTTTTTCTTTGGCAAGGAATATTTGCACCAGTAACAAATGAAAACAAGACCAATCTAACCAATTCAAGAATGACATACGGAAGATTTTTAGAATATATTGAAATGGGGTGGGTCAAAAAAGTTGACATATATGATAATGGACATACTGCAATAATAGAAGCAATTGGACCAGAAATAGGAAATAGAATACAAAAAATAAGAGTAGAATTACCAACAAGCGCACCAGAACTCATTACACAGCTAAAAAGGAACCATATCGACTTAGACGCTCATCCAACTAAAAATAATACTGCGCTATGGAGTCTATTAGGGAATTTATTCTTTCCATTACTTTTAGTTACAAGCTTAGCATTACTATTCAGAAGATCAAATAACGCAACAGGAGGACCAGGACAAGCCATGTCATTTGGTAAATCAAAAGCGTTATTTCAAATAGAAGCTAAAACAGGTATTGTTTTTGATGATGTAGCAGGTATAGATGAAGCTAAAGAAGAATTTGAAGAAATAGTAACATTTTTAAAAAAGCCGGAATATTTTACTGCAGTTGGAGCAAAAATACCAAAAGGAGTATTATTAATCGGGCCTCCAGGAACAGGTAAAACATTATTAGCAAAAGCTATAGCAGGCGAAGCAAACGTACCTTTTTTTAGTATTTCAGGATCTGAATTTGTAGAAATGTTTGTAGGAGTAGGCGCATCAAGAGTAAGAGATTTATTTAAAAAAGCAAAAGAAAACGCGCCATGTATAATATTTATTGACGAAATTGATGCAGTAGGAAGACAAAGAGGTACTGGAATAGGCGGAGGGAATGATGAAAGAGAACAAACTTTAAACCAACTATTAACAGAAATGGATGGCTTTGAAGGCAACACAGGAATAATTGTTGTGGCAGCAACTAACAGAGCTGATATATTAGACTCAGCTCTCTTAAGACCAGGAAGGTTTGATAGACAAGTTAATGTAGATATACCAGACTTTAAAGGAAGATCAGCTATTCTCAATGTACATGCAAAAAATAAGAAAATTGATACAAACGTATCCCTATCAATAATAGCAAGACGTACACCTGGTTTTTCAGGAGCAGATTTAGCTAATTTACTCAATGAAGCTGCCATATTAACAGCTAGGGAAAGAAAAAATCAAATAACACTACAGGAAATTGATAAAGCAATAGATAGAATAATAGCAGGTATGGAAGGAACTGCTTTAATTGATAGCAAAAGTAAGAGGCTAATAGCTTATCATGAAATTGGACACGCAATTGTGGGGACATTACTTAAAGATCATGAAAACGTGCAAAAGGTAACATTAATACCAAGAGGACAAGCTAGAGGATTAACTTGGTTCACACCATCTGAAGATCAAAGCTTAATATCTAGATCCCAAATTAAAGCGCGTATTATGGGAGCTTTAGGAGGGAGAGCGGCCGAAGAAATTGTTTTTGGAGAATCAGAAATTACAACAGGTGCAAGCAATGATCTACAACAAGTCACTTCAATGGCAAGACAAATGGTCACAAGATTTGGAATGTCTAGTATTGGCCCCATGTCATTAGAAAACGAAGATTCTAACCCATTTTTGGGCAAAGGCATGGGAAATAGTAACGAATATTCAGATGAAATTGCAATAAAAATAGATGCTCAAATCAAAATAATAGTTAACGAATGCCACAGAAAAACGAGAGATATTATTAAAAATAATAGAGTGATAATAGATAAGTTAGTAGATATATTAATAGAAAAAGAAACTATTGATGGGAATGAATTTATAAGCATTATTAAACAATACACAAAAATACCACAAAAAATTTAATACTTTGTATTATAATTATACGAGACTGACGGGATTCGAACCCGCAACTTCCGCCGTGACAGGGCGGTGCTCTAACCAATTGAACTACAGTCCCAATAATAGTGATAATAAATTAAGATAGCATATGTTGTCAAGCAAATAATATATAGGAGAAGAAGGGATTCGAACCCTCGGTATAATAATAATTATACAACAGATTAGCAATCTGCCGCTTTAAACCTCTCAGCCACCTCTCCAATTTTATAAAAGACAAAATCATATAACATTAAGTGGCTCAGGCGGGACTTGAACCTGCGACCTTGGGCTTATGAGTCCCCTGCTCTAACCAACTGAGCTACTGAGCCAATTATATTTTAGTAAGAATATAACATTTAAATAAAAAATAAACAAACTAATTCTTAAGCTACTAACATTGAACCAAGTCTATCATTTGTTAATAATTCGTACAATAAAGCATGGCGAGCCCTACCATCAATAATATGAACAGCTGATACATCATTATTTAACGCATTAATACAACAATCTATCTTAGGAATCATACCATCAGTAATAACTCCTGTAGATTTTAAATCATAAATTTTATTCAAATCCATCTGTTTAATTAAACTAGAGTTATCGTTAATATCAGAAAGAATTCCAGGAGTATCAGTAATTAGAATTAACTTATCAGCTTTTGTATAGGAAGCTATAGAACCAGCTAAAGTATCTGCATTAATATTATAGGTCTGTCCTTGCAAGCAAGAAGCAACACTAGCTACAACTGGTACAAAACTATTATCAAGAAGAGTACTCAATACTTTGCTATTAATAGACTCAACCTTGCCTGTAAAATCATTAAAATTTTGAACAAGAGGAGCAGCAGTGACTAATTTTGCATCCTTACCAGATAAACCTACTGCAGGAATATCATGCTGATTTAATAAAGATACTAAATTTTTATTAATATAACCACTTAAAACCATTTCAACTACTTCCATTGTATTTGCATCTGTTACACGTAAACCTCTCTCAAATTTAGGCTTAATATTTAGCTTCATTAACCAGTTATCAATTAAATATCCTCCACCATGAACTAAAATGATTTTGATACCTAATGAATACAAAAAAGCTATATCATAGATCACATTTAACTGCAAGGACTTACTCTTCATAGCAGATCCACCATATTTAATAACAAAAGTAGAATCAGCATATTTACGAATCAATGATAAAGTATCAACAGAAATACAAAAACGTTCAGAAGTTACAGAATTTGACATTTAAATACTTATTTATTATTAATAGTTAATTAAAATAGAAAAAATAAGAATGTTTAATAAATAATATAATAGAATATTATGTCAAACTTTTGGGTAAATTTATATAAATTTCCAAGATTTTTAATAAGCGTATTAATAGGATTTTTCTTGACAACTTTTCAGCCAATTTTTAAGCTATTAAAGAACAGGAAAGACAAAATACTGCTTATAACAATAATAGTGATTATTATGGTTCTATGCTATAGGATAATAGAAATAATGACAGGAAATATATAAAAAAATTGAACATATATAATATATATAATACAACTTATTCTTGGAGGTTTTGTGTGTCTGTTCCTAATTTTGTATCTGGTGCCTTTTCGTTAATGGACAGCCTTATTAGAAATGGTGTTTTTCACATATTTGGTTACCCTGGTGGTGCTATTTTACCTATATATGATGAGTTATTTCGTTGGGAAGAAAAAAAGCTAATTGAGCATATTCTATGTAGACATGAACAAGGTGCTGTTCATGCTGCTGATGGTTATTCAAGGTCTTCGGGTAAAATTGGTGTTTGTTTTGCAACATCTGGCCCTGGTGCTACTAACTTAGTAACTGGAATAGCAACAGCACAAATGGATTCTGTTCCTCTTATTATAGTTACTGGTCAAGTAGCTCGTGCTTTTATAGGTACTGATGCGTTTCAAGAAGTAGATATATTTGGTATAACTTTACCTATAGTCAAACATTCTTATGTAGTTAGAAATCCTAGAGATATTAGTAAGATTGTGTCGGAAGCTTTTTATATAGCTCAAGAAGGTAGGCCAGGTCCAGTATTAATTGATATCCCTAAGGATGTAGGTCTTGAGAAATTTTCATATAATTTTGTTTCAAAATCTAATTTAAATTTACTGAGGCTTAAATCCTTTAAACCTACTAAAGACAAAAATTTTCATAAGATGCTTGAATTAATTAAGCAATCTAGTCAACCGCTTTTATATATAGGAGGAGGTGCAATTTCTTCTGATGCGTCTAATATTATTTTAGAATTTGCTAACTTATTTCAAATACCTATAACAACAACATTAATGGGCAAAGGAATTATTGATGAAAATCATTTACTGTCATTGGGGATGTTGGGTATGCATGGGACAGCTTATGCTAATTTTGCTGTAAGTGAATGCGATTTATTAATCGCTTTGGGAGCACGTTTTGATGATAGGGTGACTGGTAAATTGGATGAATTTGCTTGTAATGCACAGGTTATTCATGTTGATGTTGATCCTGCGGAAGTAGGTAAGAATAGAATTCCCCAAGTAGCAATTATTGGTGATATTAATGATGTGGTTACAAATTTTTTAACTTATTTACATAATTCTCAACAATTTGTTAAGAATAATGAACAAACAAGCTCTTGGAAGCAGCGAATTTTGGCTTGGAAAAAACAATATCCTTTGCTAATACCCAAAAATGTAAATTTTTTATCTGCTCAAGAAATTTTACATACAATTTCTGTTCTTGAACCTCAAGCTTATTTCACAACTGATGTTGGTCAACATCAAATGTGGTCAGCTCAGTTTCTGAATGTTTTGCCTAGGCATTGGATGTCTAGTTCTGGTTTAGGAACTATGGGTTATGGCTTACCAGCTGCTATTGGTGTGCAGGTAGCTTTTCCAAAAGAGAAAGTTATCTGTGTTAGTGGTGACGCTAGTTTTCAAATGAACTTGCAAGAGTTAGGAACTATTGCTCAGTATAATTTGCCTATTAAGATTCTTGTGATTAATAATAAATGGCAAGGTATGGTTAGGCAATGGCAACAGGCATTTTACGGCGAAAGATATTCTCACTCTAATATGGAAAAAGGATCTCCTGATCTGATTAAGCTTGCTCAATCTTTTGGATTGTTGGGTTTAGAGATTGAATCAAGGAAAGATATTAAAAGTATCTTGAATTTATTCTGTAATTATAATGGTCCAGTTATTTTAAATTGTAAAGTTAAAGAGGAAGAAAATTGTTATCCAATGGTAGCTCCTGGTAAAAGTAATTCACAAATGATTGGTTTAGTCAAACAGCTGCCAGCATATGGAATTAAAAAAGACGTCAATATTTCATTTAATTCTAGATAACATTATATATTTGCATTGGGCCGGGTTGGATTTGAACCAACGTAGGCTAAGCCAGCGGATTTACAGTCCGCCCCCATTAACCACTCGGGCACCGACCCTTTTTTGTTTCTGTTATTTTTTTAATAAACAACAAGAATTGTATCAAATTTTTTTGTAAAAATCAATTATATGTTATATATAATCATTAGTGGATACAACCGGATTTGAACCGGTGGCTTTCACGATGTCAACGTGATACTCTAAACCATCTGAGTTATGTATCCTACTTTACTTTATATAAATTTTTGTTTTAGTCTAGTTGCTTTACCAGACCTATTTCTGAGATAGTATAATTTAGATCTTCTGACTTTCGATTTTCTTATTATTTCTATATTCACTATTTGAGGGGAATGTAATAGATATATTTTTTCAACTCCGATGTTTTGTACAGTCTTTCTGACTGTAATTGTTTCATTAATTTGTGAATTGTTTTTTGAAATAACCACACCTTCTGATGCTTGAACTCTTTCTTTATTTCCTTCCTGTATTACTTTTTTTATTTTTACAGTATCACCTACTTCTATTTTTGGTATATATTGTTTTATATACTTCTGCTCTACATTATTGATTAAATCTATTTTGTGTTTCGTTTTTTTTATCATATTAAAGTTTGACCGAATGTTTTTAATCCTATTTTATTTAATCTTTTTAATATTAGTCAACTATTTTAATTATTTATTTTGTTTACAATTATAGTTTTTTATTTACTTATGTTATAATAACATAGTATCGAAGGTAATCATTTTTTGCTTTATAATTTATATGTTTGAACGCTTTACTGAAAAAGCAATTAAAGTAATTATGTTAGCTCAAGAGGAAGCAAGGAGGTTAGGGCATAACTTCGTTGGTACTGAACAAATATTATTGGGTTTAATTGGTGAAGGCACTGGTATTGCTGCACAAGTTTTGAAGTCGATGAACGTTAATTTGAAAGATGCAAGAATTGAGGTGGAGAAAATTATAGGGCGAGGTTCAGGTTTTGTAGCAGTAGAAATTCCTTTTACGCCAAGAGCTAAACGAGTTTTGGAATTATCTTTAGAAGAAGCAAGGCAATTAGGTCATAATTATATAGGTACTGAACATTTATTAATGGGTTTAGTAAGAGAGGGGGAAGGAGTTGCTGCAAGAGTTTTAGAGAATTTATCAGTAAATGTTGCTTCAATTAGAACAGAAGTTATTCAAATGTTAGGAGATAATGCTGATGTTAATACCAATGGCAGCAATAATATGCAAGCAAGAAGCAAAACTCCTACTTTAGAAGAATTTGGTTCTAATTTAACAGAGTTAGCTATAGAAGGGGTTCTAGATCCTGTTGTGGGTAGGCAAAAAGAAATTGAAAGAGTTATCCAAATTTTAGGGCGTCGCACGAAAAATAATCCAGTATTAATTGGAGAGCCTGGTGTTGGTAAAACTGCGATTGCTGAGGGTCTTGCTCAAAGAATTGCTAATAGAGATATTCCTTCTATTCTTGAAGATAAGTTAGTAATTACACTGGATGTTGGGTTATTAGTAGCTGGAACAAAATATCGAGGTGAGTTTGAAGAAAGACTTAAAAGAATTATGGATGAAATTAAGTCAGCAACAAATGTTATTTTAGTGATAGATGAAGTTCATACTCTTATTGGTGCTGGTGCAGCAGAAGGTGCTATAGATGCTGCTAATTTACTAAAGCCTGCTTTGGCTAGAGGTGAATTACAGTGTATTGGTGCGACTACTTTAGAGGAATATCGTAAGCATATTGAAAAGGATGCTGCTTTAGAACGTCGTTTTCAACCAGTATTAGTTGGGGAGCCAACGGTTGAAGAAACAATTGAAATTTTATTTGGATTAAGAGACCGTTATGAAAAACATCATCAATTGAAAATGTCAGATGAGGCTTTAGCGGCTGCTGCTAAGTATGCTAATCAATATATTTCTGATAGATTTCTTCCAGATAAAGCTATTGATTTAATAGATGAAGCTGGTTCTAGGGTCCGTTTATTAAATTCGCAGCTACCACCTGCTGCACGTGAATTAGATAGGGAATTAAGATCTGTACTAAAAACTAAGGATGAAGCTATAAGGGCGCAAAAATACGAAAAAGCTGAACAGTATAGAACAAGAGAAACAGAGATTAAGGCTCAAATAGCTGCTATCGCTCAAAGTAAAAACTCAGAGCCAGATCTTCAGTTAGAAGATCCAGTAGTTACTGAAGATGATATTGCCGAAATTGTTGCATTTTGGACTGGGATACCTGTAACAAAACTTACTAAAAGTGAGTCAGAGAAGTTAATGCATATGGAAGCAACATTACATAGTAGAATTATTGGTCAGGAAGAAGCAGTTGTTGCGGTTTCGAGAGCTATTAGGCGTGCTAGAGTAGGGCTTAAGAATCCTAATCGTCCTATTGCTAGCTTTATTTTTTCTGGACCTACTGGGGTAGGTAAAACTGAGTTAACTAAAGCATTAGCATCATATTTTTTTGGTGCACAAGAGGCAATGGTCAGATTAGATATGTCAGAGTATATGGAAAGGCATACTGTTTCTAAATTAATTGGTTCACCTCCTGGTTATGTTGGTTATAGTGAAGGGGGTTACTTAACAGAGGCTGTTAGAAAAAGACCTTATACAGTCATTTTATTTGATGAGATTGAAAAAGCTCACCCTGATATTTTTAATCTTCTTTTACAAATTTTAGAGGATGGTCGTTTAACAGATGCTAAAGGGCGAACTATTGATTTTAAAAATACTTTATTAATTATGACTTCTAATATTGGGTCTAAAGTAATTGAGAAAGGTGGAGGAAGTTTAGGTTTTGAATTAGGTGTATCGCAAGTAGAGTCTCAGTACAATCGTATTAAATCTTTGGTTAACGAAGAGCTTAAGCAGTATTTTCGTCCAGAATTTTTGAATAGATTAGATGAAATTATTGTTTTTAGACAATTGACTAAAGAAGAAGTTCGAGAGATTGCTGATTTAATGCTTAAAGAAGTTTTTGATCGTATAAAACAGCATGATATAATTTTGAGTGTAACTGATAGATTTAAAAGTAAGTTAGTTGATGAAGGATATAATCCTAGTTATGGTGCACGTCCATTACGTCGTGCTGTTATGCGTTTACTTGAAGATAGTTTAGCTGAAGAAGTATTAGCGGGTAAGATTAAGTCCGGAGATAGTGCAGTTGTTGATGTTGCTGATGATGGATTAGTTAAGGTATTGTTAGGTGATAAATTACAAGTTTAATTAATAAATAATACTTGTAATTTATTTATTTTATATAGATAGTTATGATCCTGATTTTTCTATCTATATTTATAGAATATGCCAGGAACCAGATTTGAACTGGTGACACGAGGATTTTCAGTCCACTGCTCTACCAACTGAGCTATCCCGGCTCACTAGTTCTATTATATTATAAATTATGAATAAAGTATCAAAAAATTCTTTTGTTCTAATTTATTGTTTTAAACATGCTTATCTCTGGTGAAAATTTTAATTGGCAATAACCTGTATTCCCATTCCGATTTTTGCATATTTTTAAATCAACAATTTTATTACTTGTTGGTTTAGGATTTTTTGTTGTATCTTCTTTTTCATATAGAATAAGTATAATATCTGCATCTTGTTCTATTGAATTGTGAGTTATTATTTCTTTAGAAATTAAGCTAAAATGTTCATTTTGATTTAAGTCGTATGATTTTGAGTATATGTTTAAAAATATTGTATTAATGTATTTTTTATAAATTAAGTATTTTGTTTGATTTCTTATTATATTTATTGTTGTTAATAATGATATTTGATTAGTTTCTATCCATATATTTTCAGAGAGATATTTATGATGATGAGTAAGTAATAGTTTTTTTGTATTGTTAATGCATTTAAAAACATATTGATTTGATAAGTTAACTAACTTAGTTATACTATTTATTTCTATTTCTGATTTTATATTTTTAGTTCTTGTTTGTTTTATATTATGTAGTTTTATCGTACTTATTTTTGTTTTACTTTTTATATTAATATTATGAGAGTATTTTGATTGAATGCTTATATTATTTTCTGATTTAATACAGCCACTTTCTTTCAGATCAGATAGCAATGGCTCTTTATTGCTTCTAATTTCTATATTTCTATTGAGTTGTGAGATGACTATGACTGGTAATTTTAAAAATTGAGCTAGTAGTTTTAATTTTCTTGTAATGTATCCGAGCTCTTGACTTCTGCTATACTTTTTTTGTTTTTCTGTGGAAAATTCGATTAATTGTAAGTAATCTATAATGATTAAATCAAAATGTTTAGTTTTTTTTTTTAAATTTTTAGATACCCTACTAATGTAATTGATGTCTATGTTATTTTGATCGTTAATGTATATATTGTTTTTTAATAAAGTATTGCATATGCTACTAATTTTTTCCCATTGATTTTGGTTTAAATTATTTATGTTCTTCTGATTAATATTAACTTCTGACGCTATAGACAGTAATTTATTAAATACTTCATTACTCGACATTTCAAGACTAAATATAACCAAACTAGTGTTCTGATAAAAACAAATATTATATGCAATGTTTATTGCAAATGATGTTTTGCCAATAGATGGTCGACCTGCAATAATAATTAAATTACCTATTGGTAAGCTTGTAATAATATTGTCTACTTCAAAAAATCCTGACTTATTTATTTTTCTTTTTATTATATTATTTAAATATATGTTTTGATATTTGAGTTCTAATAGTTTTTTTGCAACTAAATCTTTTATATTTATTATTTTTTTTTGCTGATTTTTATGTATTTGTGCCTCGATTAAGTATATATAAGATAAAATTTTGCTATATAAACTATAATTATTGATATCTTTGATGTATCCTATTTGTACGATATTATATCCAAATTGAATTATAAGTCTTTTTAAGTAATTATCACTTAATATGTCAATTAAGTTGTCAAAATATTTATTCATTTTTGATGATGATATAAATATTTGACTTTGCTTCATCATTTGAATAATTTTTTCCAGACCGCCTATTTTTAATAGTATGTGATTATCTTGTAATTTATATAGTAGCTCACATATGTTATGTTTGTTGTATTGATTGATATTTGATAAGTTTAAATATATTATTTGGTTAGTTTCTAAAAAAAAGTATTCTTTTTTTATTATATTTTTAATTGTATGAAAAACTTCTGGATAAATTAGTATTATACCTAAAAATATTTCTTCTGCTATATGGTTTTGTGGAATAAATTTATGTTTATATAATCTATTCATAAAGCTGTAAATGAGTATATTGTTTTTTATATATTCGTAGGTATTATGTGTATTGGAATATTAATGCTCACTTTGGAATTAATCTGAATTTTTATATCTCTTATTCCAATGAATTTTGTTTCTGCAATTTGAACTTTTATTTTATTAATCGATAAGTTTGTATATTTATTAATCCATTTTATTACTTCTTTTTCTGTAACACTTCCAAATATTAAATTATTCTCTCCTCTTTTTTTATATACTGAAATTTTGTGAATTTTTTCAATATTATTTTGAAGTAATTTAGTTTCAATCTCATTAGCTGCTTTTTGTTTTATTTTGACATTCTCAAACATTTGAATATGTTTAATTTTTTTAGATGTTGCTATTTCCGCTATTTTACTTGGTAGTAAATAGTTAAAAGCATATCCACGAGTAACATTGATTAATGATCCTTTTTTACCTTGCTTTAAATTATTTTTTATTAATATAACATCTACTTTTTTTTTCATATTTTAAATTTATTAGATACTAGATATTTTTTTATTAATATTATCAGATTTTTAGGTGTTGTATAAATATTTATTTAGTTGGATGTAAAATATAATGTAATATATTATTACATGTTAAAAAATGTGATGCTATTATAGATCTTTCTAGTGTATTACAATATAAAATTAATTTGCTCTTTTTTATATAGTATTTAATCAGCTTTGTCGTTTTATTTAATTTAAATTTTTTTATTGGAATGTTAATTGATTTTTTTAAATGTTGTGTACCAAAATCGGTCTTTGTCCTAAGATCTATAATAATGAAATTATTATTAATGCTTATTAGGTCATGTTTTAGCAGTATATTATTAAATTTGGTAACATTCATTTTATTATTACTATTTCTTTTTGAGAAAATTTTTCTTCTTTTATTAATTTTGTTAAGAATGTTATATACTAATAAAAAGTTTTTACATTTTTTTTCTAATCCTAATATAGTTTTGATTGTTTCAATAGCTTGTAATATTCCGATATAGCCAGTAGTAATTCCCATTACTCCATTGCGATTGCAATGATCATTTTCTAGTAATAGATCTTGGTGATATAAGTCTTTATATCTAATTCCATTTTTGTAGTTAAATACAGCAACTTGTCCATCAAATTGATCAATGGCCCCGTATATATAAGTCTTGTGTAATTGATGGCAAATTTTATCTATTATGTATCTGGCACTAAAATTATCTGTTGTGTCTACAACGATATCGTAGTAAGATAGTATTTCTATACTGTTGTCTGTATTTAAGTTGTATCTGTGTTTAATAATTTTACAATTACTATTGATTTTCTGTATCTTTTTTTGTGCAGAATTGACCTTAAATTTTTTTATATCACTTATGCTATATAATATTTGTCTATTTAAGTTTGAATTTTCTATTCTATCTTCATCAATTAATCCTATGTATCCGATTCCAGATGCAGCTAAATACATAATAATTGGACAACATAATCCACCTGCTCCTACTATTAATACTTTTGCATTTTTTAGTTTTTTTTGTCCTTCTATGCCAATATTATCTAAAATTAGTTGCTTAGAGTAATGTTTGTATTCTTCTTGTGACAGTTTTATTTTTTTTCTATGTTTAATATTTAACATTCTTGATCTCTTTTTTTTAGTTTAGAGTATACTAAATCTAGTCAGTAAATATATAATTACGCCTTTAGTTCAGTTGGTAGAACGTAGGTTTCCAAAACCTAATGTCGAAGGTTCAAGTCCTTCAGGGCGTGTTTAATAGGTTCTTTAATTTTATATTGGACAAATCAATTATTAATCATATAATATTGTATAATTTGTTAATACTGTAGTTTTTGATTTTTTTTATATTTAGATAACTATAATATATTTTTTTTTAAGTTTTCAATTTTTATGCCTAAAAAAGTTGTTGGTTTTGTTAAATTAGCATTAGCAGCTGGTAAAGCAACACCAGCTCCTCCTGTTGGACCGGCTTTAGGTCAACATGGAGTCAATATTGTTATGTTTTGTAAAGAATATAATGCTAAAACAGCTGATAAAGTTGGTTTAGTAATTCCTGTTGAAATATCAATTTATGAAGATCGTAGTTTTTCTTTTATTTTAAAAACTCCACCGGCTTCTGTGTTGTTAGCTAAAGCGGCGGGTATAGAAAAAGGTTCTGGTACTCCTAATTCAGCAAAAGTAGGATCGATTTCTCAATCTAAATTAAATGAAATAGCTACTATTAAGTTACCTGATTTGAATACTGAAGATATTAATCAAGCTATTTCAATTATTAGTGGTACAGCAAATAGTATGGGAATTTTAATTGAGTAGATACATATAACATATTTTTTAAGGAGAAATTTACGTACTTTATGCTTAAACGTTCACGTCGTTTTGTAAATATTTTACAAAAATTAGATAAAAATTTATTATATGCTCCCCATGAAGCATTTTCGTTATTAAAAAATTTGTCTTCTGTTAATTTTATTGAAACATTAGAAGCACATATTGTATTAGGCTTAGATCCTAAGCATGCAGATCAACAATTAAGATCAACAGTGATTTTACCTAAAGGCTCTGGTAAAGTTGTTAAAGTTGCAGTGATTACACAAGGAAATCAATTAGATATAGCTCTATCTGCTGGAGCTGATATAGTTGGTTCTGAAGATTTAATTGAAGAAATATTTCAAGGTCGTTTAGATTTTGATAAGTTGATTGCAACTCCTGATATGATGTTGCTTATTGCAAAGTTAGGACGTTTCTTAGGTCCTAGAGGATTGATGCCTTCTCCAAAATCAGGTACTGTGACTAATGAATTACAAAGTGCTATCAGCGAATTTAAAGCAGGAAAATTAGAGTATAAGGTTGATCGTACTGGTATAGTTCATGTACCTATTGGTAAGGTGAATTTTTCTATTGATGATCTACAGCTAAACCTAAAAGCCTTGCAGGAGTCAATTGATAAAAATAGACCAAGTGGCTCTAGAGGTAAATATTGGAAATCTTTATATTTATCTAGTACAATGGGACCAGGTATTCCTGTTGATTTGAATCTTTTAAAGGTATAAAAAAACAGGGTAATCTATAATGAGTTATATTTATTTTTAAATTGAGTATGAGTAATAAAATTAATAAAATTATTGATGAATTAAAGTCTTTGACTTTATTAGAAGCTGCTGAATTAGTTAAGCAAATAGAAGAAACTTTTGGTGTAGATGCTTCAGCTATGTCTAATGCAGGAATGGTTATGATTCCAAATGATGGAAATCGTATGCCAGTTGAAGAAGTAGAAGAGAAAACAGAATTTGATGTAGTTTTAGAAGAAGTACCAGCACCCAAAAAAATTACAATTTTAAAAGTTGTTCGTTCTTTAACTGCTTTAGGTTTAAAAGAAGCTAAAGAGTTGGTTGAATCTACTCCTAAGACAATTAAAGAAAGTATTTCTAAAGAGGATGCAGAGGAAATTAGATCTAAATTAGAAGAAGTAGGAGCTAAAGTTTCAATTAAGTAAAAACAATGCAATAGTGGTATTGCATTTTTGTATTATCTCTATTGCATTTTGTTATTTTCTAAAATAATCCTAAAGTAATAGCATTCGATAAAGGCATTGTTGCTCCTATTCCTAACCAGATTGTTATAAATGTTGCTATTACAAATATTGTTGTAGCTACTGGTCTTCTAAAAGGATTTTGAAATTTATTAATACTTTCTATAAAAGGAATAATAATTAAACCTGCTGGTACTGATGCCATTGATAAAACACCTATAAGTTTGTTTGGTATCACTCTTAGTAAGTTAAATGTTGGGAAAAAATACCATTCTGGTAATATTTCTAGTGGTGTAGCAAATGGATCTGCTGGTTCTCCAATTCCCATTGGTTCTAGTACTGCAAGTCCTACGTTGCATGCTATTGTTCCTAAAATTACTACTGGAAAAATGTAAAGTAAGTCATTGGGCCAAGCTGGTTCTCCATAATAATTATGCCCCATTCCTTTTGCTAATTTTGCTCTTAACTTTGGATCCGTTAGGTCTGGTTTTTTTATAATTGACATATGTTAAATAACCTTATTTATATTTGTATTTATAATGGTCCTGAGATGCCTTGTTTTCGTATCATTAAAAAGTGCATCAACATAAAAACGGCTGTAAGTAAAGGTAAAACAAAAGTATGTAAACTGTAAAATCTAGTTAGTGTGCTTTGTCCAACACTGACACTTCCTCTTAATAGTTCAACTATTGTACTTCCTACAATAGGTATAGCTTCTGGTACTCCTGTGACTATTTTTACAGCCCAATAACCTATTTGATCCCATGGTAATGAATAACCCGTAACTCCAAAAGAAACTGTTAAAACAGCTAAAATAACTCCAGTTACCCAAGTTAGTTCTCTGGGTTTCTTGAATCCTCCAGTTAAATAAACTCGGAAAACATGTAAAATTAACATGAGTACCATCATACTTGCAGACCATCTGTGTATTGATCTTATTAACCATCCGAAGTTTACTTCTGTCATTATATACTCTACAGAAGAAAAGGCCTCTGCAACAGTAGGTCTGTAGTAAAATGTCATTGCAAATCCACTCGCTACTTGAATTAGGAAAGATGTAAATACAATACCCCCTATGCAATAAAATATATTTACATGTGGAGGTACATATTTACTAGAAATATCATCTGCAATAGATTGAATTTCTAGTCTTTCTTCAAACCAGTCGTATACTTTGCTCATATAGATGTTATGTTTTTATATTTTAAATTAGTGCGTTTAAACTATATTATTAGAATTTTATTCATTATTATATATATTATAACATTGCAACTTTTATTTTAAATTTAAATCTAAAATATTGTTTATTGAGATAACCTTATTACTGTAATCTTTGATAATGCCTTGTTGGTATATTTTTCTTATTACTTTATTTACAGTATTTTCACTAGTTCCTGTTAAAATTGCTATATTTTTGTTAGATAGTTTAAATGGTATAAAAATTTTTTGACTTTCTACTTTACCAAATTGTAAGCATATAGTAAAAATTAGTTGTAGTATTCTATGTTTTATTTGTTTTTGACTCATTATGTGATTCATAGCTTCATACTTGTCTATTGTTTTGTTATAGCTATTTAATAGATTGATGTTTATTAAAATATTGTTACTTTTATTTAAGAGGTCCTTGTTTAAAGTAAGTATATATGTTTTTTCTAAAGCAACTATTTTATAGTATGTTTTTGCTTCTTTACTACCTCTAATTAGTATATTATTTCTATCAAGTATTGCTATTGGTAGTAATTCTTTATTGTGAAAGACCTTAGTAATAGCAATAATACCAGATAAAATAATCATAGCATTGCTATTGTTTTTATTTAATATTATGAAATCTTCTTTTTTTATTTTGTATATGTAGTAAGGTATTTTATTTTTTGTTAGGAGCTTAATCCATTTCATTATAAATGATAAACTGTTGTTTTGTTTTTTTGTTTTATTGTATAATTTCTTTCTAAATTAAAAAAGTGAAAAAAATTTTATTAGTGGATGATGATCAAAATTTGTGTAATCTTTTATGCTCTTATTTAGTTTCCTGCAATTTTTACGTAGAGTCAGTCAACAATATTCGTAATGCGTTAGCTTATATTAGAAAAGATTGTCCTGATTTGGTAATTTCTGATATAATGATGCATGATCTTAATGGTTATGATTTTATTAAATTGTTAAAACTCGATAACTTGTATATTCATGTTCCTGTTATTTTTTTAACAGCTAAAGGTATGACATCTGACAGAATTAAAGGATATAATTTGGGTTGTCATGCTTACTTAACGAAACCTTTTGATCCTAAAGAATTGCTTGCTATTATTTGTAATATTTTTAATCAAATTCATTTATTACAAAAAAATACTTTAGTTAATAATTATAAGTATCCTGCGGATTCTAAGTTACTGAATGTTTTTAATTTAACTCGTCGTGAAAAAAATGTGCTTACTTTAGTATTACAGGGTTATATGAATAAAGAAATAGCTATGAGCTTACATCTGAGTCAAAGAAATATTGAAAATTATGTTAGTCGGTTACTGAATAAAACTAATACTCGGAATAGAATAGAATTAACTAGGTTATTTCTTGGTTATTTGTGAGGGCGAATGACGGGAATCGAACCCGCGTATGATGGAGCCACAATCCATTGCCGTAACCTCTTGGCTACATCCGCCATATGTGGTTTAATTTTTCAAATTATTATAGTATTTTTTATAAAACTGGTCTACTTGTATTTTATTATTATGAATGATATATGAAAAATTATTTTACGATATTTATTAATGGTGATCCTTTTAATTGCGATTCTTCTATGTCTTTGTCTGATATTTTACGATATTTAGATATTGATGTAAGCAATGTTATTATAGAATATAATAGTGATATTGTTAATCAAATTCAGTTTAACTCTTTATTATTTAAACCTAAGGATTCAATTGAAATTATTACTATTGTTGGTGGTGGTTAGTAGTACTTTTAACTTGTCTTATTGAAACTGATACTTGGCCATGTTTTGTGTTAAGATGTATAATTTTTACTTTTATTAATTCTCCTTTTATAAAAATTTGGGTTTTATAATTTATCTTTCCAATTTCTGATACATGCATTAATGCCTTGATTCCATATATATTTATAAATAATCCATAAGATGCTAGAGTTATTATCTTTCCATAAACTAGTTCACCTATTTTAAATTTATGTAATGATATTTTTAATTGTGCACTTTTATTACTTAATATAAGCTGATTTTTATTTTCATTTATTGTAAGTATTTTCGATTTTATTGTATGTTTTCTTGTGGAACATATATGTGATTTAGGAATAAATGCTTGAATGCCTTCAAGATAAGTAATTATTCCTCCTTTATTGATTTGGTATATTGGGAGATTGAATACAATATCTTCTATATACATTTGTTTTATTCTTTTCCATGCTCTAATGTAGTCTAATCTTTTAATAGATAATACACATTGTTGTGTGTTTGTATTTTTTGTAACAATAAAAAAATCTCTTGTTGTATTAATGAGCATTAAATGATTTTGAATTGTACTTTTTAAATTTATTATTAATTCTTCTTTTGGTAAATAACCTACTTGTTTTGTTCCTATATCAACTAAAAATCCTATTTTTTCATTGTGAGTTATTGTACCAGCCACAATATCTCCACTATGTAGTTCATAATTATATTTTTTTAGTATTTCTGCAAATTTGCTTTTTCTTTTGATCATTTTAAACTACTTCTTTTTTTTTATTTTTTTTTATATATTATATAAAGACTAAGGGCAAGCGTAGGTAATTGCAGGTTTTTTACAAACTTGAGGAAAGTCCGGGCTCTATTTATAAATGTATAGCTTTATAAAATAAAGTGTAGGTAACTATAAGGATCGTGCCACAGAAATATACCGCCTAAGTTTTTTAGGTAAGGGTGCAATGGTGCGGTAAGAGCGTACCAGAAGTATTGTTAAAGTATTTGCTAGGTAAACCCCATATTAGAGCAAAGAGGTTATTCGATATATATCAGTGTTATTTTTATAAGTTGTATATACTTTTTATTTCATTAATTATTAATACTGCATAAAGTATTTAGTTTTACTTAAGATTAACAATTACCCTTTTTATGTGAAGCTAATTGAATTAGGTCATTGGAAAGAACTAAACCCGGCTTATGTTTTGCCCTTTACATATTTTTTTTAGTTTTCTGTAATTCTTTGAGTTTGCTTTCTAAGTTTGTATCTATGTATTTTATATCTTCAGTATTTAGTGTTTTAATTTTTGATCTATAAGTGATTCTTATACTTATATATCTTGTTTTATTGTTTGTTGTTTTGTCATCATTGTGATATTCATTTAATATTTCAATTGATTCTATGAATTTGTTATTATCATTTATTATAGTTTGTTTTACTGTTTCAATATTTACATACTTTTCCAGTTTTATAGATATGTCTCTAGTTACACTTGGATAATTGGAATATTTTTGTGAAATGTATCCTAAGTGATTATTTGATTTGGTAGTTTCTATTAGTTCATTTAAATTAATTTCAAATACATATATTTTTTCATTCTTATTAGTAAATCTGTTGATGAAGTTATTATTCAATTCTCCTATGATTCCAATTATTTGTTTTCTGCTGGTGTGATAAATTCCTATTTTTTTATTTTTCTTAAATAGGTGCTCTGCAAAGTGTATATTTGTTTTTTTATTAGTTGTTAGGATTTCCTTTAGTGTTGCTTTTGAGCTTATTCCTTCTAAGAATGTTTCTATTATATTCTTAAAGTGAAATAAAGTAATATTTCCTGATTGATTACTCCAGTTGTTTCTAGCATATTGACTGTTATGTATGAGTCCACCTAAGTGTCTTTTTTCTATGTATAGGTTCTCACTCTTATTATTTATTGAAAATACTTTACCGATTTCAAATATTTCTATATTATTTTTTGAGTTTTTTATGTTGTGCTCGTAGTTGTTAATTAAGTTTTCTAATATGTTCGTTCTTAGTTCTTTGTATTCATGAGTTATTGGATTATAAATTTGGGGACTACACAAACTGTGTTTTATATTTTTAGTGATACAGCAGTTCATTACTTCGTGTAATCCTAGTTTGTTAAGTGTATTTTTAATGTTTTTTATTTGCATGAAATTTCTGGATTTATAGCCTTGTGATTTATGTGTTTTTACTTCATTAAAAAAGTTTTGAAATTTATAAATTCTTCCAATTTCTTCTATTATATCGATTCCTCTTATCAAATCGTTCGCTCTGTAATTAGGTATTATTAGTTCAAATAATTTGTCTGTTTTAAAGTATTTTGGTGAAAGTTGTAGTTGTTGTAATATCTTGTTAATTTTATGCGTTGTGATAAATTGTAGTTTCTTACCTTTAACGTATCCTAAAGATTGATTTATGTCTTGTTTTCTTATTTGTATGTTATTATCTTTAATTATAATTTTTTGATGGGCTTCATTGTATTTGCCTATTTTTGCTCCAATAAATGTGTTAATTAATTTCATGCTATCAATAAAGACATTTTCATAAAATTCATTAGATTCGTTATTGAGAACTATATTGTTGTTGGTTTTATTAATTGTTGTAAAAATGATTAATTTAGATTTACTGTTTGTATTTTTTATAATGAGTTGAATTTCTTTTGTTTGAAATAATTGATCTAAGTATGAGTATTGTATAATATTCTTTTTTTCATTTATTTCTTTATTATTAGTTATGTGAAACGTTTGTCCCCATTTGATTTTTATATATTTTTGGATATTATTTAAGGTTGTATTCTCTTCTATATTATTTATTTTTAATTGATTTAATAGCCAATCAGGTGCTTTTTTTGTAAAAATCTCTTCTAATGTAACAATTCTGATGTATGCTATATGTGTATATTTGGTATTCTTTATTTTATTAAAGTTTTTTTCAATTTTACTCTTATAATTTAATTTTATAGGAAGTATTTTTATTGGAACATTTAAAATAGTACTAGTTTCTCTCGCTAAACTGAATGAAGAAGATATTTCTTCTCTGTTAGCAGTAATGTTGATATCTATTATTGTGTCTTTATACTTTTCTATTGTTTCTATATTATCAATTTCTAAACCAGACAATACTAAATTTTCTTTAAATTCATTAAATTGTATTTGATTTAAGTTAATAAAACTATTAATCAGTTGTAATGAGAATTTCATTTGTATTTTTCTATTTAATTAATGTTTATTATTTATGCTTTGGTAAATGAAAGATTATTTCTATTAGCATATCTTTCCATAAATCGCATGAATCTGTCCCATTCTAATGGATTTTTTATTATGTAAATACATTCAATGCCTTGTGGTTTACCATTGATAAATTTTGCGTTCACATCAGTTGTCATTATTTCTCCTTCTTCATCTTTTAAAAACATCCCTTTGATTTCTCCTTTTTCTTGCATTTCTGGTTTAATTATATCTGGTTGATTGAATCTAAATGTTGCAGTCCCAGTACTACCATCACGTGATCTTGTTAATTTTATATTTGGTATACCAGTTTCGTTAATTCCTTTAATAAATTGAATAACAGCCATATTACTTCCTTATTATGTTGATGTAGATTTATTTAATATCTTGTAGCAAGTCTATAATCTGGGGTAGGAGGATTCGAACCTGCGAATGGCGGAGTCAAAGTCCGCTGCCTTACCACTTGGCTACACCCCAATGTAATAAATACATTTTTACAATAATTATTAATATTCTGTCAAGTAATTAAATTTTTTTCAAATACTCGATATATTTTCTGAAGTTTGATATTTGAATGTTTTGTTGTGTTCCTGTTTGTAGCCATTTAATTGTTATTGATTTATCGCGAATTTCGTTTTCTCCGATAATTAAGCAAATTTTTGCTTTTAATTGATTTGCTTTTCTTATCTGTTTAGATAAATTATTACTGTTTAAATCAAGTTCAAATTTTAATTGGTATTCTTGAAGAATATGTATAATATCCCATAGGATATCAATTTTATGTAAATTTTGTACTGCTATATATATTCTGTTGTGTTTAGCTTTCTGATTTAAATTTTTTTGCATTAAAGGAATTAGTCTCTCAAGACCAATTGCCCAACCCACTGCTGGTATACATGGTCCTCCTAATTGTTCTATTAGGTTATCATATCTACCTCCTCCGCATATTGTGTTTTGTTGATTTAGGTTTTCTGTCTTTATTTCGAATGCTGTGTAGTTGTAGTAGTCTAATCCTCTAACTAAGTAATTGTTAATTTTATATTTAATATTTAAATATGTTAGATGTTCGCATATTGTTTCAAAGTGTTTAAGAGAAGTTGTGCTTAAATATTTTTCTAATTTTGGTGCATTCTGTAAGATTTTTTGAGTTTTTAAATTTTTACTATCTAGTATTCTTAATGGGTTTTTACTTATTCTATTCTTTGAGTCTGTATCTAGTTCATCTTCATATTTTTTTAAGTAATCTACTAAATTTATTTTATATATCTCTCTTTCGCTTAAATTACCAATTGAGTTAATTTCTAATGAGTATTGGTCATTGCATTCTATTTTTTTGAGTATATCAATTGCTAATTTGATTACTTCAGTATCTGCAACTGGCATATTACTTCCTATGCATTCAATACCAAGTTGATGAAATTGTCTTTGCCTTCCTTTTTGTGGTCTTTCATATCGAAACATTGGTCCTAAATACCATAATCTATTAATAGATTTTTCTGCATAAAGTTTATTCGTGATAAGTGCTCTGGCTATACTAGCAGTACCCTCTGGTCTCAGGGTGATATTTCTTTTTCCTTGATCATAAAAGCTGTACATTTCTTTATTTACAATATCAGTAAAATTACCAATGCTTCTTTCAAATAGCTCTGTATTTTCAATTATAGGTGTTCGTATTTCTTTATAATTATGTATGTTTAATATATCATTAGCTACTTTGTGTATCAGTTGCCATGTTTGTATTTCGTTAGGTAATATATCTTTTGTTCCTCTTAGCGGTTGCATTTTATTCTGTATTTTTTATTCATTATATATCGGGCAAGGAGGGATTCGAACCCCCGACACCGTGGTTCGTAGCCACGTGCTCTAATCCACTGAGCTACAAGCCCATTATACTAACATCATATCATTATATTAGTGAAATTAAAGAATTATCTTATTCTTCTTGATATTTTTTAGATATATTTATATTTTATAAATATAATTAACATTTTTAGATTTTGTTTTAATACATATTTGAGGTAAATTAATTATGAGTAAAACGATACTTTATAAAGATAATGCTCGCAGAGCTTTAGAAAAAGGTATGAATATTTTATCTGAGGCAGTATCAATTACTTTAGGCCCTAAAGGTAGAAATGTTGTTTTAGAGAAAAAATATGGATCTCCTCAAATTATTAATGATGGTGTAACTATTGCGAAAGAAATTGAACTAGTGGATTCTATTGAAAATACAGGAGTTGCTTTAATTAGACAAGCTGCATCAAAAACTAATGATGTTGCTGGTGATGGCACTACAACAGCTACAGTATTGGCTTATGCAATTGTTAAGGAAGGTTTAAAGAATGTTGCTGCCGGTTCTAATCCAATTGTATTAAAAAAAGGTATTGATAAAGCAGTGAAATTTGTAATTAAAAAGATAGGAGAGTACTCGCGTCCAATTACTAGTTCACTTGATGTTATGCAGGTAGCTTCTATTTCTGCAGGTAATGATTTTTACATAGGTCAAATGATTACAGAAGCTATAGAAAAAGTTGGTAATGAGGGTATCATTTCTTTAGAGGAAGGTCAATCTACTGATACTGTTCTAGATATAAAAGAAGGTATGAAGTTTGATAAAGGATTTATTTCGCCTTATTTTGTTACTGATACATCTCGAATGGAAGTCTTACAAGAAAATTCATATGTTTTACTAACAAATAAAAAAATTACATTAATTCAGCAAGAACTGTTACCAATCTTAGAGCAAGTTGCTAAAACTGGTAAGTCCTTGTTAGTAATTGCTGAAGATATTGAAAAAGAAGCTTTAGCTACTATGGTTGTCAATAAATTAAGAGGCATTGTTGATATTGTTGCTGTTCGTGCTCCTGGTTTTGGAGATAGAAGAAAAGCATTACTAGAAGATATTGGTATTCTTACTTCTGGTGACTTAGTAACTGAAGATACTGGTTTGACTTTTGATAAAGTATCTTTGTCTAATTTAGGTATTGCTAAAAAAGTAAAGGTATCGAAAGATAGTACAACTATTATTGCTGATAGTAATCAGAAATTGGTTAATATGAGGTGTAATGAAATTAGAAAACAAATTGAGGTGAGTAATAATAGTTATGAAAAGGAGAAACTTCAAGAAAGGTTGGCAAAACTTTCTAGTGGTGTTGCAGTAATTAAAGTAGGTGCTGCTACTGAAACTGAAATGAAAAATAAAAAATTGCGCTTAGAAGATGCTATTAATGCTACTAGAGCAGCTATTGAGGAAGGGATAGTACCCGGTGGTGGTTCTACTTATGTTCATTTATCTAAAGAGCTTGACTCTTGGGCAAATAATAATTTAGTTGGTGAGCAATTAGTTGGGGCTTTAATTGTTAAAAAAGCATTATCATTTCCTTTAAGTAGAATATCTACTAATGCTGGTATTAATGGTCCGGTGATTGTAGAGAAAGTAAAACAGAATGATTTTCCTATTGGTTATAATGTGAATTCTAATAAATTAGTTGATATGTATCATTCGGGTATTATTGATCCTGCTAAAGTTACACGTTCTGCTTTGCAGAATGCTTCATCAATTGCTTCGATGATTTTAACTACTGAATGTATTATTGTTAATGATGATTAGTTTATAGCATTAGCCTAATTTAATAAATATTTGATCAGCATGTAAATTCCTTTTTGTTTTATTAACTTAGATATTATATATAAATTGATAAGAGCTATGTTATTTATATCAACGTTATACTTATTATGTAATAATTTGTAGTTCTTATAATATGATATTTTCGTAACATATGTGTTATAAAATTTTTTATTGTACTTATTTATAGCATTGCATTCTTTACATGTTACGTAATTTTTTAACATTTCACTTGCTATTTCATGTAATAAATATTTTTCTATAACTAATTTAATGGTATATATATATTTTATTGTTTTGGTAAATTGATGATTTTTATTAAGCTTGTTTTTTCTTAGATCATTGCGTATTTCTTTAAACTCACTTATATTTTCATCTTGTATAAAGTACATATTTAAAATTTCAAGACTTATTAACAATAAGTCTATCTTCTTAAAATAATTTTTTTTTTATTCATTTTGATTTATATTATAAATAATTGCAATTTATGATGTGAAAATTTAAATTGCTTAAATAATAAAGTTGGTTTTAATTATTTCCTGCAAAGAAAAATTCTGGGAATTTTTCCTGTGCTTCGTTTAATGATTTGTTTTTTCCTTTTTCTTGCCAGAAGTTAATGATTTCGGTAGCTTTGTTCAATAAACTTATTTTTTCTCCTTCTGTTATCCATGGTTTTGAATCTAATTCAGTTTTTAGTTGTTCCCATGCATCATTTCTAGGCCAAAAGAAGTATGATGTTAATGGACTAATACTTTTACCAATTACATGATCAATAGCTATTGCTACGTTGTTGTCAAGCCACAAAATTCTAAATGTAAATTTCTGCAATATTTATTCCTTATTCATTTATTGATAATTATTTTTTATAATATTTTGAATAGTTGTTGTTATTTGTGCGCCTTGTTTTATTTTTTCGTTTATTTTTGTTATGTTTAATTGATGGTGTTTATTTAATGGGTTATAGAAACCCATTTCTTCAATTGCTTTTCCATCTCTTTTTTTTCTGCTGTCTATTAGTATAATTCTATAAAATGGTTGTTTTTTCCTGCCTAATCTTTTTAATCTAATTTTTAGCATGTCCTAGTTATTGAATTACTTTGAATTGTGTTTGCTTGTTTAATTATATCATATATATATTGTTTTAAGTTATGTAATTGATTCAATTCTAATATTGTTAAATATTACTGTTAAACATTGTAGAAAGATAATACCTAACATTGGTGACATGTCCATTCCAAAAATCATAGGTATAGTTCCTCTAAATAGTCTTAAATATGGATCAGTAAGTCTATTCAATGAGCAAAAAGGTTCATTGTACCAATTTACTGTTGGTAGCCATGCTAGTGATAATTTGAGCAATATCAATATTAAGTATATTTCAGAAAAATTTGCTACAGATGTAAATACTAGGTTTAGTGATTGAGTTATTATAGTCATATGTCAATAGTATTTTTTATGTTACTTATTTTTATTATATAATTTTTGTAGTGTAAACCTTTAATTCTGGATAATGGTTTCCCATCTTATTTAAAGTTTCCTCGTTACTTATAATACAGCCAATATTAATATCTTTACTATGTAAATTTTTTTTCTTTTTTAAATATTTAATTAAGTTAATTATTGTATCGTTGTTTATAATTTTTTCTACTATTAAAATTTTACTGATGTTTATATCTATTTTTAAATTCTTAAGTGATTCTTCTATTTTGTATGTATCTTGATAGTCAACGTGTATTATATGTACTTCTGGTAAAATTTCTTTAATATTATTTATGATGTCATAGGTATTTGATATATCTGTTAATATAAGATATTTTTTATTCTTATTAATTACATCTATGAGTTTTATGTTATTTATTTGTTTAATATATATTTTATTTATTTCAATGTATTTTCTAAAAATTTCGTATATTAATAAAAATCCAATATATTTATAATGTTGCTCTTTCTTATTTAGATGTAAGTGAGAAAGTAGTGTTTTAATTATTGGATGAGAAATTTTGTAAATGTTTAATTTCATTAGTATGCTGGTTTATTTTACTCTTTTTGTCTTTTTGATTCAATTTTAATACTTTTTTATTCTAAAAATAAATATTATTCTTTAATTTATAGTTATTCATTAATTGTGAAATCTTGTGCTGTTCTGGTGTAACTCAATCAAATAAAAAAAAGGTACTCTTTAAAACAAACGTTAAAGAATACCTTTTTTTATTTTGTTTAGTACATTCTAATGTTATTCTTAGTCTAGTGGTCTCATCGATAGTACAGCTTCATTTTCTCTATTTATTCCTTTTTCAAAACCAGCAGCAGCAGCTCGAGCTCTTCCAGCGTGCCATAAGTGTCCTATGAATAAGAAGAACCCTAGAAAAAAGTGAGATGTTGTTAACCAACTTCTTGGTGATACGTAGTTAACAGAATTAATTTCTGTTGCAACTCCTCCTACCGAATTTAGAGATCCTAGCGGAGCATGAGTCATGTATTCAGCGGCTCTTCTTTCTTGCCAAGGTTGAATGTCATTTTTTATTTTATTTAAATCGAGTCCATTTGGACCTCTTAATGGTTCAACCCAAGGTGCTCTAAGATCCCAAAATCTCATTGTTTCGCCACCAAATATGATCTCTCCACTTGGTGACCGCATTAAGTATTTTCCTAGTCCGGTAGGTCCTTGAGCAGATGCTACATTTGCACCAAGTCTTTGATCTCTTACTAAAAATGTAAATGCTTGAGCTTGTGATGCTTCTGGTCCAGTAGGTCCGTAAAATTCACTTGGATATGCTGTGTTATTATACCATACAAAGTTTGATGCAGTTAAACCCATGATTGATAATGCTCCTAGGCTATATGAAAGGTATGCTTCTCCAGACCAAACAAAAGCTCTTCTAGCCCATGCAAATGGTTTTGTTAGAATATGCCATATTCCTCCTGCTATACATACAACACCCATCCATACATGCCCACCTACTAGGTCTTCCATATTATCTACGCTTACTATCCATCCATCTCCACCAAATGGTGATTTCAGAATATATCCAAAAATTACTGAAGGATTCAGCGTTGGATTTGTAATGACTCTGACGTCTCCTCCTCCAGGTGCCCAAGTATCGTACACTCCTCCGAAAAATAATGCTTTTACGACAAGTAAAAATGATCCTATTCCTAGTAGCACTAAATGTATTCCTAGTATAGTTGTCATTTTATTTTTATCTCTCCAATCATATCCAAAAAAAGGAAATGATTCCTCAAGCGTATCTGGTCCTATAATAGAGTGGTATAAACCTCCAAATCCAAGTACAGCTGATGAAATTAAGTGCACCACACCAACTACGAAATATGGATAAGTGCTAATGATGTCTCCACTAGGTCCTACTCCCCATCCTAAGGTTGCTAAGTGAGGTATTAAAATAAATCCTTGTTCATATAAAGGTTTTTCTGGAACAAAGTGAGCAACTTCGAATAATGTCATTGCACCTGTCCAAAATACCATAATTCCTGCATGCGCTACATGTGCACCTAGTAGCTTACCAGAAACATTGATAAGTCTTGCATTTCCTGACCACCAGGCAAATCCTGTTGATTCTAAGTCTCTACCTCCAACTAATTGGTTGTTATTAAAGCGCGTTTCCACGTGGTAAAACCTCCTCTGGGAATATAAAGTTTTCGTGAGGTTGATCTTGTGCTGCCATCCATGCACGAATACCTTCATTTAATAAAATATTTTTTGTATAGAATGTTTCAAATTCTGGATCTTCTGCAGCTCTTAGTTCTTGAGAGACAAAGTCATATGCTCTTAAATTTAAAGCTAGGCCTACGATACCAAATGCACTAGTCCACATACCTGTCACAGGTACAAATAGCATGAAAAAGTGTAGCCATCTTTTGTTAGAGAAAGCTACTCCAAATATTTGAGACCAGAATCTATTAGCTGTTACCATTGAATAAGTTTCTTCTGATTGTGTAGGTGTAAATGCTCTAAAAGTATCTGCTGCATCACCATCTTCAAATAAAGTGTTTTGTACAGTTGCTCCGTGAATTGCACAAAGTAAAGCTCCTCCTAATATACCTGCTACTCCCATCATGTGAAAAGGATTAAGTGTCCAGTTATGAAATCCTTGTAAAAATAATAGAAAGCGAAAAATAGCTGCAACTCCAAAACTTGGAGCGAAGAACCAGCTTGCTTGTCCTAAGGGATACATTAAAAATACTGATACAAAAACTGCTATAGGTCCTGAAAAAGCTATTGCATTATATGGTCTAATACCTACGAGTCTAGCTATTTCAAATTGTCTTAAACAAAAACCGATTAGTCCGAAAGACCCATGTAGTGCTATAAATGCCCATAATCCACCAATTTGGCACCATCTTGTAAAATCTCCTTGTGCTTCCGGTCCCCAAAGAAGTAATAGTGAGTGCCCCATACTATTTGCTGGTGTCGATACAGCTGCAGTAAGGAAGTTACATCCTTCTAGATAAGAACTTGCTAGTCCGTGTGTGTACCAAGAAGTTACAAATGTTGTACCAGTAAGCCATCCACCTAAAGCTAGATATGAACATGGAAACAGTAAAAGCCCGGACCACCCAACAAACACAAATCTATCTCTTTTTACCCAGTCATCAATTAAATCAAATCTTCCGCGGCTTTTTTCTTGTCCAATTGCGACAGTCATATTTAATTTCTCCAACGCCAATCAATTAAGTAAATATTTAATTTTTATTAATTATGTATACTTTATTGTTTAATTTACATAATATTAATTAATTTATGATTTTACTTTTCGTTTCAGTTATATATTATTATAAGATTAATATGATTTAAATGATATTCTATTTTTAACTATTTTGTTAGTTCTCTAAGTTCGGATTTAATAAAAAGATTATTCTATTAATATAATTCTTAGTTTTAATTAATTTTTTCTTTAACTATAATTTTCTGAAATAAGTACCCAGTTCCTCTTGCGGTAAGAATTAAATCAGGATTGCTTGGATCATCTTCTAGTTTTGCTCTTAACCTTGAAATATGTACATCTACTACTCTTGTATCAACATGCCTTTCTGGTGTGTATCCCCAAACTTCTTGTAATATTGATGACCTAGAGAATGCCTCACCAGCTTTACTAATTAGTAGTTCAAGTAGACTAAACTCCATACCTGTTAACCTTATTCTTTCATGATTTTTATATACTTGTCGTTTATTTGTGTCAATTTTTAGAAAGCCTACATTAATAATTCCTGAATTAGGAATTGATGAGTTTATTGTTATTTTATCAATTCTTCTTAATACAGAGCGAATTCTTGCTTCTAATTCTTTTGGAGAAAATGGCTTAACTATATAATCATCAGCTCCTAATTCTAGACCAGTTATTCTATCAGATACATCTCCAAGAGCTGTTAACATTATAATGGGTACATCTGATTCTTTTCTTAATTCTTGACATACTCCATATCCATCTAATTTAGGCATCATTACATCTAAAACTACTAATGTTGGATACTCTTTTCTGAAAATTTGTAAGGCCTCTTCTCCATCGGCAGCACTAATTACCTCATACCCAATCATAGATAGCCGAGTTTCTAGTATTCTTCTTATACTAATTTCGTCGTCAACTATTAATATCTTTTCTTTATGGTTATCCAATTTCTTACCTCTCTATTATAGAAGTTTTTATCTGATTTTTTCTATATTTTGTGTTTTAGTAACTTTTCTTATTATATTATTAATAGATCATTATCTTTGTATTTTTTATTATAAAAATTTATTCTGGTTTTTGTTTTGGTGATTATTTAAATTGTTGATTTTTATAAATTTATTGATTGTTATTTTTCTATTCAAAAACATATGAATTTACTTGACAATTCTGATTGCAAAGTATTACAATTATTTTAGTTTTTGTAAATAAGCAAAACATTATAAATCAGTAAGAAAAGTTCTTAACTTAAGTACTGTTTGTTTTTATATTCTGGAT